CTATAGCCTGTGGGCGGGGAAGCCACCGTGGTTTTGTCTCTAGTCAATTGCTTTGGTTGGGTAAACACCAAATTTTGATCCGTCACTTCAACTCAGTGGGCTGGCGCGGGCTGCAGCGCGCCCCCTTTTTCCCTTTGAACCTAGACAAATCTGGGTTAAATCTAGAAAAATTTCTAATAGAAAATCTGGATGAATTATCGTAGATAAATAATGATGAATCCTCATTATGAATTATCGTAGATAAATAATGATGAATCCTCATTAATAAGGAATTATCATAAAGAAATAATGATGAATCATCATAGATAAATAAAAGGCGATAAACAAAAATATATTTCTTTTTTTGTTGGCTGTTCGCGGGATAGAGTAATTGGTAACTCGTCAGGCTCATAATCTGAATGTTGTGGGTTCGAATCCGACTCCCGCCAAACAAAAAAAGGTGATAAAACGGGGGAGAAAAAAAAAAAGCAAAAAATGAACAACCCACCCACAAAACCAAAAAACTGTCCGACAAAACAAAGGTTTTGATTGTGTCTCCCCTCTCGGGCATGCAAATGATAATGGGTCAGGTACACAAAGCTGTAGGACGATATATATTGATAAGTTCTGATTTATCATCCATTAAACTCCTTTATTGGAGTTTCGTGGTGACACATTTTTTATCATGATTTATTATAATTAAATCCTTATTGCAATAAAAAAAAGGAAAAATACAAATGCGTGAAGTATTAATATTTGCAATTTTAAGCTTTAGCGTTTTAAGTTCAAAAAAAATCTTAATATATAATGAAGAAGTTATTGTAGCTTTAAGTTTTGTGTGTTTTGTTATATTTAGTCAAAAAACATTTGGTGAACCTATAAAAGCTATTTTTGATGCGAGAAGCGAAACTCTTCTTTCCGATTTACAGCAATGGATGAATTATCAAGAAGCTATGTTGTCCGAATTAAAAAAACAGCATGAATTACGTAGTATAAGCTTGCGTTCAAGTACACAAATGATTGGAGAATCATGTATAAATGATATGGTTACGCGCTGTGCGCCAAAGTGCAAACAGACAGTGAAATCTGTGTTATGCCAACAAATAGAGCAAAAGTTAAAAACACTGTTAGCTATTCAAGAGCATTCTCGTATCAGTTTACAGGAGAAGATAGTCACTTGTTTTCGCGAAACAGTTTGTGACGAATTTCGTTTTTCCAAATTGCGAAAACATCAGTCAAAACTAGTTCAACAAAGCATGGTATTATTGAAAGATGGGGTTCCGAAATGAACAATTTTGCACAAAGATGGCTGTTTTCCACGAACCACAAGTGCGACGCTATGCATGCTATAATCGCTGGGTCACCCCGCGCCGGGACGACTGGTGCTAAACCCCACGCAACTCAGCCGAAAGTTAGTAGGAGAGTGATGTCCTGCGTTGAGGTAGACGGTCTGGTAAGTCTAGGGAAACGAATACTAACGATGCGCCCTCCGTTTCTGTGGAGCGTAGGCGGTTTTATGCCTACGGCTTACGAGTGCCGTTCTCATCCGAATATCTTACTTTGTGGGGAGAAAGGAGCGTCCCTGAGAATCGGAACGAAACGCTCGTACTGCGGTGATGCTACAAGCTCACCTGATGCGCTAGGTAAGACAAGCCATTCTGCGCGATTTAGGGATGACGGCGGCGAGGGTGGGGCCGGGTCACGCCCCAGGATGAGTTGTAAACCCCATGCCAATGGCGGACGGGATAGTGACTCAACTGAGAACCGGTCGGGTAATGAACCCCCTGCTGTAACCGTCCATATGGACGGTGATGGTTGGAGGCGAAAACTCGAAACTCTCGAACGGAACGAAAAATCCGGGAAATTTGAAAATATCTACTCCATATGCACGGACCCGAACTTCTTGATTGCAGCCTATGAACAGATTAAGCCCCACACGGGTAACATGACCCCGGAGGGGGGCGAGGAAAGGGAAAACCGTCGAGTGGCTTCACCCCTGGAAAGTCTAGATCGGGCGTGGTTCTTTCGAACCGCCGAATTACTTCGAAGCGAACAGTTTCGCTTCAACCCCGCACGTAGGATTATGATACCCACGCTTAACAAGCCCAGGGAATTCAGACCTTTAACGATTGGGAGCGACAATATTGTTCAGCAAGCCATGAAAATAGTCATGGAACATATATACGAACCTATATTCCTCGACACCTCCCACGGGTTCCGTCCCGGAAGAGGGTGTCACTCGGGGTTAGAACAAATTTGCCTGAAATGGACAGGAGCGTCGTGGTTCCTTGAATTTGACATAAAAAGGTGGTTCAATTCCATGGATCGACACAAGCTGGCCTTCATCTTACAAAAGGATATAGAAGATCAGAGGTGGATGGATCTCGTGCATAAACTGTTCACCGCGGGACTTGTTGGCGGCGAGCTTGGCGGTCCAGATCCCCTTCAAGGATCAGTCCTCTCCCCGAGTCCCCCTTGGGGCCTCGCCCCTCTACTTTGTAATATTTACTTGCACGAATTGGACCAAGAAGTGGCCAAGATGGCTAATGAACTCTCACGAAGCCGCAAGCGAAGAGTCGACAAAAGGACCACGGTGGCTACGAAGACGCCCAGAACGAAGGCGTTCAGAGCGCTGACCCCGCAGGCGGAAATCATGAGGGTCCGTAGAAAGGGCGCCCGGGGACTGTCCCTGACTGATAGGAAGGACCCCAACTACGCACGGGCATTTTACGTTCGATATGCGGGAAATTTCCTCCTAGGTATTGCCGGACCCAGGGAACTGGTGGTCACGGTCAAGAGTAGGATTGTGCAGTTCGTTAATTCGGAGCTGCACCTGGAACTCACCGGAGGTTCTATATCTCACATAAGCGCCGAAAGCGTTAAATTTCTGGGAATGGAGATCAAGGTTGTGCCCTCCTCGAAACTTCGAAGGAGATTCGGCAAGGCCATGGAGAAGCGGCGCAGGGTTAAAAACCGTATCTTTACCCTAAAAGTACAAAAACGGAAACGTCAAGACTCCTTGGTCCACGATGGCTTGGTTAGGGCGCTGGGGAAATTGTCGAGGAAGCGGAACTCTGCGGGGCTGGCAAAACTCCTGAGTCCCAAATACCCTGAAATGGCGGAGTTAGCTAAAGCCTTGTTAAGAGAGATGCGAGCCGATAACGAACTAGTAACCGACATTCGGGACTCGCAGAAAAACTTCCACTTGGCTTTAGCGAGCAGGCTAGACTTTGCCCCGGAGGAGGCGCGGGAAGCAATGGATAACCTTGAGAGGAAACTCGACAAGTGGTGCGATGAGTGTGAAGTCCGAACCTCTTTTGATAAAGATAGGGAGAAGGCTCGACGAGAACACGTGGGAAGATACGAGGCGCTACCTCTGCAAATTTTGGCCCCAGTAAAGGAAATAAGGAAAAGGCTTAAATTGCGGGGCCTTATTACGGAGAATAACAAACCTTGTTGTGTAGTTAGATTGATTAAACTCAACGACGAAGACATTGTGCTTTGGTTTAACTCCGTAGCCCGAGACCTATTGAATTATTACCGTTGTTGTGCTAATTTCTACAAGGTACGAGACTACGTGGATTATTTCTTACGCTGGTCCTTGATACACACAATGGCCGGGAAACATAAGACATCGGCGACGAAGCTCATCAGGGCATTATCGATAGATATGGTCATAAAGGATAACGAGGGGGAAAAAAGAATAAGCTTTCTAAGCTCCAACGAAATTCGACGGATGGGAAGAATGTTCTTGAGGGGCCTCCCTTGTGGCTCTGATATGCGGACTCTGGACCGTATTTACGCCACGTTCAGGCGCTCCCGTGCATTGCGGTGCTCTGTGAAAGGGCGCTTTCGAGGATAAGGTGGAAATGCACGATGGTGCGCAAGACGCACCTGGATGCTTTTGGGAGGATAACAGTAGTGACCAAAAAGAATAAGAGGGTTACGGGAATGAATGTGTTCAAGGTTGCCGTAAATAGAAAGCAAATATCTTTGTGTACGTATCATCACGATAAATTGCACAAGAGGTTATTGAAGTTTGGGGGACTGGATTGGGAGTAGAGCCGATAAAATTCCAAATGTATACGTCCAATCGAGAGTAGGTTCTTGGAGAGCCGTGTGATGGAAGACTATCAAGCACGGTTCCACGAGAAGGGCTAATCCTTTACTCGACAGATATAGGTACTCTATATTTAATTTTCGGTGCCATTGCTGGAGTAATGGGTACATGCTTTTCAGTACTAATTCGTATGGAATTAGCACAACCCGGCAATCAAATTCTTAATGGAAATCATCAACTTTATAATGGTGCGCCCGGATATACATCGTCCGACAAGAAGAGCTATCCACTCTTCTTTGTGCCATCCAGGCTAGCTAACAAGCTAGGGCACAGGCTCAACTTGCAGAGACGCCATAGTAATATGGCTTACTCGGGAGCAGCAAGTTTCAATCGGGGAACGGCTGGGCTGCCACCGCTAGGACGCCCTGAGAGAGCAGAAGGTAGGGCCAGGATAACTGACTTGATACGCAATGCTCGTATTACAGTAGACCTCTTGTCTCAAGCAGCACATTATGGCAAGAGCACGATAAGTAAGCCTCTACGGAGGTCAGAACTGTGCACAATACATTGTGTGTGCACAGTACCTGGAAAAATGTGGGGCACTCTACACAGATACCAGCTGAGTAATCAGCTAATTGCGCAAGGGCCTAACCCTTCAGGATCTAAGATCTTTCTTGGCTTTACGAAGAAAGGATCGAAGTGTCTTCCGGACACGAAGAACAAGGACTATGTAGGAGCCGGGAAAATAACCCGCCCTAATTGGGGTGGGGTTCGGAGGCCCCGTAATAGCTTCGGATTTTTGCAATCCAGCCTGGCAGTTAAGGAGTCTAGCTCTCGATCGTACTGTTCTATCCCGGAGGTCTCGGATAACGAAACATCGTCTCGTTCCAACGGCTCCGCCAGCTCAGCCCCCAAAGCTGACTGGTCCGACCGTGTCCGTATGTCCGTTTCGGAACAGATTCAAGCTTATTTAGGCCCGGACAATAGATACAATGGGCTGATTCATATCATATCAGACCCTACATTTTTGGCCTTGTGCTATGAATCCATCCGAGTTAAGCCAGGGACCCCCGGGTCTGATGCGAAACCTTTGGATGGCCCAGAATGGTTTGTACAAGTAGGTGAAAAACTTAAGAAGGGCCAGTTTGAGTTCTCACCCGCGCGAAGAATTACAAAGCCCGGCAAAAAGGAGAAACGGCCCTTAGGCATCAACAGCCCTGTCAAACAAAAAAAGTGCTACGGGGAAAAGATCGTACAAAAGGCCTTACAGCTTGTGCTTGAGGCCATCTATGAACCTATTTTTCTAGATTGCTCGCATGGATTTCGTATCCACCGAAGCTGTCACACAGCATTAAAGAGGCTCTGCTTAGAGGGAGGTTACTATCCTTGGGTTGTGGAGGGAAACATTCGAAAGTTTTTTGATTCGATACCTCATAAAGTGATCCTTCACAAAATTTCGCAAAAGGTCAAGTGTCATCGTACGCTCGAATTACTCCAAAGGGCTCTCCGTGCGGGTTACAAGGATCCTACTTCCGGTCAGGTCATAAGTTTAGACGAAGGCACTTCGCAGGGCTCGGTGCTGAGTCCGCTCCTCTGCAATATCATACTACATCACCTCGACGAATTTGTGATGAAACTTCGTGATCGATTTAACAAGGGCAAAAGTAGAAGAATTAACCCAGAGTACAAGCTATTTACTCGTCGTATGAATGCGAACAGACAGGAGAGATCTCTCCTGATTAAGCGCAGATTAATCCCGTTGAAAGATCCCTTGGACCCTTATTTTCGAAGAATTTTATATGTACGATATGCCGATGACTTTGTCATTTTAGTAAGCGGAACTCGGTTAGAAACTTTCGCGATTCAAGCGTCGTTACAAAACTTTCTGCACCGGAGTCTTGGGTTAGAGCTTAGTTTAGAGAAAACCGTGGTCTCACACCTTGCAAACAAGGGATTCCATTTTTTAGGTACATACTGCAAACGCACCCGATCTCGTCATCGGATCTTCCATGTGCGCACGGTAAGAGGCAAGCCGATTAAGCAGCATTCAACAGAACGTCTTCGGGTTTGTGCCCCCATTACGAAACTTTTTTATAAGTTAAAAGATCAAGGTTTTGTAAAACGGAATGAAATGGGGAAACATGTACCCACGGCGAGGAGGAATCTAACCCCATTGGATCATGCAGACATTTTAGAATTATACAATCAGAAAGTCCGGGGAACCCTGAATTACTACTCGTTCGCGTCGAATCGCAGTAGTCTTAATCAGATTGTACATGTGTTGCATATGTCCTGTGCCCTGACTCTCACTTTAAAATACAAACTGAAGACAGCTAGTAAGACTTTTAACCGCTTCGGTAAGTGCCTTACCTGTCCTGCTACGGGTATGAGTCTATTTCGACCAAGCGCCTACAAAGCCATACACTTATACAATCCTAGTCCGATTGCCCGGGCTGAGCAGGTTATTGATATTAGCTGGAGGTCGACCCGATCCGCTCTTTTTAGAACATGTGCTCTTTGCGGATCAACGAAAGTCGAGATGCATCATATCCGTTATGTCAAAGACGTTAAGGCCAGGATCCGATACGTCACTTCCGCTTATTCTGAGTGGGAGGGCGCCTTGAAACGGAAGCAGACCCCCCTCTGTTCTCACCATCACAGTGCGTATATCACAACGGCCAGTTATCTGAGTCGGAAATGTTAGCACTGTCTTTGTACACGATCCATCGAGAGATGTTCAATTGTAAGATTGAAAGTTCATAGCAATAAGTGGAGACCGGAGTTGCGAGCCGTTTGAGGTGAAAGCCTCACGTACGGTTCTGAGGGCAGCTGTGTTGAAAGACCTGACTGACCCCTACTGTTAATAACAGCTCACGCTTTTTTAATGATCTTCTTTATGGTTATGCCGGCGATGATAGGTGGTTTTGGTAATTGGTTTGTTCCTATTCTTATAGGAAGTCCGGATATGGCATTCCCTAGATTAAATAATATTTCATTTTGGCTTTTGCCACCGTCATTGTTACTTCTTCTAAGCTCAGCCTTAGTAGAGGTGGGTTGCTAAAGCCGCAGCCCACCCCAAAAACTTCACTATATGCTGAAAATCCTCTGGACAATCAGCAGGGAAGTATAAAATACCCCCTCAGAGACTATACGTGAAGCGAGCTTCCAGCTTAAAGAAATAGTCCAAGAAACTCCAGAAGAGTCTAGTTCGGGCAAATAAAATATCAGGCACCAGGCGATAAGCTTGATCCTTATTTGGCTGGTTTAATAAAAGGGGATGGTTCTCTAATAACTCCCGAAAGTTATATGGGCTGTGGGGGTCGGTATCCCAACGTCAAAATTGTGTTCCGTTGTGAAGATGAGCCCTTTGCTCAAAAGCTTCGCACAAGGAAAGGATTAGAGGTGCCGTATTATACGATGTTAACCATTTAGGCAGATGGATCGGGTGCACAATATGCCTGCAGTATTCAAAATAGTGACCCGCGTCAACGGCAAGATGCGCACCCCCAAAATTGAAGCGCTTCACCGTATGATTGAATGGTTCAATTGTCGTGAAGACACGGGACGGGTACTCTGCGACCTCTATTAGAGATCGATAACAGCGCCCCATCTTGTCCAATAGTGGGTTTCGGGGATGTTCGAGGCGGACGGCCACTTTGCTATTCAATATAACATCAGTGAAAAAAAAGCTGTTGCATCCGCATGCATATACGGTTTTGTTTCACGTTTTGTGTGAAAGGCGTATCCGATCTCGCTTTGTTGCAACATGTTATGACAACCATTGCTTGGGCAATTCGCTGCACCACCCCGAAGTTTGAAACCCGTGAGTACCCGGAGGGGGGGGGGGTTGCGGGGTTTCCTTCCGTGTTTATGGCACCAATCTGGAATCAAGAAACCTGTTAGATACTTATTTTCTAAGGGTTCCCTGCGCCAAATATCTCGACTTCCGAGCACGCGTTTGCTTTTTGCATAAAAGCAAACTTCACAAGAGCGCGTCGGGTACCCCAAAAATAATAGCTTTGAAAGCTACTATGAATACTGGTCGAAAAGATTTTAGCTTTCCAAATCTGTACTGGCTAAATGCCGATTAGACTCTTACATAAGGAGCTTCCATGTGCGGTTCAGGGTGGACGGTCAAAAAAGAGGCCGTGCCCTGTGGAAACATAGGGAACAATATTTCTGCTCGATGCGGGAACATCCTCACTACAGAGAAAAGTGCTCAGTCAGGCCGCAGGCCTTTTCAATTAAGACCAAAAGCAAAAACCTTTTCTACAAGGGGACAACCCGCCTGGGGGGGGCCCCCCCATCAGAGACTCAACGCAGAATATCTATCATTTTGCAAATGGCTTGTTGGTATGACAGACGGAGATGGCTGCTTTAGCATTGTGCTTCAAAACGGCAAGTACAACCTTAACTTCTCCATTGCTCAAGGCAAGTACAATCTACGGATCTTGTATTACATCAAGAAGATACTTGGTGTAGGGTCCGTTAATATGCATAAGACCATAGGAGTATATCGGATCCGGGATAGAAGGAAGCTGGCAGAGATAATATTTCCTATCTTTGATCAATACCCATGCCTAACAAGTAAGCAATTCCATTACGAGAGGTTTCGTCAAGCCCATCGGATCTTGGAGGACCCAAAGTTATTGACAGAGTACAAGTATTCCATCTGTGAGCAATTGCGGAGTGCTACTCTTCCGGAGACATATGTCAATCCTGTTTGGACGGCAAATATGGCTGTTGACATCGATTGGCTTACTGGCTTTATAGAGGCAGAAGGGTCCTTCTTTTTGTATAATAGAGACGGCAGGATCTCTATCGCGTTTGGCTTAACTCAAAAGTTAGACAGGCCTTTATTAGAGGCTATAAGACGTACGCTACACATACCTACTCAGATCATCGAAAGGCCACACTTCTATCGATTAGAGACTACTCACAGTAGGGTTGTGCTTGGCATAAGCCAACTCTTCCAAGGCCGATTCAAGGGTATGAAATCATTGGAGCTGAAGCTCTGGTCGAGAGCCGTCTACTATAAGAAGGATCGAGAAAAGCTCGAGCAGATCCGAAGTATTCTCCAAAGGCTTCATGGCAAGATGATAGATAAAGGTATAGTCCGATCCATATAGAGATATATGGCGTATAACGTTAAGCAATCACAACGCTGAGGTTATCCAACACATATGCTATCCACCCTTAAGTGGTATAACCAGTCATTCTGGAGGATCTGTTGATTTAGCAATTTTTAGCCTTCATTTATCAGGTGTTTCCTCTATTTTAGGTTCTATTAATTTTATAACAAGTGCGCCGTGCGAGGCTCGTTTTCGGTTAGGAATAATACCCATATTCCTGCGCGTATGTCTGACTTCCATAAGTAAGTACGTGCAGCAGGTCAATGCGGCATCTTGAGCTAATAATCCATCATGTTTGCGAGCAGTTGGTCAAAGGGGACGCCAAAGGGGGCTGCCCTTCTTGGTGGTGTCTCTTAGTTGGGGTGGTCAAGGTCAGGTTAACCAACTTGATACGCACTCACTGCCTGAAAAGGGGCTACATATCCCAAGCAGAATACGTCGGTATGTATGTGGCGGAGTAACCCAGGGATCCCTCTGGGCGAAAGCTTTGACTGATGTTGTTAGCGGTCAGGGCTGCCGGACAGTCACAAGTAATTCCAACATAGGAACTGAGTTGAGCAATCAAGGAAGTGCGCAAGGACCTTACACCACTAGGTGCCCTGAGGATGGTCAGGGCGAAAACACGAAAATAGAGCAACCACGGGAAGTAACCGCTTCACATCGTCCAACAGACGATGCGCGGGCTCAGAGGTCTCGTAGTAGTGAGGGAAAGGGAACCCAACCCAGCCAGGCCACGAAGGCGACTAGTCAGAACACGATCCATAGTTCTTCAGATGTCTCGGGCAAATCCTCTCGCCAGCTTCCCCGAAAGAATTGTTGGCAGAGCGACGCCAGTACATATGCTAAGAAAGTGGTGAACAATTGTAAAGATAACCAGGGACGCTATAATGGACTTATAAGAATTATATCGAATCCAATGTTTCTGGTTCACTGCTATGAGAGTATCAAAGGGAAGACTGGCAATATGACTCCAGGATCAGATGGTCAAATCTTAGAAGGGCTAGACTGGAATTGGTTTGTACAACTTGCGTAACGTATAAGCAAGGGTCAGATCTAAATGGAACCTGCCCGAAGAGTACTTATACCTAAGCCCGGTAAAAAATAGAAAAGGCCCCTGGGTTCGAAGGCCCCCAAAGCCGGACTTTGTTTGTCAGACAGGGCCCCGGACTTTGTTTTGTCGGACACCACAAAACCAAAAAACTGTCCGACAAGGCCCCGGGATTGTCAGACAAAAAAGGGAAAAAAACTCACAAAAAAAAACTGACAGGACACGAGACCTTAGGGAAAGGCATTACGTGCTCGACTTTAGGGAGATGTTATCGCCTCTCCAAGAGAAAAGATAGTGCAAAAAGCACTCCAATTAAATTAGTCTTGGAAGCCCTATGGGAAGAACGATTTCTAGACAGCTCTCATGGATTCAGACCGGGTAGATTATGTCACTCTGCCCTACGTTTTAACCATTTGATAGGCAGTCATCATTCATGGGTTATTCCAGGGGATTATCTAACTGCTTCGACAAGATACCACACTCCACCATCATGAAAAGGCTGACGGTCTTGATAAAATGTCAACGGACCCTAAAACTGATTATGAAAACCCTGAAAGCAGATTATATCGATCTAGAAAACGGCAAGGTCATCCATTCGCATTCGGGTACTCTCCAAGGTAGTGTTTTGAGTCCACTCCTATGTAACATAGTTTTACACGAATTGGAGCAATTCATGCTCAGTATGTAAAACAGATTCAAGAAAGGGATTAATAGACGTGAAAATCCCACCTACAGGTTCTTCCGTAAAAAAATTCAATATTCTAATAATCCAGCGGTTCGAAGAGCTATGCTGATGGAAATGAGGAGAAATCCTAAATAATATGATGTGATTGATCCTAATTTCCGACGATTAAGTTACATAAGATACGCTGACGATTTCGTAGTTGTTATCTACGACACCAGAAATGAGGCCGATAAAATAAGAGCGGAGATCAAGAGCTTCCTTGAACAAGCGTGCGGTCTAGAGCTAAATGTGGATAAGACTCTTATCACACATTTGAGTAGCGAATGGTTCGATTTTATAGGGGCTAAATATAAAAAAGCCCCCAGAAGGCCATTCTACACAATCAAAGGTTCCAATATCACACGGAGAGCTCACACCCGAGCGATGATGTTTGCTCCCGATTTGCTGTTAAAATGAAAGGCAAGGGGATTCTTCAAAAAAAACCATATGACTATAATGTACCCAACTGCCATGAGAGGACTAGTGGGACTATCGCACTCTGATATCCTGGCTTTTTACAATCATAAGATTAGAAGGCTGCTTAACTATTACTCCTTTGCGGGTAATAGAGGAAATCTGCAAAAAGTGATATAGTTCCTAGTTAACTCATGCGCTCTAACCCTAGCTTTGAAATAGAAGCTCCGAACTAGAAAAAAAACGTTCAATAAATTTGGAGCTAATTTTCTGTGCCCGAATACCAAGAGCAGCCTGAACATTCCAAAGAACTATAAGGTTCTACAGCATTACAAAATGAAGAGTCCAATGGCTACTCCGGATTCGGTTATCCAGGGTTCTTGGGCTGGGAAACTTTACAAGTCTGGGTTAGGGCAGGTTTGCGCCATCTGTGGTGATAAGAACGTGGCGATGCTTCACGTAAGGGCTGTTCGAGACGTTCGAGCCAAAATTATAATAAATAAGACAACTTACCAGGAATGATTAGGGGCGTACAAACGAAAACAGATTCCATTATGTGGAGCTCAGTACGAAGCTTATCATGCGGGGGAGCTCAATAGGGAGGAAATTCAGATAATATCATCCTATCAGTAACCCCGCCCCGGGCTTGGGCCTCTCTATAAAGTAACCCATCTGTTATAAAGATAGACTTGATACAATAAACTCAGCAATTTCAGTTTTCTGAGGGAGAGCTGTATGACGAGAAATTGTCACGTATGGTTCGGAGGGCAGCATTGACTGACCCTATCTATCTTCAATATGAGGGGCCCTGGATTGACCATGCATAGATTACCTCTATTTGTGTGGTCTGTTTTAGTAACAGCTTTCCTACTTTTATTATCCCTTCCAGTACTGGCAGGTGTATTTGCGCCTGATGAGGTAGTGATGCCTTGGTCGAATTTGACTATATGCTGGAAACTCCGCAAGGACAATCAGCAGGGAACGAACCATGACGGTTCCCCCTCAGAGACTATACGCCAAACATCTCTGGCCAAAACTCCTTTCGTGCCTTTGCCACCCAAACATTAGTTTGGTGCCGGCCGGCTTGATTGAGAGTGATGACTGCATGGTCATACCTTATGCAAATCGAACCCCTCGTGGTCAGAGACGATATCACCCTTCCATTGAAATCAGTTTTCAAGACAAACGCCCTGTCTGACAATGTCCGGCCCCGAATCGCTGCGTGCGTTTCTAGACTTAGGCTCGATTCAGACTAAAACGAAAAACGGGGCTTTCGTGCGTGCTCTTTAATCAATGCGTTAGATGGTATAGCTCGAGTTATTCATGAAATCAATGGCTTTATGCGTACTTCCAAACACGAAACACTTTACAGGTTGATGGATTGGTTGCACGCATATGACACAACACTCTGTTTTCTGCCTCCGAATGCTTTGTTTTCCAATGCTTGGCTTTGCGGTTTTGCCTAGGGATTTTATGGTAGCTTACAGGTTCGAACCACCATATCCAGTAGATATCGGCGCGTTTACATTTCGTTTGAGCTAGAATAGAGTAAGCTGCAGAAACAAACGAAAATAGATACTAGACCGACGCTTGAGCAAATTGGGGCACAAGTTATACTTTCCAAGGTTAGTGCTTCTAGAGTAAATTGGCGTAGTCGCACATGCAGCATGGCAGGCATGCCCATGTGGTTGCTTACTTTGATGCCTTTCTTCGGGCAAAAGCCGCGGATTGGCGTGACTGGCGATGCATCTATGACATGATCTTACACAAAGCACATCTGACCAATGCGGGGTTTGCTGAAATTGTGCGCATCAAAGCAGGTATGAATAGAAAGAGATGAAGATATAGTCCAAAACCACGCCGGGCATGAAAAAAATCTATTAGTTTCCGGTGTAAGCACTTTTTTTTTTCTTGTCAGACAGGGCCCGGACTTTGTCTTGTCGGACACCACAAAACCAAAATACTGTCCGACAAGGCCCCAGGACTGTCAGAAAAAAAAGGGAAAAAAAACTGAAAAAAAAAAAAACAGACAAAAAAGGGCAATTACCATGTTATTAACTGATAGAAACTTTAATACAACCTTTTTTGATCCTGCTGGTGGCGGGGATCCCATTTTATACCAGCATCTTTTTTGGTTCTTCGGTCAAAAAATAACCACAGGATGGCCGCATTTGAGAGCAATCTCAAATTGAATAATGCCGCTATTTGCTGGAAAGGCTAAATGCCATTAAGTACTCGGTTCATAAGTGCGCGAAAAAATATATTTTTTTACGCCCGAACCTGTGAAAAGCTTATGTATAGATCTGAATTAGATCTTCAGTTCTATAGGCAATGCACAATCAGCAGGAAACTTCAAAAAAAAAATGTAAATGAATGAAAGAAATATTTTGACTTTACAAACAGGTGAAGGATCCTCAGAGACTACACGCAGCGCATCTCCTATTGAAACAAGAAATGATGAGGATCAATTTAAAAATGGGTTAGCTGGGATGGAGGTTTTTCCATTGAAAAGGCTGGATATATAAGCTGTGAAGTAACAATGCATACAAAAGAAGTACAAACCCTATACTTTTTCAAACAAAAATTAGGGGGCACCCAGGCAAAAGAATCTTTATTCGGTCCATCAGATTGGAGATAACTTCAGCAGCTTTCGTTGGAAATTGCATAATAGATCGGCTATAGAAAGATTAGTCGATTTGGTGAATGGAAGAATAAGAACAATAAGCAAGCAAAAATAAAAGCAAAGAGTCTGTTCTGCTATGATAAGAGAATTTATTGAACCAAAACCTCTAACGGTAGATAACGCTTGAGTTTCAGGATTCGGAGATGGCCATTTTAACATTAACCACATAAACTTCCACCCTAGGTTGGGTATAGGTCAAAAAGATAAAAAGATACTGAAAAATATAGCCAGGGGTGGATCTATCTATTATGATAAAAGCCGGGATGGATTTTGTGGTATTCAGGTATGACTCAGCTAAAGCTAATGATTTCTTATTTATACGTTTATCCATTACACAACCCTTATAAGATAGCTAAATTGAAAGGGCCAGGGCACTGTCAGACAAAAAAAGGAATTGAGCGTTATTTAAGATATCTGGAGAGAGGTTATTATCTAGATCCAGCTAAACAAAACAAATTGTTTCATTTTATTAAATTGTTTCAATCGATTCGAAATGAAGATATAGTCCATTAGCATCCTGAGGTTTATATTCTAATTCTGCCAGGATTTGGTATCATTAGTCATATCGTCTCTACCTTTTCAAGAAAACCCGTATTCGGTTATCTAGGCATGGTGTACGCCATGATTAGTATTGGAGTTCTTGGATTTATTGTATGGGCTCATCACATGTTTACTGTAGGTTTAGACGTTGATACACGTGCTTACTTTACCGCGGCTACCATGATTATAGCCGTGCCTACTGGAATAAAGATTTTTAGTTGGATTGCAACCATGTGGGGGGGGTCAATACAATACAAAACACCCATGTTATTCGCTGTAGGGTTTATATTTTTGTTCACGGTAGGGGGGCTTACTGGAATAGTATTGGCCAATTCTGGAGTAGATATTGCTCTACATGATAAACTATTATGCACTATTATCGCTTTCTTTGAACCTTACCCTAAGCAGAATGTCAATTATACAGAAGCTATGAAACAATTTTTTGTAGGTCTTATTGACGGTGATGGCTCAATTCAAGTTAATCATTGGAGAGAGACAATATTACAATTTAGGATTATTATTAAATTGAAATATACAGAAGGCAACCATCTTATGTTAAAAGAACTATCAAAAGTTCTAAATATAGGTCAGATATATATTCAAAAAAAATATGTTTTTTTACAAATAGATCACAAAACTGAAATAGAGGTAGTTTTAGGTATATTAACAGATTATCCTTTATTAACTACTAATGCTTATACTCGTTATTTATTTTTGCGATTCTGCTTTTTAAATAGAATTTCCTTAAAAGAGTATAAGTTTATGAAGCATTTCTTAGAACCTGTATTTAGAAAGTTAACTCCATTAGAGTTAACTAACCTATCTTATTTCGATAATTGGTTTGTAGGTTTTACAACTGCTGAAGGTTGTTTCTGTATTAGATTGAATGGTTCACATTCATTTAGTATATCTCAAGCTTCCGATCATTATATTATGGAGGCTATAAAAACCAAATTTAGTCTACCTAATCAAGTTAGATTAATCGCTGTTCAAAATAGGAAACCTATTTATTTAATAGAGACCTATAATCGTAATTCTTTAGCAAGAGTTATAGACTTCTTTAGTCGTAATGACATTATTAGTTTAGGTGGAGAGAAGTTGTTACAATTTCAAAAATTCATATCAGCTTTTTATAAAAACAAAAAGGGGCTTTAGCCTGTGCAAAAGTGTCATGGCTAATTTTGGCTGTATGCGGGAAATTCCTAAAGACTTGAGTACTAGAGGCCTTTCACTTCATTCGCAAGCGAAAAAAGGTCGAGAGAAGAAGCAAGCAAAAAAAATAGATTTTTTTGCGCTCCGGCGCCTTCGGCGCCCAGAAAACGTAAACCCGTAAATAGTAAAGCTCTTTACGCCCTCCGGGGCTATGGGCCTCCGGGCCTATAACCTATCGGGGGGGGGCGGGGCCATAAACTTAACAGTTTATGCGCTACGCGCGTAGCGCTGGCCAAATATCGTGCGCGTAAATCGTCAAGACATTTCTGGTCTGCGGAAACGGCTTGACGATTTACGGGCCGGAGGCCGTAACCTTTCGCGCGTAGGGCGGGGTACTGTCAGACAAAAAAGGGAAAAAAAACTGACAAAAAAAGGGCAGATACTGTGAAGTTTCTGGCTTTACGTTTTCCGGGCTTCAGCTGCGGCCTACGCCCTTCCCTGGGCTTCAGTAATAATCCTAAGTATGACGTAGATCTAAAATCTACTGAAATGGACAATCCGCCGGAAACCAAACTCAAAAAAAGGGCCGGAGAGCGTGGGACTGTCCGACAGGTCGGTCGGGGCACTGTCAGACAAAAAAAGGGCGGACGTTCCGGAAATTTACGATTTCCGGGCTTTATCCGAGACCAACGGGAGAGGCGCCCCGCCAAAGAAGCCTCCTTCGGACCCGCCTACGGCCTTTGCGCTTTATGGGGAGTAGGATTCTCAGAGACTATAGGCCAAACACATCTGTTGGTTAATAGTAGGATCGACGGAGTGATGATATAGTCCAAGTAGATATGAAAATATCTAGGTAAAGTTGACTTATTATGTGGTTGCACATTTCCATTATGTTCTTTCTATGGGAGCCGTTTTTGCTTTATTTGCGGGATTCTATTACTGGATAGGTAAAATAACTGGTCTTCAATACCCAGAGACTTTAGGTCAAATTCATTTTTGGATTACTTTCTTTGGTGTGAATTTGACTTTCTTTCCTATGCATTTCCTAGGTCAATATTAGGCCCACTTTCAAAGTAAAACTTGAAGTGAAACATCACTATACGCTGGAAATTCCTTAGAGCCCTTGGTACTCACTTCAAACAGTAACCATCTCAGGGATTGGGCAATCAGCAGGAAACCAAAGTCGAAGCTCAACGCCGACGAGTAGGATCCTCAGAGACTCCACGTGGTGCCCCTATACAATTAGGGTGAAGATATAGTCCGGCCTGGTTAGAAATATCAAGGAGATTCCTTATTTATCATTGGACTAGTTTGCCTTTTAAGCGGGAAAGGAAGAATTAGTAGTAGACTCTTGAAATGGTAACTCGCTGCTAATAGGATATACTATTCAGGATAACCTTAACTCAAGCGTAAATTCTAATACATTCGAGAGTCCTTATAATTATCCAGTGTCAAACCGAAAACGATTTGAAACTGGCGATCAGTCCGGGTCTAATGGTAATTCAGAAGAGCCAAAAGGCCCTGAAAATCATTCTATTGTTAATTCTGACAGACTAATTACAGTCAAATTAGATCATAAATTCTCGATTAATCACCAATTAATTGTTGAGAATTTACCAGGGAAACCACTTCCAGTATATGATAACGCTTGATTAAAGAGAAACCAAATCGTTTCTGATTATCTAACGGAAACTGGAATCTATCTTTGGCATAATTTAGTTAATGGTAAACAATATGTAGGTAGTGGTTATAAATAAAGCGATAGACTTGCTGAATACTATCACCCTCCTAAATTATCTGATAACAGATATATTTATAATTCTATTTGGAAATATGGTCATGACAATTTTAGTTTAGTTATTATTGAGTTATGTGGTTCAACAGGTACTATGACTAAAAAGGATTATTTAGCTCGAGAACAGTACTATTTAAATCTTTATAAACCAGTTCTTAATATCAATAAAAGAACTAATTCAACATTGGGATTTAAACACACTGAAAAGTCTAAAAGACTAATTTCAGATGAAGTTTACAAAGGAAAAATATTTAGTCACAATCCATTAACATTTGATAAATAAGGAAAAAACCGCTTGCAGGTATGCCACGTCGCATTCCTGATTATCCAGATGCTTACGCTGGATGGAATGCCTTTAGTAGTTTTGGCTCATATGTTTCTGTAGTAGGGATTTTTTGTTTCTTTGTAGTGGTTTTTCTTACTTTAACTAGTGAAAACAAGTGTGCTCCAAGTCCTTGGGCTGTTGAACAGAATTCAACGACACTTGAATGGATGGTCCCAAGCCCTCCGGCATTTCATACTTTTGAAGAACTTCCAGCTATCAAGGAAAGCATTTAGACGTCTTAGCAATTTGTGCAACTTAAGCACTGACCCGCTCCGCCCTATACAGACCTAGTCCTTATAGGGCGGAGCCCGCCCCGAAAGTTGTAGTTAGGGACTTGACCGAGCCAGGCCCTCTTTTTCGGGGTAGGCGCCAGCCTCCCCCGCCTACCCCCTTCCTGTATTTGGTACTCCTTTGAGTTGTATTTGTATATTTGATGACAATGTCATATTTTATGTATCTATCATATCTTTTTACAATCTATGCCCGTAGACCTTCCTTTCCTTCCGCTACGCGCCTTTGGGACGGTTTCCCCGAGTTTTCAAAGATGAAGAGTTTTCAGTTACTAAGACAAGGAAAGCTGAAGGGATATTTATAGAAGGAGTACGAATAAAAGATGATGTATATACTCGAGATAGATTGTTTAGCTAAATTTCTTCTTTCGAAGGTGAGGGAGGTGCTCGACGATGACTATCTGCTTTGCAAATCTTAAAAAACGTCTTCACACACACATATAACAATACCTACGATGACGTTTTCTTATGAGGTGCGTAGCAATTTTTTGACTTAGACAATATGCTCTGTTACTATCGGGGTTGCTAATTCGACTAACCGAATTGCCGAATAGCAAAGCGCATAAGCAGCAGGCGCATAGCGGCCTATGTACTGTAGTGTTACCCATGGCCTTGCCTTCGGCTCCTTACCACTAAAGGGCCTTAGAGGCCAACAAGCAGCAGGCCTTTCCTACGCAGTCTGCGGAAATAGGGCCAAAGGCCCCGAAGGACCGGGCACCCACCAGACTATCCCAGAGCAAGGGGCCTTCGGGCCGCTTCAGCCTGTTGCATTTGCCAAAAGAGAGAATTAGAATCAGATTAATCATATATAAGGAATCTCAATATAAATATATTGGGTTGTATCGCGAGTTTTTTAAATTAAAAAGAAAAATTGGTAAAAATTGGTCGGGCCTGGTGGTCAAAAGTATGTGATGCCTGTAGAATCGCAGATAATGGATAACCACGTGGAATGGTGATAAGCTAGTTACTTCTTTGAACAAATTTGCTGCTTACTTTGGTATGCCAATAACGTCAATGCCTGTGGACTTTCGCAATGCTATTGAAGAGAAAGACTTATTCTGTCTACTGGATTACGGCCGAGTCCGATTGCCAATTACATTGCGAAAAGAGGTAAGATGGGTGTAGCTAGTATGACTCTTTTTTGCTTTGAAAGCTTGTTTCAACTATGATTTATCTGAAAAAACTACGAGCCTCTTCCCCGGCAACGATTAGCAGAGCATGTTTGTAAGGAGGAATCCGGTATTCCAAAAGGCTAAAACAGATCTGAAAAATCTTACAATTGGAAAGACATGGCTATTGTTATACTGTTATAGGCCCTACGGGGAAATGTATATCGATTTTTTTTGTAAGTTTCAGGAATTAGAGTCATTCATAGACCACTTGACGGATATACCACAAATAACCATCAAAAATACAACCCTGCCAAGGAATCCATTCCACCGACTTTTTCCTCACAGTAATAAAGAGCAAACCCTTATTTACTGTGATATTAGCTCGTGTTATCTACGATCTTTCATGCTTTAGTAAACAAAGGGTCCGAAGGAGATTCCCAGAGTTTTCGAATATGTTAGACCAGTTTATAAAACATAGGCTAAAGCTCAAAGAAAACAACAAACCTGGGGCTTTCACTTTTAAAATTGTTTTAAATGGTATTTTTGGTCGAACTAATTCTATATACTCTGCCCTTTATGAACCTAGCTTACATGGAAGTGTTTGTGGGCAACTTATTATGTTAGAAGTTTTGACCGAAATGGTGCCTGATGATATTTTATGGTGTAATACCGATTAGTTCGTTGTACAATTAAAACGCAAACATTTGAACTTTAACAACTTTAAAATTCTTGAGCAACGATTTAACATAACTTTTGGGGATAAAAAAGAATTGACCTTGTTCTCATTAGGGCATGTCAATAAATATGTTCTTAGAGAAGGAACCAGTGGCAATATTAGGATTTCAGGATACCCAGCTTGCTTTAAAAAAGTCATAATGGGTTTGATCGATACAACACCTTATAAGGAGCCCGGGGATCTCTTGCACCAAATGAATAAATTCGATATATTGGATTTTTTATATATCAAAAGTCAAGACATCCAAATACTTAGATACTATATTTCCAAAAATCCAACTAACTATGGAGGTCTGAGTTTGACGAATGGTGCTGAAGGAAAAACGATGGCTAAAAGTCTTAATATTACTCCGACCTTAGATACAATGCCTATGTTTACAGAAGATGTTTGCTTCGCAGCGTATAGCATAGATATGCAAAAAATTTTGCATAACATTAAATTGAAAACAAATCTGGAATATCCTGATTTGTTATTTGATCCCGAAGGCCCTGACTGTCTTCCTCTAATAAAAGAAGCTTATGGATTTGTTGATAAAAGCTTTTGGGTTTTGCCAGCAAGAGTAAAGGAATTATTCAAAGATGTAAAAAAGGTTCGTTAAAATCCAAAATCTCATCACAGCGTTGAGATTTATAAAAAACCCTGGACTACAGCCACTAGTTTGTTTGCTTCGTGCGGAGATGCGACTCAGATGATATGCATAGACATAGACTCGCCAGAAACCGTAAAAAAGTGACACCCGTCCGCTCCGCGTGGACGCAAGACGTAATAAAACGGGGGTGTTACACGGTTTATGGATTTAGGGGCTTTAAGCTTTTTATTAATCTTGGCACTTCTAGTATCAAAATTAAAAAGTCAGAGTTTCACAGGGTTGAGTTACTAAAAAAAAAGGTGGAACTCCAAACGTACAATACAGGGTTGAAGGCACATATTTTGCTAATATAGATTGGCCGGCTACCCCTATTTTACCAGAATAACCACCACAGGCTCCCTCACCAGAAGAACAAACAAGGGCTATCCTTATTTATTTCACCAAAGGAACAAACACAGCAGGAAACTCGCCGGGGTATTTCCTGGGCCTCCGCTATAATGTCGGAAATAGCAAAATACACTCGATTTCAATTAACATTTATACCGAAAGAAAACTCTAATACAGAGTTCGTAGGACCTTGTATCTTTCGCGAAGATGGAGATAATACTTAAAGTTTATTTGGGTTTACAACTACCTTATTCTATACCTATATTGGAATGCAAACATGCCTATTGTCAGAACAAGTACCGCAATTCGGAAATTTTGACTATTTTTAACCATCACATAATGGCCGTAGAGGAACAGGAAGATAGTTCCGCGGATAATTTAACCCTTTTTGAATACTATTAAAAGGCTAAGGTCGCATTAATTACAGCTCCACCAGTAAGTGGTAAACCCTACGAATCTCTCCTAGTAGCTGTAAAGAAAGCGGGCAAAATATCCATTTTAACTTTTCCGACAAAACAACTATTAATACAAAGTCAAAACGTACTCATAAAGCATATTCTTAAAAATGACCATAAAATAGAAATTAGACCTATTTTTCATCAGACCATGAAGCCCCCTGAAAGGCTATACAGCTACTTTCAGAGTGAAAGGCCACAAATTCATTTAACGCTACACTCCTACTTTCGGGGATTCTACAAATTGAGTTTCCTATATATCACTTATGATGTGCTTTAGCAAAAAAATATAGTTATTCATAGACGAGGCCCTCTTCCAACAAAATGTGAAAATTATTCCTTGGAACCGAATTTCTATCAAACGTTACGGTCAAAAAATTGTTGCTCGATCTTTTAAATCGATTGAATCCAAAGCTTCAAATGACTTAGAACTTTGTAATGGTAGGGTAAGTGTTAAAGAATTGGGAGACACCGGGATTTTAAAAATATCACACGAACTAACGTCGACGAATTATCATTTGAATATTCCACCCATAGGACCAGAGAAAGTTTTGGGGGTTACCTCGAAAATAGCTAAATTGATTTTAGAAGAAGTCCATTCACCTATAGATTTTTGTCAACATCTTTATGATACAGAAGTGAGTTTTTTTCGACCGCTTTTAAAAGAGAAAAAGGGTATAGGGCAATTTTTAAACAATGTGCGTATTGATGTCCGGATAACCACTTATATATTAGCCAGTTTTAAACCTAGCCTAATTAGCTACTTTCCGTACAGCGTAAAAGAGAAAGCAGCTTTCAATTTTCATGAATTTCGTGACAATATTAAAAAACAAAAAAATAAAATATGCAGACGAATTCAAAGAACCATTTCTGTAAAACGAGGAACAGATTAAAAAAAAAGATGTTATTACCCAGAGAATGTTTCTTTGAATTCCAACTTGATATGTTTTAATTTGTTTACAGCTGCCTGCCAAATGGACACCTGTATATTTGCTTCTGCAGCCATACCCCATTTTGAAATAACAAGTCTTAAATATATAACCAAAGGCTCTTTGACTATTTCGCGTGTGCAACGACAACAAGAGCACAAGTTAGATTTTTTAAAACTTGTAACTTCGAATTCGAACTGGGTTGCCCAGTACGCTAAAGATTTTTGAGAGTATTGTACTAACCTAACCAACAACCCAAAAACTCACTTTTATACACTTGGGTTTCACAAGTCTCAGTATGATGCAATAAATTTTTTTGAATATGTACGACAGTTGCCTATAGGTTTAATCTGCAACGATAATTAGTTGGACGCCGGACTGGAATTGCAAAGTTTGAAGAACGACCAAGTTGATTTCATTCCGATCAAAACACATATTGGAAGTTCTATGGAAATTAGAAGAATAGGGCTAAACTTGCCAGAAAGGAAGTGAATATTTATTAATATTAACGTTTTTCAACCTCAATCAGCCTTTTGGTATACGGATGCAGGTTATTTCGAGTTGGAGCGGCTACGGGCTAAGTAACGCCTAGACGTTATTTCTACGAACTTGGGTAGGTTCGCGAGGCGCACGGAAATAAAGGAACAATTTGAAAGGCGCAGAATTGCTGTATTGCTTGGGCCTAAAAGTTCCGGTTTTTTAAAACTCATTCTCAAAGTGGTAAAGCAGAGTTTCCATACCGTAGATCTAATTCAATTAGATAGTGTGGAAGATAAATACGTGAAGGGCAAAAAGTCTAAGTCTGAGGAAGAAAGAGCCACTTCTTGAATTCGAGTAAATGAAATACGTAAATTATTTATGCAATCTGGCTGGCTTACGGGCGAATTGCCAGACTTGTCGTCAGACTTGGCCTTAGATCCAATGTTGGTTAGCCGATTTGACGCATTAAAAAATAAAATTCAACATCAAGTATAGACCGATCCTAATGGAAAATGGACTTGGGTCTATAGAACGTTTAACCTGCAACGTAAGGATAAGGATGAAGTTTCAAAACTCAAAGCTTTTTTTTTCACTTTCTTCAAAGCATAGCATAAAAAAAAACGTCAATACTAATAAATTTTTTAATTTATTGTTTTTTGTTGATGGCATAATGGAAATAAAAAAAAATTATATAAAAAATTATAGGGTTTTTGATATAACCCGGAAGTTAGAAGCCATTGCATGAAAGGCTTTATTGGTTCGTAACAAATCCTTAACCAATCTAAGTTCGAATCTTAGCATTTCCTATTTCCTATCGAAGCACTTGCCCTTAAAAAGAGCAAGTGCAAGGGGCGCTACGCGCACCGATGCCCTTGCACTTGCTCTAACAGCTTTTGTGTCTCACTGCAGGGTTGGAGCCAGGCCCCCGGACTTTGTTTTGTCGGACACCACAAAACCAAAATACTGTCCGACAAAATAAAGGGAAAGAGCCTATGTGCCTAAACAGGTGTTACCCTGCATCGCCTGAAGTTCCTTTTCTTGACCTATACGAGGGCCCGAACCGGACGTGCAAGATTTCCTCGCATCCGGCTCTCCGAGTGAATCCTCGGGCTCTGGAAGACTCTTTGGCCAAAGTTGAAGCAGGCTCGGCAGGCCCGTGTATCACACGAAGAAGATAAAATTCAAAAGATAAATGTAGCTCCGAAGATTCGAAAAAGACTGAATCTGTAGCTAAAAATTACGCTCCTCGCTAGAACTTTTGCTATGGAGTCCGTAGGCTCCAAGTGAAAGGACGAGCTCACGCCTGCTTTAGCCTGCACATCTTCTATGCAGAAGGTATTAGATCCCGTGTTGACCGGGTTCTGCTTTTCCGCGCATCCACCGGCTAATTCGGGGTTTTCCACCTCCGCGCCCGCGGCGGCCCTCAAGTCTTTTGACAGCGAACTGTAGTTGTGTCTTTGGAGGGATCCGCCGAAGGAGCTCGCCGCGCTCGTACGAGGATCGACATTTCTTAACGCCAAGCTTCTAATCCCTGCAGGCAACCGCCCACCCCTGCGCATGCCCTACCTTTTTCATAAGCCATAGCTACTCGGTAACCGGAGGGGGGAGGGGTGAAGCAAATAGCTTCGCCCCTCTTCTTTTTTTATGATTGATGAGTTGCTAAGAAGCTCTGCGTAAATTTTTGGCAAAAGGTAGCCAGTTGACTACTAATTTGCTCAGTGATGTTTTTTTGTTGTACAATAGCAGAAAGTATACCTGGGTCAATAGATTTCAATAGCTCTTGTTCATAGTGCGTTATGAGAACGACGGGTATTTGGTCTAAGTAACCTTTGACAGCTGCATAAATAACCACGATTTGTTTTTCAATAGGAATTGGGCTATATTGTGGTTGTTTAAGTATCTCAGTTAACCTAGCCCCACGATTTAATAAATACTGAGTCGCAGCATCAAGGTCTGAACCAAATTGAGCAAAAGCGGCTACTTCACGATATTGTGCCAATTCTAGTTTTAAACTACCGCATACTTGTTTCATGGCTTTCAACTGAGCCGCAGAACCGACGCGACTCACAGATAATCCCACGTTAATAGCAGGTCGACTTCCACGATAAAAGAGTTCTGTTTCCAAAAATATTTGAGAGAGTAGCCCGGAGGCTCTCAAAGATCCGGACGTGAGAAATTTCTCCCTCATCCGGCTCCCATAGGAGACTAGAGGAATGATCAAAGGCATCTAGGTAGACCAGTGGCGGCTAGTCTCCCAGTTCTGCAGTAGTTTTATCGGGTTGATTTGATACTACCGATTTTTACGTTGACCTGCATGAAGGAGGTCATAGTACTATTTCCGCGCCATGCACGGTCTCATCAGGAGATCCTGAAAATCCTGGAACGTTATTAGGCTTATTGGTTTGGTGTTAAATCCTCTGCGGGTGCTATTCACTCTGTGTACTGTGGGGAACTCCGTGGACTTCTGGCTCTTCTCATTAATTGTTCGTATTTTCGGGGCTTTACCGTACCCTCTTATAATCCCGGAAATTGAGGACTTATGCTTGAGGGCTAAGGTGCTAAGGAGAGAATATCTTAAATGGTAGTTGACCAGGTCTCGGACTTCCCAGATGTTGTGTGCGCATTTGTAATAGCTTAGGATCCCATGGGCTTTGGATTTAAACCAGTCGATAATAGTTAGATCATCCAGATTGGAAATAGCAGCGACCGCAATAGGTCTTCGGGTATTCTTGGCTACAATATTTTGGGACCGCAGACATTCCAGTATGTGATATATTGGGCATCTTATATAAAGGTTTACCGAGGCTATAGCCGCACCCTTACCTTTATACTTATCTTTGATGTACCGTGTTATCTTACCTCGACCAGAGTCTAAGTTGTCGAGGAACTTACTGAGTTCCTCCACCTTCTCCACAATGTCTACCCCGTATAGATCTTTCAAGGCTTGTCTAACTTCTTGTTCGACCCTGAGGTTTCCAAGGGATTTAGCCTCTCGAATCCACTGCCTAGCTACTTCCCTTATGCTTGCCGAATCGGTGTTCCGATAATTCTCAGGCATTCGGGCTGGGCCGTTACCCTGTTCCCATGAGTACTCATGTCTTAGTACATTGAGCGACTCTTGCAGAGCGTCCAAAGCTTGCGATCGACTGAGGGTTTCGGCTCCCACTGCGACCTGTACTTGCTTAAGGTAGGTTTGCTCAGCCCTAGCAAAGGTATCCTCTATGGTTCGGCGTTGGATCGAGGCTCCCACCTTGTTCATCATAGATTGATACTTCTTATGTGCCTTCTCTTTGGCCCTACGGGCTCTTTGTTTAAATCTGTTAATAGCCTCAAGCTCCTTACCCTTGGTAAGGCAGGAACCTGTAATTCTAGCTTGAATGTCGAAGCCTATAAAACGAACCCAATCGGAACGCGCGTGGACCAAGTTGTCCTTCTTTATCTCTAGGTGCAGGGCAGATTGAAGGAAATCGTTGATTTCCCCTCTAATGGTCTTACTCAGGTCCTTCGGGCCCTCGATACCTACCAAAAAATCGTCAGCATAGCGGACGTATCGGATCTTGATATTGGCCGGATGGTAGATGTATCGCTTGATACCTTTGCGGGCAGCGGCTAAACGTCTCTGCCGGTTCCTAGTAGCCTGCTCTGACAGCTGACCCTTCTCATCAGCTCTGACTCGACTAACTTCTTTCCATTCGGGGTTTATTAACCTCTTGCCCGAAGGGTCGTAGTGTGCTATAAGATTATGCATGAATTGGTCAAATTTATGCATGTAAACGTTAAAAAGGAAAGGGGATAGAACGGACCCCTGTGGGGTGCCCAGGGTTTCCTGGATGTCAAAGTTGATCCCTTTCACATTAAGCATCTTGCGAATTTCGTCGATAACCCTACGGTCCGCTATCTGCTCTTCCAGCGCAGCACACAGTACGTGGTGGTTAACGTTATCAAAAGCTTTCCTCACGTCGTAGTCGAGAAGCCAATGTACGTCCCTCCAACCAAATTGCATTTGTTGGAGCACCGAGTGGGCGCTTTTTCCGGGTCTGAATCCGTGGGATAAGTTGCTAAAGACAACTGGGAGGATCCAGTGTTTAACCATGTCGTTGCCCTGGTTCCGAGGGACTGTAACCCCGACAACATAACCTTCGAAGATAGGCTCTAAAATTCTTTTGAAGGCTTGTTGAATTATTTTGTCCCGGGGAGATGCTATAGTAAGGGGGCGGCGCTCGCCCGGTATGCCAACTTTTCTGGCTAGTTGGTATTTATAGATTCCCTTATTAAAACTTATGCTGGTCTCCGTAAACCAGTCTTCCCCGGGTTCGCCCGTGCCACCGGGCGTCAAATTCCCTGTTTTGTTTCTTATCTCTAGCCACGCCTGTTTTAAATTCTCTGGGCTTATTATAAGGCTAAAAAGATCTTGGTATTTGCCTTTATCACTCCTTTTCGAGGCTAGAACTTTTGCTATGGAGTCCGTAGACTCCAAGTGAAAGGACGAGCTCACGCCCGATTTAGCCTGCACATCTTCTATGCAGAAGGTATTAGGTCCCGTGTTGACCGGATTCTGCTTTTCTGCGCATCCACCGGCTAATTCGGGGTTTTCCACCTCCATCTCCGCGCCCGCGGCGGCCCTCAAGTCTTTTGACAGCGAACTGTAATTGTGTCTTTGGAGGGATCCGCCGAAGGAGCTCGCCGCGCTCGTACGAGGATCGACATTTCTTAACGCCAAGCTTCTAATCCCTGCAGGCAACCGCCCACCGATTCCCGAAAACCGCCCATGGACCTGGGCTTTTGTATCGGGGCTAGGACTCACAGTATCAAAAGGATACGGCCTAGTGCTAACAGACAAACCGTGGTAGGGGGCTTCCACTCGATTCTCGGAGGACTCCCCCGAAGAAGCTCTGTTAAGATCGCCTACGGTGTTGCTACTTGGGGTAGGAAAAGTCCAACTACCCCTTAATCCTTGGCTCTGTCGCAGGGGACGACGATGCGCCCCCGACTCACCGATCCCACACACGTCACGTCGCACTCCATCTGTAATGGAAATCACATTGGTAGGAATATAAGCGGATACGTCTCCAGCTTGTGTTTCAATCACGGGTAGCGCAGTCAAGCTACCCGCACCAGTCTGGTCTGACATTTTAGCGGCTCTTTCTAATAAACGAGAATGTAAATAGAACACATCTCCTGGGAACGCCTCACGACCTGGTGGTCGACGTAATAATAATGACATTTGGCGATACGCCACTGATTGCTTACTCAGATCATCATAGATTATTAATGCGTGCATTCCATTATCTCTAAAATATTCTCCCATAGCACAACCTGAATATGGTGCCAGAAATTGCAGAGGAGCTGGATCCGAAGCAGTGGCTGCTACAATAATGGAATATTCTAAAGCACCCGCTTCTGAAAGAATCTTAACTAATTGTGCCACGGTTGAACGTTTCTGTCCAATCGCCACATACACACAATACAATTTTTCACTATCAGAGGTGCCCTGTGCGTTAATTTGTTTCTGGTTCAATATGGTATCAATAGCTATAGCGGTCTTTCCAGTTTGTCTGTCTCCTATTATAAGTTCTCGTTGACCACGACCTATAGGAACCAGGCTATCCACTGCTTTTAATCCTGTTTGCATTGGTTCGTGCACAGATTTACGTGCAATAATCCCTGGGGCTTTCACTTCTACACGTCTTCGTTCTACAGCGCTTAAAGCACCTTTTCCATCAATGGGGACTCCTAACGCATCAACCACACGACCTAACATGGCCTTTCCTACAGGAACATCCACAATAGATCCAGTGCGCTTTACAATATCTCCTTCTTTAATGGCAGTATCACTACCAAATATAACAATTCCTACATTTTCATTTTCTAGATTTAAAGCCATTCCTTTTACACCGCTGGCAAATTCAACCATTTCTCCTGCTTGAATCTTGTTCAATCCATAAACACGTGCAATTCCATCTCCAACTGAAACCACTCGACCGATCTCATCCACTTGCAATTTGGTGTAATAGTTGGTAATTCTTTGTTCTAATAAAGTGGAGAGTTCAGCTCCAGCCAATTTGTTCATAAATGAATGAAAACATCGACTAATCCATAATTCCGCAATCTGAACCTTAAGATTGTGACCAATTTATCATCTTAGATGATAAATCGAGACAGGGGCCCCAGCGCCTTAAGGCCAATAAAACGCAAAGGCTCCCGGCCGCAGGCCCATATGGCAAAAGGCACGAAGCGCATAAATATCCCGCTGTCGGAAATTTACGAGCCATTTCCGGCCTTCGGCGCTTCTTTCGTAAAGCCAAAGAAGTCTCCTTCGGACCCAAAAGCTTGGCTTCGCTGAGCTGTTTCAACTTGTAAAGACCTAGTTTGGCGAAAAAAAGACAAAGCGGCTGCCTACCGAGCCAAGTATGCAATTCCGTAGTCATTGTATATTCTCAAGAAGGCTTTAAGCAATATAAAAGATTTTGGCGCTGGCTTACTTTTGATTTGATTCGTCGCTACGCGACATTTGTTCCCAAGGACTTGCAAAATCAAAATAGCGAAATTCTTGAGTCATCTCAATAGGTTCAGAAACCACACGTTTCTCTGAATCATCATACCGTACTTCCACATATCCACTTAAAGGAAAGTCTTTTCTTAATGGATGACCCTCAAAACCATAATCTGTTAATATACGTCGTAAATCAGGATGATTAGAAAAATACACACCAAACATATCCCAAGTTTCTCGTTCCCACCAGCCGGCCGATGGAAATATACTGACTACCGAACAAATTGGAGTGATTTCATCTACACTTGTTAATATACGTATGCGTGTATTATAGTCAATACTAAGTAAATTATAAACTACTTCGAATCTTCGTTTTCGAGAAGGATAATCAACTCCACAAATATCAATTAAAACTTTAAAACGCGTATTGGTATGATACTTCAAAAAATATAATAATTGAAATAGACTGTTCGGGTTGGTATATAATATATTTTCATGTTTTGATGTTTGACATTTATGTATCCATTTTGGTAAAGTGGCTATCAGAGATTTGAAAAACAATTGGTTATCCATAAATCGTCTCTTTTTTTTCGTAAAACCGGTAGATATATATATTTTTTCCATTTATATATATATATATTTGAAAAATTGATATATATAAATTTTTAAGTACCTTCAACCTGATAGGTTAAAAGCGGCGCCGGCCCCCCTCTTTCACTGGCTTTCCCCCCTCTGGCTTTCACTGAACGAAGGCAGCGCGGAGGCCGGAAACGAGAGTCTCCTTACGGACCCTGTAAAGCGTTTCTTTCGTAAAGCCAAAGAAGTCTCCTCCAAGGGGGCCTCGACCAGCGGGATGCGTGCGCGGAAATCGTAAAGTCATTTCAGGCTTTCTCGGCCCTTTGGCCGTAGGGTTCAGGCTTGTAAAACCCCCATGGTCTCGGTCCGAAGGGACCCCCTCCCTAAGGGTCTTCGCGCCTCTCCCATTGGTCGAGCACGTAGCGCCTTTCCCTAGAGTCTCGTGGCCTTTGGGCCGTTGGTCGAGAGCTTCGCACCTTCGGCCCAAAATATTCTTTTTTTTATCATCGTAATTACTTTTCTTTCTTTCACTCGGCCAACAAAATACATAGAGTCAAGAGCTCAATTGCAGAGCCTTTCCCCGTGCAATCTCACGATATCATCAAGTGCTCCCCGCGCGAGATGATTACCCATCACAGGGCTCTCCAACTCCAGTTTCCCTGTGGTTATTAAAATCGTATGCCTCTAACGGGTTCCCTCCCTATGACAGTTTTGGCACAAATTTTCGCTATGCAATTCAAGCGGGCTTGCCCTGGTTGCCAGTTTTTGGTTAGCGGTTTCGTGTCGGGTAGCTTTATTTGACCATATCGCGTGTAGGGAATGGCTGGGAAGTGGCCTTCACTCTCCGCCCCCCTCCTTCGATGTGCAGTGGTCTTGGACCCCAAGACCCTGTTTAGCAAAGGCCTACGGCCCTTCTTAGCCTTAATTGGTTTTGACAGGTCTCTGCCACCCTTGGCAAAAACCTTAGCTGCTGTGCCTAGTTTAAATTTGGCCGCATATGTTTTGGCCAATGACGTACGTAGTATGTAGCTTAAGCGCGTCACACATTGGCGTTTAGAGTTTGCCAGATGGTAATAGTTGGCAAGGCCGCGTAGAATGGAGGCTATGCGCGCAACCGAGTCGCTTTGAGGATACTGAAAATAAGCAAAATTAGGTTTCGGGTGACCCGATTTATCACAAAATCCCTTCTCTGCCAGACGGTTTATAACTTTCTGCATATCTACAAGTAAACTAAGCCCCCCAGATCTACGTATTCTGTACCTTCGTCCTCGTCGTACAAAATTGTAGGTATGTTTTGAATCGCGACTAATAAGGTATCCAAGGAAAGGAATTTTCTTATTTTTGGTTATGCAAAAAATTTGTGTTTTTTTTTTGCCCGGGCCCCCGGAAATTGTAAAGTCATTTTCGGCCTTCGGCCCTGTTTCCTTCGGACCCACAGGCACGTAGTGCGCGGGTAGCGTGTTCGGGCGAGATTGAATGGGTTTACGGATCTTATCCAGGTTAAGCCTAAGCTTAAGCCGCACTTCAATAAATCGTGTAACCAAGCCGCGTATCCTTTCTGCCAGAGCTCTTGGACCAATGACTCCAATAAGAAAATTATCTGCGAAGCGCACATAGTTTATTTGCCGAGTTTCTTGCGGGTGCCCTAGACCGAGGCCGAAGGCCCCGGAGGGGAAGGTCCCCCGGGCTCTGTGTGCCGTAGTGCGGTCGATTAAAGCCGCAGACTGACGCCACAATTCCTTAGACTCTGGATTGACTGCCCTACGCCGTCCTCTGTCAACAATACGTTTCAGTCGCATAACAAAAAGGTCCAGCTCATGCAGCACTATGTTGCATAGAAGGGGGGCAACCCCGGTGCCCTCGGCTCCGGGCCTTAGGCTCGTTTTTATCTCTTTTTGAACTAGGTTCAAGAATCTGTTGTCTCGAATTCTTCGCCGCATGAGGCCTATAAGCACTTGCTTATCTATTTTATTGAAGCATTGCGAGGTTTCACCTTCTATGAACCAGACGGTACCCACAAAGTCACGGCGTATCTGCTTCAAGCAGGTATGTTGGGAGCGCCCCGGTCGAAATCCATGGGAACACGAAAGGAAGTACGGTTCGTAAAGGGTCTCTAGGATGCTGCGAATCACTTCCTGTACCAGTATATACTTGTTCTTTTGGGTAAGCCCCCGTAAAGAAGCGTCCGAAGGACCTACGACCCAAAGGGCACGAGACACTTTGTGGGTCCGAGGGACACGGGGCAATATCGTGTGCGGACCAGCCGGGCGCTTCTTTCGTAAAGCCAAAGAAGTCTCCTTCGGACTCTCCGGACCCAGGGCTTTGCCCCCTCTCTCTAGAGTCTCGTGCCCTTTGGGCCAACTTCGGCCCGTAGAGCTCCCCCCTCCTAAAGTAGGGGGGGGGTTTATCACCGAGTCTCTCAGTGTTTCTAGTGCTTTGATCGAGGTGCCTTTCGGCCTTTCACCACCGTTCTTCGAGCCTGGTGATAGCTTCTTATAGGCCGCTATCCATAGATTTATGTCTTTTATGAGCCGAAACAGGCCTTCTGCCTTGAACTGCTCTTTTTTACAGTGTTTCCAAAGGGCACGAAGACGCTCGGTCCAAGCCGAACCTTCTCTTCCACCAGGGAGAGAGCTAAAGGTTAGAAAGGCCAAAGGCCTTTGCCTTTCATAGCTAAAGGGCCTCCGCCCCATTCGTAAATCCAAACGTCCAAAGGGTTCACCGGTTCCACTGAATGCTCGGAATTGGATGCTTTTAGGCATCTTCGCGGAGTTTTCAGGTGCTTTAGATACCGTTTGACATTTATGTATCCTTTTTGGTAAAGTAGCTATTAGAGATTTGAAAAACAATTGGTTATCCATAAATCGTATCTTTTTTTTTCGTAAAACTGGTAGATATTTATATATTTGTTTTTCATTTATATATATATTTTAAAAAAATGGATATATATAAATTTTTAAGCGCCTTCAACCTGATAGGTGAAAAGCGACGCCGGCTCCTCCTTTCACTGGCTTTCACTGGACGAAGGCAGCGCGGAGGCCGTAAACGAGAGAAGGCCGAAAGGTCGTAAAGCCATTTCCGGCCCGCCTTCGGACCCTTCGGACCAAAGCGAGAGCACTACGTGCCTAACCGCCAAATGAGTCCGGGGACTGGCTCGTGGAGCTCGCTACCCCAATCCCCTATACCAGGCATTTTGCTGTGTGTCATATGACGAGCTTCTTAACCGCCTAAAACTAGGCTCGGGGTCAGGGAATTTATCAATAAGCGTCCGCTGTGGATCAATTAGCGCCTTATCCGCACACAATTTTACTCAAAAAAGGAGTCAGAAGAATTAGAACATTAAATCCTTGGTGTAGACTCTATATTCTCACCGGACAACGGGCATAATATTGACCACCCTCCCTTTGGCATTCTCCACGAGGCGGCGGGAATTCCTGAACTCACAGCCCGGGTCGAGGTCGGTCCTACGGAAAAGTGGTAATTTCGAAATAACACAGCGTATAAAAGCCATACAGTTTCAATAGTTTAAGAAACCCCCATCACGTTTGGGAAGTTACGAAGGTACATTATTGCTATTTCTCAATGTAGTAGGGAAGAAAACGTTCGAACGATGCTCGGTAACCAAGCTTGGATTAGACACGATTTGCAAAAGGCCCTGAACCTTTTATCACCAGCCCCAAATCCGGAGTCAAATCTTTTGCGGACGACGAACGGCGAAGTCCCGTAGTGCTTTTATTCTCGGTTATATCGCCGTAAGGTTGTTTTCCTGTGGAGAAGAAGGCCAGAAGATGAGCGAGGCATCCTTTTTTTATCGTTGCCTCCGGATTCAGCAGTACTACTGCTGTCACTAGTACTACGTTCACTAGTTCTGTCGTCATCAGGTTTCTCATGGGGATCTCATCGTATCCCTCGGCAACTCCCATCAAAGTGCGATATACTTGGTGCAACTAATAACCTTTAGGAAAAGTCTATTATTATTGGTATAAAAAAAGGAGAATTGCGTAAGGCCCGGAGGGCTGGTAGCTTTGGATTTCACCACCAAAGCAAGCCAATAGAAGTGAGAAAGCTTGCTAGGACGCTACGCGCCTCGCAAGCATTAGAATTTTTGATTAATCTGGCTTCACATTTGCCAAGAATGGGCGTTATAGCAAAATAGAAGAAAAAACCCACTGAAGCAATTTGTCCAATAGTAACATATGGTGCTTCCACGGGTTGACATCCAATCCAACCTAAAAGCAAGCAATCTGCTACAAGCAACCAAAACAATTTTTGGTGAATTGGTCGAAAACTTGAACTACGTACATATGAAGTGTTAATGAAAGGTAAAGCCAATAATGACACAAAAACTAGTCCTATGGCGGCTACACCCCCTAATTTGTTAGGTATACTTCGAAGAATCGCATAGACTGGTAAGAAATACCATCGAGAGTAAGGGAATGGGGCCATTTCCGTCCCCAACCCTTCTCACAGAACCGTACGTGAACGTTACCGCTCATACGGCTCCCAACCCCCATCTTTTTCGTTGTAGAGTTTAATCATCGAGAGTCACAGGCCTGCCACCTTCTTGGTTTCGGGTTCAGAACCACAGATACATCTATATCCTGCAGACTTATATCCCCCGCATGCATCGCCTTGTGGTGCTCCCTGCATAAGGAAATTTGTTTCCGGTTAAGCGCCACGTGAAGAGCTTCTAGCCCACTGATTCGGTCGCTGCTAGAGTTTACTATGGACATTTTGGGGCCGCCCGCTCCACTGCGTTTCAGCGCACGGATATGGTGCATTTCGATCTTACTCTCCAGGCAACCTATAACCGAGCATCTATCGGCCGGGTGCCTAGTGGTGCGTAAGAACATCAAACCAAGGATTCTCTCCGGGTCTTTGATGCTCTTCCCCAAGAATTGTTTTCCCATAACCCTCAGTTCAGTAGGCGTAGGGAAATAGACCCTTGGGCCCTTCGCCGTTTCCACCCGCAGCTCGTGGGTATATTTGTCTATGACTTTCCCCGCGCCCTTGGCTTGAATCTTGTGTGATAAGGTGTGTAGGCAGGACCATCTGAGCTGATAGTTTACCACCTTTTTGACCTTATAGAAGTTATCACAACATCGGTAATAACTTAAGAACCCGTGCGCCACACTTCCGTACCATTGCGTGATAGTGACATCGTCTTGGGTCGCGAGGGCAGGTACGGAGGTTGGTCTTCCCTCAGCGTTAATTATTCCTCCGACCCTTAACTTGTCTAGTATCCGCGAAAGCGGTGCGTATATCTGTATTCGGAACGCCTGGCATTGGTTCGTGGGGACGTCCTTTGCGTCCCTTTCCGGGCCTGGACCCGTTGATTCTTTTCGCTCAACCTTGGACTCTGGGTATAAGAGCTTGTGCACCGATACGACGAATTCGTCGAATTTTCTCACCACTCCCTGTCCATCCCGCTCAATAATATTCGTGAAGATGTCCCCTTTACTCAATTCACGTGCCCACCGGAACATGGCGTCCCGACCAAGCCCCATTGGCCTTTGTACCTCACTCACAACTTCTCGACAAATTTGTTCTAGCATTTTCCGCACCTCTTGGTCAGGTTTAATAAGTGTAAGGTTTCCGCCGGCCTCCTTCAAGGCCCTTTTGAGGGCGCACACCAGTAACTTCTCTCCGAGCTTCTTAAGCCCTTTCTCCCACCCATTCGAAAGCTCCAACGCGGCCTTTCGAACGCGCCCCCGATATTTATTCCTGGCCCGAGTCGCTTTGTCCGACCTCACATGCAATTGACTTGGTTTCGGACCTAAAAGACTCATCCCTAAAAAGGTTGCCTTCTCTTCCACTACGTGTCCCAGACGGGTTTTCTCTGGGTTTATCTCCAGGTGGAGAACGTCTTTGAGGAACCGGGAGACTCGTTCCATGACTTCGCGGGCCAAAGCTTTCGACCCCGAAACTGCCATCAGAATGTCGTCGGCGTAGCGACACGCGTAGACTCGCACGAATTTAGGGTCCTTGGGATCCGCAAAGGGTATACCTTTTCTTCTGACAATTTTAAGCCGTCTCCTCTTCTCTCGAAGCAGGGCTGCCGGTCCCATCTGCATCACCGAGTTTTTCGGGATGTACAGCAGTCGCTCATATACGGGATTGGCTCGACGATGCCTCGGGGAGCCTTTTTCGAGTTCCTTTCGGATTCTTAGGATCTCCCTGTCGAGTCTGTCGAGGTATAAATTGGTCAGGATGGGAGATATAATGCTTCCCTGAGGAACCCCGGGGCCTCCCAATTCGACATCCATAATCTTCGCGTTCCACATTTGGTTCAAGGTACTTTCGAATCTATTATCTTGAATGGTTTCGCTTAGTATTGACATTAGTATTTTCTTGTTGATAGTGTCGAAGCATTTCCGAATATCGAATTCGAGCCACCACGATGGGTTCTTCCACCGCATTTTGATGTCCCTCAGGGCTGAATGAGGACCCTTGTTCCTTCGGAAGCCATGGGATATATCTTTGAACCTTGGTTCGTAGATAATTTCCAGTACCATCCGGAAAGCTTCCTGGATTATCTTGTCCCTAGGGTTCGCTATGGTTAGGAGGCGTTTTTCAGCTCTACCCGGCTTCGGTCCTTCGGACCTCCAAATCGGCTTAAACTCGTATGTACCCTCCCTCAGTTTACGACCCGTTTCATGAAACCATTTGAGGCTTATGCCGAGCGAAGCCACTCGACGAAGGAAGAGCGTGTCGCTCTCTGGACTTCCGGGAATATTCCCGGGGTTGGATTTGATGTTGTTATAGGCCGTAAGCAGCACTTCCGGTTTAGATATAATATCCTTTACCAGATGGCGATATTTGCCATCGATGAATTGTTTCTCTACAAGTTGGGCCAGATGTGAAAACTGCAAGGGGTTAAGAGGAACGTCAAGATTCGAACTCTTAATCGCTCCACTCATCTGTCCATAGATCGGGTTCGCCTCATCTTGGGCCCGTACCTCATCAAGGCCTAAGGCTTTATTCGAGGCTTCGCTTATCAGTTCCGGGGTTCCCCCCGGCCAATTTTGTTTCGGTCCCAGCCAATCCGAAGCACTCAGTGTGGTCCTCCCTAAGCATTTACCAGTCTGCGAACTTGGCGACGCCGTCTTGTTTGGTCCTTTCTCAGAGGGGCCCTTTCCTCCCCCGGAATTAGGAGTACTCGCGTGAGTCCGGCAAAACGACGTGACCGCCGGCCCGCCTAGGCGAAGGCGGCAGCCCCTTATAGTAAGAAGGCGGCTTGGGCTTGTATCAGGAACCACAAAGAGCATTTTCCCATCCAAAGAGCTTGCCCTGGGGAGGAGATCACTCACTCCCCAGTTTCGGTAGGGATTAGCCTTAACGCCCTCAAGGCACCGATTTCCATCGGTAGCGGATATTGTTGGGTCCGAACCGCGCTCCGGCACTATATGAGCCGGGGTTGACATGGGATTTGCGGGATAGAGTCAAGAGTCCACCCTATACGGCCTCAGGGTTACCCCGTTCCCCGATCTGGGCTACTCAAGTGCTCTCCGAACCGTACGAGATAGTCGCCCATCACACGGCTCTCTAACCTGACTTTCTTCGGAGCTTCTTCAAACCCGGAAGGTCTATTTAATGCACATTCCCTCTCTTTCGAGCGCCTATTACACGGTCCTTGGAAAATGGCCTGATAGACTGCGTCAAAGTGAAACTTGCCAAATGGTAACCATTTAGTAAGTACATAGGCTCCTTCCCTGCTGCTTGTTATCAAGCGCTTTCCTATTGCTAGGTCCCTTTCAGGTAGGCGGGTAATACGGGCCCTCTGACTTCCTAGGGGCGACCCCTAGGACCTCACCGTTGTTTCCTACACGGCTCGTCCAAAAACCTTCGTTTTTGAACACCCTGTGCTTAAGATGTCGTTTAGACTCCTGTCCCTAGTAATATAGGTAATCCGCTCCATCTTGAACTCTATCCTTCCATACAAGAGAGTAGGTAGAGGACAAACCATTTATGACCTGGTTGATATATACCATCAATAGGCATGGAGCGAGCAACGTACGTTCATGCGCTTCACCATTTGCAGAGCTCAGGTGCCAATGGTTAATTGCTGGTTGACAAGGACCGAAAGAGTCTCCGATTCGCCAGTACAGAACCTCATCTTAAATACAAGAAAACCGGCTTGCTCCATACTTTTGGGTGACCCCCCCCCCGGGGGGGGGAGGGTAAATGAAACCCCCTCAACAGAGCTTCTTGCACATGCTAAGGTCTCCGTGTTCGTTGCCGAACAAGAATGAGTGCAACGCCTTTGCACAGAAATGGACTTGTGCTTTTTATCGTGCGGGATCTAGACCGGTCGCCCGATGAAAATAATAAACTTAATTCGCCAAAAACAGATCGGGTCAACAGATTTTTAGTATCAAATGCTAATTCTTTGCTTTAGGCTATTATTGTACTGTCATTTTTTATAATAATTAGCGCATCCTGATTTCATTGTGAATAACTATCTATTATCCAAAAACTGAAAAAAAAAAAACAGAAAAAAAAAGGGCAAAAACTTGCCTAACAAGCGCAGGCCTCCGGCCCGTAGCGCTGCGCTACGGGCCTTTTCGCAGCATATATATTTTTCGCAGCAAAAATATATATATTTTTTTTCGGGATTTCTAGGAAAAAGAGTAAACGTATATGTTCCAAGTTTTAGCTCCATTTTATTCCAATTTAAGTGGTCTTATTTTGCTTCCTTTGCTAGGAAGCCTTATTATTTTGGTGATCCCGAATTCAAGAGTACGTCTGATACGAGGTATCACAATTTGGACCTCTTTGATCACTTTTTTATATTCTCTTTTTTTTTGGATACGCTTTGAGAATGATACAGCAAAATTTCAGTTTGTGGAAACTATTCGATGGCTTCCGTATTCAAATATAAATTTTTATATAGGTATAGATGGTATCTCTTTATTCTTTGTGATCTTGACCACGTTTTTAACTCCTATTTGTATTCTTGTTGGCTTTTATAGCGTCAAAAGTTATAAAAAAGAATATATGATAGCATTTTTCATTTGTGAATCTTTCCTAATTGCTGTGTTTTGCTCACTCGATCTTTTAATATTTTACGTTTTTTTTGAAAGCGTGTTAATTCCCATGTTTATTATTATAGGTGTTTGGGGTTCCAGACAAAGGAAAATAAAAGCAGCATATCAGTTCTTCTTGTACACCTTGATGGGATCCTTGTTGTGCGCCACGTTGGTACTAGTGAGTCTCCGGATAACAATAAAATAAGCCGGCATGGGGTGTTCTATGTAAAGCGTCCCACTATCCTTGCGGGGAAAGCCCAAAGGGTATTGTAGCATGTGGGGAAAAGGGGAACACGGCGTGAAACCGATAGCGCTAAGGAGTTCCCCGAGCTAGAAGTTCTATGGATCGTCTTGTGAGTCTACTGGAGATATCCCACTCAGTCTGGCTGGGCCTTTCCCAGCTATTATGTCGCCAGCGGGAATAGCGACCTTCTCCACAGCCACCGCCCTTGAACAGGGGGCTAGTAAAAAGAGTGGAACGCACTTGGAGACAGCTACCGTATAGATACGGACAAGGACTCAGAACCTAAGGAACCGATTCGACACACCAGCATGAAACGTGGGATTGTCTAAGGTCATTCCGGGTAACTGGCTTTTGAACCTCTCCGGGGGTGTCAGACCCGGGAGAAGGGTAGGCAACGGGGGGCCCGTAATAACGGACATGATTCTGCTAAGGGGCCCAGAGAGAACGAGTGATGACATTATAAGTAAAAACCTTATACTGTTCATGCTGTCTTAGGGGAGGCTGAACCCAAACAAGAAGGCTCGGGGTCCGACCGCGGTTAGTTAGATTGGAACCCCCTGTGACAAGAACACAGGGTATACTGGAAGTGGGGGGGGGAGGCCAAACGGGGACCGAAGCCCCTAAAAGCTTCCAACCAATCTATAAGCTCAAAGATCACTCGGAGAGCCGTATGCGAGGAGACTTGCACGTACGGTTCGGAGGAAGGCCATTGATACCTAATGAAAATATCACCATGACTAAGGTATAAGCCGCGCCTTGAAAGTCCAGAGGACTTGGGTTTATTGGGTAGTTGAGGTTGGTGGCCCATCTCTTACCATGCTCTTAGCCATTTTATTTATTTTTTTTCAAACAGGAACCACTGATCTACAAATATTATTAACCACAGAATTTAGTGAGCGGCGCCAAATCTTGCTATGGATTGCTTTTTTTGCTTCTTTCTCCGTGAAAGTGCCTATGGTACCAGTTCATATTTGGTTACCTGAAGCTCATGTGGAGGCACCTACGGCTGGATCTGTAATCTTGGCAGGAATTCTTTTAAAATTGGGAACCTATGGGTTTTTAAGATTTTCCATACCCATGTTTCCTGAAGCGACACTTTATTTCACTCCTTTCATTTATACTCTAAGCGTGATTGCTATTATATATACTTCCTTAACTACAATAAGACAAATCGATCTGAAGAAAATTATTGCCTACTCTTCAGTAGCCCATATGAATTTTGTGACTATTGGTATGTTCAGTCTGAACATACAGGGAATTGAAGGTAGCATTTTACTTATGTTAAGTCATGGACTGGTTTCTTCAGCCCTTTTTTTATGTGTTGGCGCTCTATACGACCGACATAAGACAAGAATTGTTAAATATTATGGAGGTTTAGTCAGCACCATGCCTATTTTCTCTACCATTTTTTTCTTTTTTACTTTAGCCAATATGAGTTTACCCGGTACTAGCAGCTTTATCGGGGAATTTCTTATTTTAGTAGGAGCTTTCCAAAGAAATAGCTTAGTAGCCACATTAGCAGCACTTGGGATGATTTTAGGCGCCGCTTATTCTCTTTGGCTATATAATCGTGTGGTTTTTGGGAATTTCAAACCCAATTTTATCCTCAAATTCTCCGATTTAAATAGAAGAGAAGTTCTCATCTTTTTACCTTTTATTGTGGGAGTTATTTGGATGGGTGTTTACCCTGAAGTGTTCCTAGAGTGTATGCATACTTCCGTAAGTAACTTAGTGCAACATGGAAAATTTGATTAAAAAACATAAAAAAGAGATTCGAAGAAATGTTTGAGCATGATTTTTTAGCGCTTTTCCCGGAGATCTTTCTCATTAACGCAACCATCATTTTGCTTATTTATGGAGTTGTATTTAGTACCTCTAAAAAATATGATTATCCACCGTTAGTGCGTAATGTGGGTTGGCTTGGTTTACTTAGTGTTCTAATAACCATCCTATTGGTCGCTGTTGGCTCACCTCTAGCTGTTGCCAATTTAGTATATAATAATTTAATAATAGACAATTTTACATATTTTTGCCAAATCTTTCTATTATTAAGTACGGCTAGTACTATGGTTATGTGTTTGGATTATTTCAAACAGGAGAGTTTGAATGCTTTCGAATCTATTGTATTAATTTTACTTTCTACTTGCAGTATGCTTTTTATGATCTCGGCTTATGATTTAATTACCATGTATTTAGCTATTGAGCTTCAAAGTTTATGTTTTTATGTGATCGCAGCATCAAAAAGAGACTCTGAATTTTCCACAGAAGCCGGCTTAAAATATTTTATTTTAGGTGCTTTCTCCTCTGGAATATTATTGTTTGGTTGTTCTATGATTTATGGGTTTACTGGAGTTACCAACTTTGAGGAATTAGCTAAGATTTTCACTGGATATGAAATCACTTTGTTCGGTGCTCAATCTAGTGGCATCTTTATGGGAATTTTATTTATCGCTGTAGGTTTTTTATTTAAGATCACTGCAGTTCCTTTTCGGGCGGCCGTTAGACGGCCTATGGGTACCGACAGATTGCGGCCAATCTCAAGACTTTCGGGGCGCCCTGTGCGCCGAGCGTGGAAAACTCATCACTACCTCGTGAGAGCGTTGAGACCATAGCATGTTACAAAAACGCGGTTGAGAGCGCGGCGGCCAAAATTTTGCTGCTCAATAGCACCGCGTGAGCTCTAATAGTGTCACACGAGATAAGCCCGCCTGGCGAATCGAAGTTATCTTCTTGTCAACTGGCTACCCAGTTCACCCGTTGAAGGGGTGGGGAAACGCGCGAACGCACGCTGGTGTGCTTCCTGCCTGTCGAGGTGAAAAGGCGACAAGGTCTAGATTGGAGCTGGAAACTGCATGGGAGCTGATTACCCAACTCTTTGGGGACAATTAACAAAACGATATCTCAAGACACCAAAAACCATAGGCTGTACCGGCGAGATCCAACGGCGAAATAAATACCCGGCTGGAAGTCAGAGGACCTTTAGTACCCCAACGCCCAAAATTCGGCCGCAAAGCGAACCAAGTGCGAAAGCGAGAGAAGAAAACTTGTTTTCTTCTCGGCCCGCGCTGGCAACAACAGAAGGGAAGGGGTCTATGCAGTACCTGCCTATACTTGGCAGGTTGAACTCTACAAAATCAACTGATATCATTCCAGGGGATCCGGGTGGATCCGGCTGCGTGTGGAGTGGAATGGCTGAAAGCAAAAAGGGGTCCGAAGGCGCAAAGAGGGAGAGGCCCGGAGGGCTCGACCTGCCGGTTTAAAAAAAATATATATTTTTTGCTGTGCCCTCTCCCCCTCACGGGGAGAGTGCTACGCCCTTTGGATATATAATCCAAAAGTTCAGTAGAGTTAGAGAGCCGTATGATGGGCCACTATCTAGTACGGTTCGGAGAGCACTGTAGTAAGTCATTTGGGATTTTTCTCAACTGTTTGCTAAGCGAACAGCGAGTGAACGACAAATAAAAAATAGATATATTTCCAGAAACTTATCAGAATCGTCCCTTTTTTTGTCTGACAGTGCTTGGCCCTGTCAGACAAAAAAATTTTCCGGCCCTACGGGCCTCTACCGCTGGTATCGTCCCCTTTGGCAAAAAAATAAGTGCGCGGGCCGGCCTTCGACCCTTCGGACCCGTCAAAGAAGTCTCCTTCGGAACCACAAAGTAAAGTGCTGCGCACCTCTTCTTATAGTCTCGTGCCTTTGGTGACCATAGGCACGTAGTGCGCGTGGAGCGTGTTCGGGAAAGGAGAGGTGCATAGCACTCGACCAGAGGGGGAGCGCTTTACGATTGAAGGGCTTGAGCTCTCGAACCAATAGCGAATAGGAAAAATCTATATTTTTTATTGACTTGTTGCGCGGCTCGGTGAATGTACTTTTGACTCTATATATGTGGGCACCCGATGTATACGAGGGTTCACCTACTATAGTTACAGCATTCTTTTCGATTGCACCTAAAATATCTATTCTTGCCAATATGTTACGTGTTTTTCTTTATAGTTTCTATGATCCAACATGGCAACAACTATTCTTTTTTTGCAGCATTGCTTCTATGATCTTAGGAGCACTGGCCGCCATGGCCCAAAACAAAGTCAAAAGACTTTTAGCTTATAGTTCTATTGGACATGTAGGTTATCTTTTAATTGGTTTTTCATGCGGAACCATAGAAGGGATTCAATCACTACTAATTGGTATCTTTATTTATGTATTAATGACCGTTAATGCATTCGCCATAGTTTTAGCGTTACGTCAAAACCGTTTCAAATATATAGCAGATTTAGGTGCTTTAGCCAAAACTAATCCTATTTTAGCTATTACCTTGTCTATTACTATGTTTTCATACGCAGGAATACCCCCGTTAGCTGGATTTTGTAGCAAATTCTATTTGTTTTTTGCCGCTTTAGGCTGTGGAGCCTACTTACTAGCCTTAATAGGAATAGTTACTAGCGTTATCAGTTGTTTTTATTATATACGCTTTGTGAAAATAATGTATTTTGATACACCTAAAACATGGATTTTATATAAACCCATGGATCGTGAAAAATCGTTACTACTAGCAATCACTGTTTTTTTTATTACTTTTTTCTTTCTATATCCCTCTCCCTTGTTTTTAGTTACTCATCAAATGGCACTTTGCCTATGTTTATGAGCTTAATGATTTCTTGATGAGGGCGCGGGAGGACGCAGCACAAAAAAAAATCTTTGTTTTCGCGGCTGATTATCTATCATATATAGAGAAATCCCCCCTCAAGGCTTTAGCTCTCCGCAGGCCCGTAGTGCATAAAAGGCTTTCTGATTTCGTGGCCCTCTGGTCTTACATCCAAAGGGCCACCCCACGGGAAAGAGCAAAAAAAAATATGTATATTTTTTTTTCGTGCGACTCCGAAAGGCTGTTGTCGGGCTCTTCGCTGCAGGACGATAGTGGCACCTTGACTCGGTCGGCTCCTTCGGGCCTTCCTACGCTTTTTTTTAGCGGCCCTGGGTGTTGAAGGTTAAGCCAACGCCAAAGGAGTCCGAACGACTTCCCTTGGGTCGGGGTCGAACCATTAATTGAAATTCGCATGAAAACCCTATGATTCGGGGCCAGGCTTTCGAAGGCCTTCCCTTTCCGCCGTGAGATGGTCTTTATCAAAAAAGTTAAATGAAGTATGTAACATTTGAAAGCAAACAAGGGTTTTCGGTATAAAACCGTTGATTCTAGTTTGTTTCTCAATTATGATTTATATCTTCCTAAGAGCTGACAATCATCGGTAAAATCAAAAAGCTTTTGATTTTCTCTAAGTCTATCAAAAAGAAACTGTAGCGCAAAAACCCCAATGCATTGTTTTGCTTGTCACAAAAAACGTATTGCATGCTACAGGCCGGCTTATTTTTGACGTGGTTATTTAATCGTTGAATTGATTACAAAGGGGGGTAGAGACCTGCCCCACGGGAAACCCTTCGAGTTTGGGACTAGTGGATAGGGGCCGCCCCCTCTTTGCCATATTTTTTATTGTTCAATCTGCTATAAGGAAAAAACCCCAAGAAATAACAATGTCCACTGTTTACTGTTTCTTCACAAATATCTTACTCTTTTACTTAAATATATGAAAATTATATCAGTCTTTGCGTACTTTGTTTTCTGGTTGCCGTTACCACGCTATACTTCTCGGATATTAACTACTATGTTGCTTTTTTCAATCTCTTTTTTTGTATATTATTTGATTTTATTTTTATTCCGGGACCACAATCCAGCCATAAAAGAGTGACTTAATTGACAATCAACCAATCAATTTCAATAAATGCTATCCTATCTATGCTTCTTTTGTTTTTGGTACAATCTGGCTTCTCTGTAAATCCTTATTGGAAGCTTACGAGGTTTTAGATAATGTATCTAAAACCTTAGAAGCAGAAAAGAGAAACCCAAAAGAAGAAAAGGAGCACATTTGTCGTATAATGTAATTCATTGATGGCGCTTTGAAAGATGGAGATTTGGTTAGAGTTTTTACATATATCACAAGTCTTTATTTTGTTTTCCAAACAGCCATAAAAATCGAAGGGTAAACACAAGGTCTTTTTGGTTATCTAACCTAAGCAAAGAAACGGAAGTACCACCCACACAGGAGCCAATCCACCCGGTTACTGAAGAGGTCTGTGAAGTCTGGAACATTTTTTTGAATGGTTGAAAAAACCTGACGATTTTCATCCATTAATCTAATATGGTGGCCCAGAACTCCTGGAGGATCTCTTACTTTGTCAACTCATATGATTAAATATTATTATTTACTCTCAATTTCCGGATTTAACTTGAGCTTACCTTAATCTCTTGATTTATGGATTCGTCGTATATGCATATATAATGATTATAATTTCCTCTTACCTAAATTTATTGATTTATGTATTATTAATTTTGTATATATGAAATGGAAGCCTTATGTTATCCTTCTTACAAGGTCAGGGGTATCCATTGCGGCAGCTTCCTGGCCTAAGCCCTAAGTAGGGAAATCAAATCAACCTTTTATAGATTATGGAATGGCAAAAGTGATCCGAGCAGATATCCCGTGTGATAAAACTCACGTTCGCTGTTATATGGCCCTTAGTTCTTCGGTTAATTGATATTAGATTAAGTTTCTTTGCTGCCTACTTGTATGTATATTTCAGGCTGTATTAGGTGGTCCTCCACTCGACCCGAACTAAAAATATCAACGTATATGGTCTCTAGGCTGCTTCCAGAACACACAAAGTTATTTTGCACGCACCTCCGGCGGATTACTCAAGTCCAAAAGAAAGAAGCTTCCGAGCTCCATTACGCTTTCTTCTTCCATTCTCTTTTTACCCGGCTCGGCCTCCCGTTTCATATTCTTTTTTATCTCCAAATAGCATCTTATACACGTTTGTGCCGCCGCTGTTGTAAAAATCTTTGATTTGCTGCGGGTATGGTTTCTTATTGGACGATTTCATCGACTCGATATAATTGGCTGCTGCATTCATCTTGTTCTTGATGGCCTGCCCGAGTCCTCTATCAAATAATACAACACTTAAAGCCGGCAGCACGACATTCGCGGCTGCTCGATGATCGCCGATGTGAGCTGTCACATAACCCCGATCTACAAAGTGTTCTACAAATTGCTTTATCATTGAAAACCTCAAAAGAACCGCAAAGGCTATAATTAAGCCTAGAACGTATCAACTGCAAACTGCGCAGACTATTTATAAATAAATGAAAGGCTCAGAAAAGTCCAGTACGCGCTGTCGTTCCGCGTACGAAAATAAAAACATAAACGTGTACAATACACGGCCTAAATTGGGCACTCCGAAAAAATGCATAACTTTTAAACAAAATTTTAGGGTAATCACATAGGTATAATAAACGCGGATTAGCGCATAAAAGCCTTTGACTGCTGCAACTAGATAGTAACTTCAGCGGCTTCTTTCCATAAATTCTTTCAATTTGCACCTCGACAACGAATGTGAAAAGCGATTATATAAACGAAACTGAAGTTTCTGTATATGTATATGCTATTTGAAGTTATATATATATATATATATATACGAAACTGAAGTTACTGTATATGTATATTCTATTTGAAGTTATATATATATATATATACGAAACTGAAGTTTCTGTATAGATATAGGCTATTTTCAATTATTTATATGTATACGAAACTGAAGTTTCGTGTATTCTATATGATATCACAAGTCCTATATGCTATGCGTTATGCCGCACTCTGCGCCACGCCCCGGGGCCGTCTTAGGCTTCTGAGAACCAATAACACGTAAACTATGTAAAACTAAAGCAAATCAATATACAAAAAACACGAATTATAATTTCCTCCAGAATTGTTTTTAATACAAAATGCATTATATTTCGTCGTGTGTTGAACTTGATCAAACCCAAGAAAACGCAAAGCAAAAAAAAATATATAGATTTTTTGTTCGTTTTATTCTATTCGACCCTTTCTCTTTCAGCCTTCATTCGCGATGCGAATAAAGCGGGAGAGAGGGCAGAAGCAAGCTTCTCCGGAATTCACTCTTTTTTTGCGAAGTGGTTAGTAATGTACTGCATTCTTAGCTCAGTTGGATAGAGCAACAACCTTCTAAGTTGAAGGTCACAGGTTCAAATCCTGTAGAATGCGTAAAGTGCACAATGAATAATATATACCAACGGTAATCCTTCTACTTGTTTAATTAGTCTAAAGGAACAACGTTACACGCATGGATTGACCTATTTTTCACCAGAGTTCCGTGGCACGGGAAAGTAGAAGCTTACTTATCATAGGGAGAGTGGCCGAGTGGTTAAAAGCGACAGACTGTAAATCTGCTGAAGGTTTTCTACGTAGGTTCGAATCCTGCCTCTCCCAAGTATACTTCGTATTTTGAAAATAGAGGCTGGGGGCCAAGCCCCAAAAACCACAATATCTCCGGGGGCACGTAGTGCTTGTCGGATTCTTTTTCCGTTTTTTGCATCGAGTCGATGTTCGCTTTCCATTTAATTTTTACCGATTGTTCCCAATTAAGCTGCCGGAAAGAAAGGATCTAATGAAAATAAAAGCAAGGTGGCCGAGATCCGTAGAGTGGAAATACAACCGCAATTTCATGTTTTTGTCTTGGCCACCACAAGAGCTTATGTCGTATATATAATGAACCCAGGCCAAGTTATAGCTGTTGGCCCAAAGAGAAGCACTGGGGGTTTACAAGGCGATGACTGCAGTGAACCTAGCAATAATCACAAGGGCAAGTTATTAGCTATACAAAGAGAGATCACGTTCTAGATGTCGGCCTAAGAGAAGCATCTAGTAGCTCGAAATCTCTGAGGAAAAAGAATACAGGTCCTTTATGAGCTATTTCCTAGTAATTCCATCCGTGACACACGCTCCTGAAAATCCTTTTGATAAGCCATCTTAAACCCTGTTCGTAAGGGATGGTCCAATTTTATTTATGGATTGCTGCCAAATTTTGCTCAGATCTGCTTGCGTCCCCTGAAAGTATGGGGCCTTTTTTTTGCATGTGATTCAAGATTTCCTTTGCATTATTTTTAACCGGCCAGTCATTAATCATTAACTAGGTTGTCGATGGTCCGACCGGCAAAATATGCAGCTATAGTTAAGCCGTGCTTCCTTATAGCCGAAAACGGCGCGTTTCCCGCCCGTTTTTATTTCTAGCTGGGGAGCGCCAAATTCTCGCTTAAGCCATTGATAGAATGGCGGTAAAACATGCAATCCCAAAGGTCATCCCATTAAGGAACAGATACATTACACTTAACAAAGTAACTTCACCTCCAAAAGCCGCATAAAAAAATGGCAAAAACATTATTCGACCAAACGTCGAATGCAAAAACACATAATAGACCCTCTCCCTTTGGTCGAGCACTACGTGCCTCAGATAAATATGCAAATATAACTTATAAATCCATAATCTCCATAAAATTTCCAAAAGGAACTCATAAAAACTTCGGGCCTAGGGTCCGAAGTTTTTATGACAAAATTCCCTCGGTACTTGAACCCTTTTTTTCATCTACTGCAGGGTAGGCGTAGCCTATTCGACTCCCGAGCCTGGCTCGGTCAAGTCCCTAACTACAACTTTCGGGGCGGGCTCCGCCCTATAAGGACTAGGGCCTTCTAGGACAGAGCGGATCAGTGCTTAAGTTACACAAATGGTTAAGACATCTTCTTCGAACCTTGATAGCTGGAAATTCGTAAAAAGTATGAAAAGCCTCTCCCTTTGGGCGAGTGCCTTTTGGGCCATAGGGTTCGGGTTGAGGCCTGGAGGGCTCTCCCTAACGGGACAGGCCCGAAGGTGCGTAAGCACTTTTTTTGTCAAAAGGGTCAAAAATTTTTTTATTTTGTTTTCCATTTTCTTTCAACGAAAATAGCAAGAAAACTTCAACGAGAGTTAGTCTTTTATTGATTGTGAAGTGCTAAACAATCGCTTGATGCTTGATTTAGCGTGTTATACTGTATGAGGCCAGACTGCGGGACTGCGACCAAGATGTTGAATGATTTGATCACAGTACTTTGACGAGAAACTGGAACGAAAAAAATATATATATATTTTTTTGCCCGTAGGGCGTAGTACTCCGGGGGGAGGTTTTATTTGAGTGAGATCTAAGTTAGGGGGTGAGGGGGGCATAAAACGGTAGTTTTCTGGCACAAACGCTTAATAACGCAATACGCTAGTCATGCGGCTATTTACGATGCTTTTGAGTATACCGCAGCTTAAGCTAATAGTATGAAGCATAAATATATATTATATATCTTTTTTATATTTATTTCGCAGTGATCAAGCGTATATGACACGTAGTGCTTAAGAATAGCCAATTAGTGCTTGTAGCTCAATTGGATAGAGCACCAAACTACGGATTTGGGGGTTGAGAGTTCAAATCTTTCCAAGCATGGGCCTATCAATCAGATTGTACTAAGAGAATACGTCAGAGAAGTAGAAAGTAAGTAGTTCCAATCAGACGTTTTCTAGCTTCGCCCCCCGCCCTGCAGAAAAGGCTACGAAAAAAAAATATATATATACCTACGTCCCTCCACTAATGGCTTAAGCACACCGTGCTCTTGTCTTGTCCGACTATTCCAGATTTTAAATGGACTCGCGGCGCCAAGAGAAACATGGGTTTCGAAATCGTCAAAAAAGCTGTTCTCTGGGGACAACACCAGAAGGGTGTGAACTATCGCCAGTTTGGTAGTTCTCTTACACATGCGGCAGACTGGTCGCAGGTACCACTAGAGCCTGGTGGCTTTACCCCAAAAAACTGCCGGGGTATTTCCGATGGGATTAACCAAACCGAATCCTTCAAAATTTCGCGTCTTGACGGCCCCGCAAATGGAGCCCTGGAATGGGGAGAACAAGCCCTTTTTTTGTCTGACAGTGCCCGGGGCCTCGCCGAAGCTGCAGGGTGGCTAAACACCAAATATAAGACCTCGGCATATCATGACGACAATAAGCGTTATTTGTCCCCCTTGCATTGACCATCCAGAGGACTTGATCCGGTCTACTTGGGGTTTTATAAGGGTGGTGTAAAGCTATCTTGTACACATGATAGCTGTGTCAAAAAGTATCACGGTATGCTGAAAGGATTTTTACAGGACCCGGCCTGCTTGGAAATTTACTTTCATAACTTAGTAAAAGCACCTGTTCGGCAGTTTCCTGGGGCCAAAGGTCATCGGTATTAGGACTAGAGATTAATGTTTAATCACTCGGCCTCCCATGGAGCCAGTTTCTTGCTCCAGGGGAGGGGCTCAGGAGATCCAAGGGCTGACTGGTCCGCCGTGAGGCGGACGGAGTTATACCCTATGCCAATTGATGTATATATATCTTAATTTATGGCGGAAATAGCTTAATGGTAGAGTATAGCCTTGCCAAGGCTAAGGTTGAGGGTTCAAGTCCCTTTTTCCGCTTGGAGGGTTATTTACCGGTCTTTCGTTTCACAGGGACGAAATGTTTGTGATCATCGGCGAAGCAAGCAGAAGGCGCGAGAAGTTAGTGGCTTCTCTTCCCTTTGTTCGTCTTTTATATTTTGTGTTTTTTGTCAGTTTTTTTCCATTTATGTGTCGGGGATATAGCTAAAGCCGAGATAAAAGGCCCGTAGCGCGGGGTACTGTCAGACAAAAAAGAGAAAAAAACTGAAAAAAAAAGGGCTTTTGGAACCCCAAAGCTTTCTGGGAGAGGCCCGGGGGAGGCTATCCCCCCGAGAGGGTATAAGGCTGAAGCTCTCCCGGGCCGTAGGAATATATATATATATTTTTTTGCTTTGCGTTTTATGGATGGTTCTATAAGCGTTATATGGAGGCGCATTCCATTTTGTTTTCTCGTTGCACAGCGAAAAAACCAAACTTTTTTGGACGTCGAAGACACGGGGTCAAATCCCGTAAGGGGCGAAGCACCCACCGTTACTACGGTTGCTCTAAAAGCAGAGCGAAAAGGTTTTCTGGTGCACGGGTTTTGACAAAAAAAAAATACTTTACAATGATAAATAAGAATACTATTATGCAAAAAGACAACTTGTTTTATGAACCGTCAATTCTAAGTTTAGAGTACCTATTAGGATTTTTTGAAACCGATGGTAGCTTACAGATTTTATTAAAAAAAGATGCTCGTATGATTTTTGGTTTTTACATTCGGCCAGTTGCCGTTTTTTCACAACGGCATCATTGACTTTTGAAGTGTGTTGTTCTTCCATAATATTTCGTTTTTTTGAAAACAATACCGATAAACTAAGAGCATCTAAAGTCAGGATTGAAGTTCTAGAGCCCGTGCGATAATTTATTGCTCTAGTAGAAAGTGCTTCGTGCAAAATGTATGGGTTGAATTTATTGGATCTTTGCTTGATGAGGCCCTTTCTTCAATTGTGGGCAAGAATACGCACAATACGCCAGAAGGTCGACATAGCATCATCGATATAAAATTTAGTCTTTATACATCTGATAAGGACGAAGAATTTGAAGCAAATAATTTGAGGTTATCTCGATAGGAAAAGAGTCATTCGTTTGCGATGGACTCTTCTCTAGGTGCTGCTGAAGATCTTATTCGTCGTGCGCACTCGCTTTTTGAACAACATCCATCAGAAAAAAACTCGGCTTTTGATAGAGAATCGAACATTGAAGCGTTATGTAGACTATTTATCCGGTATAATCGAAGGGGGGATGGATACATCTCTTGTAGTATTGAAACCCGTAAAGAACCTGGCTATCCCCAGCCAGGTTCTTTTGCAAATTAAGCGTCACTGTGGAACAAGGGGGCGTTATTCTCCTAGAATTCGTTGCGTACGGGGATCTTTAACCTGTAATTCATCAGCTCGAGTACGCAAAAGCCTCTTCCCGCTGGTCTCGACCTTCGGACCTCGAAATATAGAACGGGCAATTATATTCTACTTGAAACCCTTTCTAAACACTTCAAGCGCAATACAATGCTTGGCTTGCAGTCTCAAACGGATATGCTGAGTATACTGTTGAGTGAAAGTAAAAAGACGCTACAAGAAGTCCTTCATGACTTCGATATCTATTTTCATCGATGAAGCGGCTGACTCGCAGAGCCATTCGGCCTACGGGCCTCCGTAATGCTTCGGGCTTTGCCCCCTAGCGGAGAATAAGCATTCTGATGAATACGCACTAATAAAAAAACAAAAATATTTTTGTTTTTATGCTTTCACCTCGAGACAAAATAGTAGACTTACGGCACCGTTAGGCGCACCTACGAGCCTGAAGTGATTTCGTCCCTTTCGTCTAGGGGTATAGGACATCGTCTTTTCATGTCGAAAACACGGGTTCAAATCCCGTAAGGGATACTCTTCCTTACCTTCACTAAGGTTGCTTTAAAAGCAAAGTGAAAAAAGCTTTCTAGCCCACGGGTTTGAGAAAAAAAAGAATAAACTTCAATGCTTTTAATTATCCTGGGTTTCGTTGGGTACAAAATTATTCACTTTTTTAATATTGAATTAAGTTTGATATCTGTTTTTCATTTATTAGCTATTTTTTTACTTGCATGGTTTTTGGGCATTTTTTTTTTAAAGAGCTTTTATGAATCTTATTGGTTTAAAAAGTGTCTTTTTTAATGTCTTAATTTCGAAAATTATGATTGTCGGTCCTAACCACTTTCATTACTTGTAATTGCATTATTTGCATATTTGGTGCAACGGTCTATTCGCTATCAGACATTTATTATTACGTTTTTGTGTCTTCCTCACCATTATCGCAACTGCAACTTTACTGTATCTTCGTATGAGGCTTTGGCTCCACTGACACTACATTGAAACGGAATCTGCACCGAGGGGAAAGTGCTCAATAGTTTAGTAGTATGCCCTGAGAACGTATTAGTGGCGCTTATGGACCATGAATTTACTAATATTAAAATTAGTAGAATGAGTGGCGCCGCCAAGGATGCGCTGCGCACTGCAAGTTAAAATTGGAACCCTATCGCAGGTGGAGCATCTGCCGTTTTTGCGGGAGGGGTCGCTTTGTAGAATATAGGTGCATATTTTAAGCATAAAGAAGAGGAGATCGAGTTATCTTCGCAACAAAAACGTATTGCAATGGAGGGGATACGCGCAAACAAACGTATTAAGCAAACAGAGTTGGGTTTTAAGCAACAGGAACAAGGTTTCAATTTATTTAATTCTTTAAGACAGCACGAAGATACAAGGGATGTCCAAACTTTGGAATGCCTAAAACTCTTAAAAGAAAGCTACGTCGGCATGAAAAAAGGTCCTTCTTTGGTAAAGCCAAAAAAGTATCCTTTGTAACCTAAGACTATCGGTGAAAAAAAAATGGCATGATGCTGAGAACGCGAATCGCTGCGCGAAGAAAAGCGAAGAGGTTCATAATAAAATAAATGAGTTTTTACAAAAAAAGATTTTAGAACTCCTCGAGCCCGTAGTGACTCCTTGGGTACCACTGGCAGCGAATTGGTTCCTTAAATCGGTTCCAAATTGACTTGTTATTTTATTGAAAAAAGAAAAATAAATAAAAAATATGTCCATTTAATCTTCTTCATCTTCCAATGTGCGAAGATACATACTAATAACGCTATCTCATGCAGAGAAGCGAAAAGTTACACCGGAGATGGCCATAAGTCATCTCCGGTTCCTGTTATCTTGTACTAGCATCGTACTTTCTAAAAAGAACCACTCCGGTTACCATTACCACAGTGGCCTGAAGAATTAATATGCTAGCCATTTAAGGGCTACCAAGAAGCTATGCGTATCCCGAGTTCGAAGGCCATCAATGTAATGTGTCATTCCATAAGGGCTGGAACACAATATGCAGATATTTGCTAAAGCAGGATAACCCCTGCTGGGGGGAACCTTTGGATGAGATCCGTGTTCGTGGACGAGCATCATCCATGAAGTATCGAGGTCCAGACTTAGCTAATCTTCTTCTTTCGAAGAAGACTTGGAAGGAGGTGCTCGAGGATGACGATCTGTTTCGCAAGGCGCTAACCTCCTATTCTTCAGTGCGAAATGCTTTCGCAGACCTTCGAGTGATGGAGGAGACTCAACACTTTTTCACTCGCCTATCGGCGTATGTTAAAAAGACAAAGGACCTCAGTGAAAGCGACTTGAAAGAGAAATGGCCAGCCGGCTGGTGTTTAACCTTTGCCGAGAACGGCACTTGAAACAACCTCCGTAAAGCAAAAAAAGTCTCCTTCGGACCCACAAAGTGGCTCAGCTTCGCATCTCCGGGGCTTCCCCGGCAGGTCGAGCACTACTTGCCTAAAATATTTTGTTTGTCAACTTTCTTAACATAATAAAACTGATGCTAGTAAATAAAAAGTTGACTTTGAGGAATAGGATAACCCCGCGGCCTCTTAACCCAGGGGAATTGGGAGGATAATGTCTAAGGTGGAAGATTAGTCATTGTAGCCCTACGCAGGCCACCCCTAGAAATATAGCCCTGTTACGTAACGTTCCCGTAGGAGCCTTATGATGGGAAACTAGCACGTACGGTTCGGTGACGGCCGTAAAATTAGTTCTATTTATTATCAATAGATCTTCGTAGCAAACCCCTAAAGTGGCTGAACGATATGCGAGAGGCCCGAAGGCGCGAAGAGCAGAAACAAAAAAAATTTTTGGGTTTTTAGTCTCCTTCGGCCCCAAGGGGCGCTTTGTTTTGTCCGACAAAACAAAGGAAGGAGGAGAATGAAGGCCCGAAGGGCTTGAAAATATCTAGAAATTCGTATTTTTCGTTTGGAGATTAATCAAACGATTTTGAACCGAATTTTGGGTCCGAAGGACTTAAAATTAAATGAAAAAAAACAAAGTAAGCAAAATATGCCAACAATGAATCAGCTTGTTCGTAAAGGCAGAGAGTCGAAACGACGCACAAAGCGTACTCGAGCTTTAAATAAATGTCCTCAAAAGCAGGGGGTTTGCCTGCGTGTTTCAACAAGATCGCCGAAAAAACCTAATTCAGCTTTACGCAAGATAGCTAAAGTACGTTTAACCAATCGAAATGAAATAATTGCTTACATTCCCGGCGAAGGTCATAATTTGCAAGAGCATTCTGTGGTTATGGTTAGAGGAGGTAGAGTGCAAGATTTGCCAGGCGTAAAATACCATTGTATTCGAGGAGTTAAAGATCTTCAAGGAATACCGGGTCGACGTCGAGGCAGATCTAAATATGGTACAAAAAAACCCAAAGATTATATATGAATTTATTTGGAAAATTGAATTTCAACTGTGTTTTTAGTTCATCCCTTGATTGGTTTCACTCATCAAGACTTGCAGAGAAGGTGGGAACGAAAAAAACTAGATTTTGTCGCGAAACAGAAAGCTTTTATGCGTTTTGCTTATCCCACCGTAGATATTTATGCTATGCCCTGGAAGGGCTTTTGCCATCAAGACCTAGGGGGCGTAGGGCAAGCACATACAATTTATCAGACAATTTGGGCTATATCCGGGGCTTGAATGGTAAACAAAAACAATTAATAAAAAAATTGGTTCACATTTGCATGATTGATGGTAAAAAAACGAGATCTCGTGCTATTGTTTATAAAACGTTTCATCGTCTAGCTCCTCATGGCGATGTAATAAAACTTTTGGTTAACGCCATAGAAAATGTCAAGCCTATTTGTGAAGTGAAAAAAGTCAGAATCTCAGGGACTACTCGATTAGTACCGTCTATTATAGCAACAAATCGTCAAGAAACCTTAGCTATTCGTTGGATGCTTGAATCAGCAGCCAAACGACGTATGGGCAAAAAGAGCATAAGCTTAGATCAATGTTTATACGCTGAGATACTGGAGGCTTCCCAAAAGATGGGGATTGCCCGTAAAAAAAGGGATGATCTTCATAAACTTGCTGAAGCTAATCGTAGTTTCTCCCATTATAGATGGTGGTAAACTATCTACTTTATCAATTATAAAAAAGCTCACCCACGAGCAACTGAAAACATTTTTTTATTTTGATTTGGCAAGGTGATCTTTTGCTATACTTGGGCAGATGCACCATCCTAAACTTTGTTTTTCATTTTGATTTGGCAATCAAATATCTGACTATGCACCAAATTTTATCTTACTTTGATTGTTTTGCTATATTTTGTCAATTTGATAGGGGAACCCGCAGTGATTGTGAAGCTTTTAGTATTAGATGGTATGATATAAAAAAGGGATAAATTACTAGACTATTGGTTATTAGAATATTGATATGGTACAAGATAATTCACTTATTTTATATAGAGATTACTTGGACTACCTCTTTAATTAATTCCATCGACCCGGGGATGAAGAAAAAAAGGTTACCCGGGTCGGAGACGCGCGACCAACGGGGATCGGCCTCTTCCCTATCGGGTCTTCATGCCGAACCCTTCGTCCCTTCTTTCGTAGAAGTGTTCTTCGGATCCTCCGAAGAACACTTCTTTGCCTTTACAGGGACTACGTGCTTCTTTAGCTTTACGGATCCTTTGGCCGGCTTTACAATTTCCGCAAACTTCTTTGCCTTTACGAAAGAAAGGCCCTATGAAATCAGATTTGTTTTACTGTTAGAAAGGTTAATTAATATCAAATTGTTGGAATTTTTATACGTATCCTTGTTTGTTTTTATAAAATATGTAGATAAGGATTCATTTTTATGTAATATTTTCACTTTTGTAGGGGCTGGTCTGAATTTGTTTATAGGTGTTTATTACCTTAGTTTGGTTATTTTACGGATTCGACATTGGAAGAAATTCATAATTAGAAACTCTCCGGTTCAAACCGCTTCTTTAGTATACACCTTATCAAAAGCTATGGGAAGTTGCTAAATTCTGTGTGTTATGCGTTGAGACTTTTTGTATAGTAGAACAAGGCGGCTTACCACAGAACCTTTTCTGATTCCCGCCCACCAATGCTTAGGCTGGGTAATGGCATTTCTCACCGGTTATCCGAAAAAATAATAGGACTTTTTACACTTGCTCAAACTAAATTTTTTATCTCTTATTACGGTGAGTCGCTACCAGCGGCCTCCTTTTCTAAAAAAAATAGAATTAATTATGGCGTGCAGTCCGCTAGAACAATTTGCAATTATTCAATTGATTCCTATTCATATAGGAAACTTGTATTTTTCATTTACCAACTCCTCTTTGTTTATGCTACTAACTATCAGTTTAGTATTGCTTTTAGTTCATTTTGTCACCCTGAATGGAGGACATTTAGTACCAAATGCTTGGCAATCCTTTGTGGAAATGATTTATGATTTTGTGCTTAACTTGGTGAACGAACAAATAAGTGGTGCTTCTTCGGTGAAACAACGGTTTTTCCCCTTAATCTATGTCACCTTTACTTTTTTATTATTTTGTAATCTTATTGGTATGATACCATATAGTTTTACAGTAACAAGTCATTTTATAATTACGCTAGGTCTTTCATTCTCTCTTTTTATTGGAATAACTATAGTTGGATTTCAAACACATGGGCTCCATTTTTTCAGTTTCTTATTACCGCAAGGAGTCCCCTTGCCGTTAGCACCTTTCTTAGTACTTCTTGAGCTAATCTCTTATTGTTTTCGCGCATTAAGCTTAGGAATACGTTTATTTGCCAATATGATGGCTGGTCATAGTTTAGTCAAGATTTTAAGCGGGTTTGCTTGGACTATGCTATCCATGGGGGGTATTCTGTATTTAGTGCAGCTTGCTCCCTTTTTTATAGTATTCGCATTAACTGGTTTAGAATTAGGTGTTGCCATTCTCCAGGCTTATGTTTTCACAATTTTGCTATGTATTTACCTAAATGATGCTATAAACCTTCATTAAAAACGGGCCTCACTTCCTTCGCGCGTCATAATCAACCAGAATAAAAGAACTGGGTTTGCTGTTGATGACGCAAAGCAATGCACACCAATGGTCGGAACCCTTAACCTTTCGCCCCTAAGAATTCGGGGTTGTGCGGGTACTCATGCGCTACCCGCAAGGGTGCGCAAAACAAAACTACACGAGTATTACTCAGCATATGCAAATCATAAACTTCGGACAATAAAACGCCAAGCAAAAAAAATATATATTTTTGGCCTCTTCCCTCTGCCCTTACAGGGATAGAGCTAAAGCCCAGCAGGCCATAGCAGCTCAAAGTTAAAATGTACATCGCCAAAGAATTCTTTTTATTCGCTCTATGGACTCCGTCAATGCGGGCTTAAGTTGGCGTTATAGAACGAAAAAAAATATATATTTATTTTTTTCAACCTAAGGCCTTGTATTGATGGGTCAATCCTGCCCATTTTGTATGACGTCAATCATGAAGAACACAAAGTTTCCATGATACGCAAAAAAAAGCACGAAGGCAAGACAACTGTCGATTCTTAAACAATCTATATTTTCTACACTTAACAATCATTTGATAGATTATACAACTCCGAGCAATATAAGTTATTGGTGGGGTTTTGGTTCGTTGGTTGGTCTTTGTTTGGTTATCCAAATACTTACAGGTGTTTTCTTAGCTATGCATTATACACCTCATGTGGATCTAGCTTTCTTAAGCGTAGAACACATCATAAGAGATGTGAAAGGAGGCTGGTTGCTTCGTTATATGCATGCTAATGGAGCCGGTATGTTTTTTATTGTGCTTCATTTTTTTCGTGGTTTATATTATGGAAGTTATGCGAGTCCTAGCAAATTAGTTTGGTGTCTTGGAGTGGTCACGTTATTCTTAATTATGGTAACAGCTTTTATAGGATACGTATTACCTTGAGGTCAAATGAGCTTTTGGGGGGCCACAGTCATTACAAGCTTAGCTAGCGCAATACCTGTCGTAGGAGACACTATAGTAACTTGGCTTTGGGGTGGCTTCTCCGTAGACAATGCCACCTTAAATCGGGTTTTTAGCCTTCATTACTTACTTCCTTTTATAATAGCAGGTGCTAGTATTCTTCATCTGACTGCATTACATCAATATGGTTCCAATAATCCATTGGGTATCCATTATTCTGTAGATTCAATAGTTTTTATCCCTATTTTTATGTAAAAGATAAGGTTTTTGGACGAGCTGTGTAGGAAACAACGGGGAGGTCCTAGGGGTCGTCCCTAGGAAGTCAGAGGCCCCTACCTGCCTACCTGAAAGGGACCTAGCAATAGGAAAGCGCTTGATAACAAGCAGCAGGGAAGGAGCCTATGTACTTACTAAATGGTTACCGTTTGGCAAGTTTCACTTTGACGAGTCTATCAGGCCATCTTCCAAGGACCGTGTAATAGGCGCTCGAAAGAGAGGGAATGTGCGTTAAATAGACCTTCCGGGTTTGAAGAAGCTCCGAAGAAAGTCAGGTTAGAGAGCCGTGTGATGGGCGACTATCTTGTACGGTTCGGAGAGCACTTGAGTAGCCCAGATCAGTGAACGGGGGCCAGGGGGGACTCTGGGCTCTATCCCGCAAATTCCAAGCCAACCCCGGCTCATATAGTGCTGGAATGGTCTTTCTTACCAGTCTATGCAATTTTTCGAAGTATACCTAACAAATTAGAGGGTGTAGCCGCCATAGGACTAGTTTTTGTGTCATTATTGGCTTTACCTTTTATTAACACTTCATATGTACGTAGTTCAATTTTTTCGACCAATTCACCAAAAATTGTTTTGGTTGCTTGTAGCAGATTGCTTGCTTTTAAGTTGGATTGGATGTCAACCCTTGGAAGCACCATATGTTACTATTGGACAAATTGCTTCAGTGGGTTTTTTCTTCTATTTTGCTATAACGCTCATTCTTGGCAAATGTGAAGCCAAATTATTCGTAATAAAGGTATAATGCTTGGAAGGGCGCAGATTACGCACACTTTTGATAATATATCTACCTTCCTTTTTTGGTTTTACTTATGATTGCTTTAGCTTTGGAGTTGTGGGCCTCCACAACAGCACTCTTCGTTGATTCCCCCCTAGCCTGCTGCAGCGGGCTAGGTACGGATTCTTGTTTTTATTTTCGCGATTTAATCGGATCTTCCGGCTTCCAACCGCGATTCTTTTGCTGGCTGATTAAGGCGCTCGTATTAAAGCTCTACTTTCTCGACGGTAGAGGACTTGGAAAGGGCTCTATCACAATTACCGAATGTCATTTCCGGGCCAGGCAGGGACAGTGAAATGGGGTTGCGTCGCGTTTCCTCTGTCCCGAATATCTAAGAACTCCAGAATTTGCGGCAGCTCGCACTACTACACGAACTTGGTTCGCGGAGTGCTTCCGTAAATGAGATCCTAGATAGAGTCTCAGGACCGGTCTCTGAGCTTTATAAACGGGCCAAATCTGCTACAGTATCAGATATTGCCGGGCCAGTCTCAGAGCTTTATCAAAGGACCAGATCCGCTACTGTCTCCGAGTCAGTTTTAGTATCTGCGACCTCTGGATCCGAAGGGGGCAAAGCCGCACTTTGTTTGTCTGACAGGGCCCCGGACTGTCAGACAAACAAGGAAAAAAAAACTGAAAAAAAAGTCCCCCAGGGGGACTGTCAGAGAAAAAAATAAAAAAAAACTGCTAGGAAAAAACTGACAAGAAACTCACAAAAAAATAAAAAAACTGACGGGACACGAGACCTTAGGGAGAGGCTTTTTCTCAGTACAAGTTCTTAATACTCTAGTTTCGAACAGGTATTCCGGCTCTAGTGCCGGCGATTTGGCAACTCAAGGAACAATATAAGGTCGAATAGAAGTGGAAGTCCCTCTTGGACCAGTAAAAATTCCCGCAGGAACGGAAAATATACAAAAACCCTCCATATCCAAGTAAAATTTTGCCAATTGCCTGGAGGGGCGGATACCGGCGCAAGCTACGGGCTTGCGCATTTAGTTATTAAAACCACTTTGGAGGCGATGAAAAGACCATCTAATTAAGAGCTTTATTGGCGCTTGCAGGCGTCGGGTATCTTGCGGTATGAAAATGATTGATCAACATTGAAATGTTGGCGAAGGTCCAGACCAACCTGTCAAAACCGACCCCGAAGGCGGGGCGCGGGGTGAGTTCATCTCGTAGCGAGTGCTACAAGCAACTGGACTATGACGAGGGTTATTGCGGTGGCCTCAGCGCTAATTCCTCCGCAGAGTCGTGAGACTTGTGGAAATCCTGGTGGGATGCTTTAATGAATCCAACATCCATGGATCCACAAAGGGCTATTGTTATATATTGCCAATTATTGGTAATGTTTTTCATCTGTTATATTTCTAGCATTTTTACAAAATGGGTACTAATCCATTTTCTGGAAAAAATGCAAACCTTAACCATTGTAAAACAGAAACCTTGTATTAATCAATTAATACTGTGGTTTCTTAGGACTTTCCGTAGATTGTCCTTTCAGCAGAAAATCATAGCTATTATTATTATTTATAGCGATCTTTTTTAGTATTTTTGCTAGAATTCTTAAGCACATGACTATGTTTTTAGCTTAGTCGTTTTTTCATTTTTTCGGGTGCTGGTTTTGAGACCTTAGGTCTTAGTTTACCAGATCAAAAAAGAAGGGGTACTTCTTTTTATCCGTTCATTACTGTATCCTCGCCCGGGGACACCCGGGATTGTGGCCCTGGTGTAAGGCCTGAGGACGAAGGAAAGACAAAGTCTAGACCCGCGGCTAGGTTCGAATCCTAACAGTTCCTATTACGCGGGATAGGCCCAAATAAACCGGCGACCCAAAGGCCACGATAGTATAGGCACTTTGTGCGCGACCGCGCACAAAGTGCTACGCACCTCTCCCTATAGTCTCAAAACCTTTGGCCCAAAGGGTTCGGGTCGAATCTCCGGGCCTCTAACCGTAACGGTTAGAGGCCCGGAGGGCTTTGTCTGAATAAACAAAAAAAAGATTAGCGATACTAAGCTCGCGAGCAAGAGCTGCTCGCCAACTCTTCTTGTTGATTCGCAGAAATTACAAGGTGCGTGCGGCTACTATGTTGGGGCCTCTTCTCTTTAAGAGGTTCGTAGAAGCGTGAAAGTAAAAGTTTTAAGAGGCTAGCTTGCGATGTGTGTAATCTCCCGTTATTGAAGTTGGAACTCATAATCGGCATGCAAAATGCCGTAACGAAAAGATCTCAGACATGTACGTCGTTAGAAAATTTCGGAGAAAACTTTCTGCCGACGCAGCTCGCAGCAAAAATATATATTTTTTGTTCACAGCTAATAAAATAAAAAGGGAAAATTTCACCATGATACTTTTTTATGTTTTTGTGGTCCTCGCTTTAGTGTCAGGCGCTATGGTGATACGTGCCAAAAATCCAGTTCATTCTGTTTTATTTTTAATCCTAGTTTTTTGCAATACTTCTGGTTTACTTGTTTTGTTAGGTCTTGACTTTTTTGCTATGATTTTTTTAGTGGTTTATGTAGGAGCTATTGCCGTTTTATTTTTGTTTGTCGTTATGATGTTACATATAAGGATAGAAGAAATTCACGAGAATGTATTACGCTATTTACCTGTAGGTGGTATTATTGGACTTATTTTTTTGTTGGAAATCTTTTTAATGGTAGATAATGATTACATTCCAATATTACCAACGAAATTAAGTGCAACCTATCTAACATATACAGTTTATGCTGGAAAGATACATAGTTGGACTAATTTGGAGACATTAGGCAATTTACTTTATACAACCTATTTTTTCTTGTTTTTGGTTTCTAGTCTAATTTTATTAGTAGCACTTATTGGGGCAATAGTACTTACGATGCATAAAACGACTAAGGTCAAACGTCAGGATGTTTTCATACAAAATGCTATAGATTTTCAGAATACTATCAAAAAAGTTCGTTGAAAATGCTGTCAATTTGTTTTTTGGTAAAACATAATGGTATCGATTAGAATTGAAAATGAGGTTGTCTGGAACTCGGGTCTATATTTTTCTTTATACTCGAGTAAAGCCCTACGGGCTTCTCCTTTCAAGACTTGGGCTTGAAATCCATCAGGCCACAAAGCGGCTTGATGGTTTCGCCTTGCGCCAGGATCAAAAAAAATAAAATTCATCATATGGCTTGCAATCCCCTAGAACAATTTGCAATTATTTAATGGATTCCTATTCATATAGGAAACTTGTATTTTTCATCTACCAATTCATCTTTGTTTATGCGACTAACTATCAGTTTAGTATTGCTTTTAGTTCATTTTGTCACCCGGGGCCTCTTAGTACCAAATGCTTATAAATCCGGGGCTCGCCCTGCGGCCCCTATGCAAAAAGTGGATCAGTTCGGGACCCCGTTTGCACATGCTAAAAAACTGGGCCATGAATATGCCCTCAACTCAGCCTTGGTGTAAACGCAGTGTAGCCCCTCCGAAGTAGGCAAGTAAGGCGACTCGCCCAATTCGGTTATGGAGCAAGCTGTCCCTTTGGGACCCATGTCTAAATTGGATCCTATGGGGCTAACGGATAAATCGGGGACGTCGACGGACGATACCCGGTCAAACTCTCAAAATAGAATTACCTATTCCACTCCCTTGGTAATTTCTTAAATAGTTCTTATAATTTTGGGGGGGATTATTGAAAAGACCTCACCGATAAGTTATTTATTGTGGGTCCTGGCTCGTCGTTATTTGTGTATAAATTGGTTAACCTGAAGCTGAACGCCAACTTCAAGTTGGCGCTAGCTGCTCTAGGGATTGTTTGCACTGCTTTGCTTGTATATAAACTCAAAGCCGAAGCAAAAATATTATTACAAGAAGTATAATTCTGATAAGCACCACGACCATGAGGCCAGTAAATCTGGCAGCCATAATTATGAAAATAGTTATGACGGCGGCTCCCATGTATCTTCACTTTCGGAACCTGCTGATGAGTCGTGGAGAGCTTTGCTCTAATCGGTTGACTTGTTGTTCCGGGTTGTTTTCGATCCTACATCAATGGACCCTGAGTTTGCTTCTTTAGTCCGCGTCAAAATATTTATTGGATATATATCTATATTTCTTTCTTCCCTATTTTTAAGAAATCTAGTGTCCTAGACGGTAGAAATAATTCAACTGAGAATATCAAAATATGACACGCCGCGTATAAATCGTATTCTCCTCTGGTTTTGCAAAAAACCGTACAAAAATTTACCTACGTTTTCTAATATAGTTATTCCGGTTATTGTTTATGTCTATCTATACCAGCTATGGCATATTATAGATTGTTTATTAAAAACGCGAGAACTATGAACGGATAGCTAAATAGATTAGAAAAAAATGAAGTGAGGGCGGGGCACGCTTGACAGGGGTTTCTCACGTTGAAAATAAGCCCGTGACCATCGGGTTAATGGACAACTGACCGAGTTATTGCAGTGTGTACGACCTCGGCGATGTCGAGCACCGGGATACAAAGGCCCGTGGGGCAGAAAATAAAAAAAAAATAAATTGGCTTTAGCCGAGACCTTAGAGAGAGGCGCTACGTGCTCGGGAAGAGTCAAAAATCTTTTTTTTGACACTCGACCAACGGAAACTTCGCCGAAATGGCTGAGAAAGAAGCACTAGGTGCCGTGGGGAGCCTCGGCTTACGCAAGGGCTTGGAGTGGTTTATTTTGTTCCCAAAGTCGCATTTTTTAAGAATTATAAGTCCTAACTTGTCGGGAAACGCTATTAAGGTAACCGCCCGCAGGGGGACCGCGACTGGATTGACTCTTGAAGTTTCAAATATAGAAATATATAGATATATCTATAACAACGGGAGAGGCCGGGAGGGTGGATACTGTGAAGTTTCTGGGGCCAAAGGGGCCGAGACCAGTGGGATGGCCCGGAGGGCCCCAGGGGGCCTTTTTTTTTCTGACAGGGAAAAAAACTCACAAAAAACCCGCAAAGAAAGAAACAGAAAAAAAAAGGGCAAAAACTTCTAAGGAAAATTCTAGAGTTTTGATTTCCTTCCGCTATGGCATTTTGGAATATGTCAATGATGTGTCAAATCTTATAGAGCGCAAAAAGTTTTACTTGGATTTATTCAGTCCCTTTAACAAAACACACTTAGTGAAATCCGCTTGATTTCTATACGAACCTGAATTGGTTCGCGACTCTTTTATCGTCTGCGGCCCTAAGGCCCGGGGGGGGGGGCACCTTCATCCAGTTAAAATAGGCGCGGACTAAGCCAAAATGGACGCTTGTATAAAGGTGTAGCTCCAAAATTGATTTTTGTTTTTTTTCGATTCGTTTCTTTGGTGCTTATTCTCTAGTAGCTCAGCGGTTAGAGCAAATGGCTGTTAACTATTGGGTCGTTGGTTCGAATCCAACCTAGAGAGACCAAATCAGCAAAAAAAAGTAAGACCGAAAAAATGTTATGTAGAACTAACGTTTTACACCTTTGGCCTCAACTAGATCAATTGAAGTATTTGACGCTTTTGTTTTTTTCTTGTGTTAACTCACTGGAAACCGGCCTTATCGAAACCCGATTCTCCGACCCGGGGATTGCCAGGCCGGTCAACGCCCTTTGCCGACAGGGCAAAGGCCAAACAGCCGGAAACCTATGGCCCATTAAGCACGAGTCCATAGGCTGCACGTAGTGCGCGGGGAGCCTATTCGGGTATCGTGCACGGTACATTTCTGGCCAGAGGACCCCTAAAGGCAAAAAAGAAGTGCCCTTTGGGACAAAGAGGTTCGATTCGGCGATTCGGCATCGCTAGTTTTGTTCGGTCGTTTCGCCGATTCCGTTTTGTATGCAGGCACCCGGCCCTGTGTTTTCCTTCCTGTGTTTTACGTAATATGATGTTGTATCGGGTAAGGAAAAACACCTCAGGTGCTTTTTCTTTACCCGATACAATGCTTTAAATATACGAAGAAAAAAAAACTGCATCATCTTTTGATTTAGCTCTTAAAATCAAAAGATGATGCAGCGTATATAATGAAGAAAAAAACGTGAAAAAAAGTTGATGTAAAAGAAAAAAATGAATGGCTAAAACGGCATTTTGACGGAAAATAAAAACGAAAAAACCTTGTTGCAGAACCCGGATAAGTGAAAAGCCTTAGTACATCGTGGACTTGTACTTTTTCTCGCGCAGGACCGGTGACCGGTCACCCAGGCGCGCATCTCAGGCCAGTGGCGTGAGGGACATTTATGCCGTCTTCACCGGCCGAGGCGCTGTTTGAGCCGAAGGCAGATTGGGCCCCCTCCTCGATACGATTCGTAAGAGACGGCCGTACGCGGGACTGGTCCCAAATACTTTTCATTTTCTCCGGAGTTGTTTTAAATCCTTGCGCTCCATAGTTAGCCCCCGGCGCTCAAGGCGGCCATAACTTATGTAGTTGTTAACGGTCCGAACAATATAATATGCCTCGGGGAAATGTATCATATTTGCGGGAGATCAATCAGGTTTGCGGTGGAACCTGATTCCGTTTGATATACCTATACCTCAACTGACAAGGAAAAAAAAACTGACAGAAAAAACCTGAAAAAAAAAGGACACGAGCTGAAATGGCTGATAAAGAAGGCACGTAGTCCGCGGGGAGCCTGTTCGGGTTTGTAAATTGAAGCACTACTGCCTATGGGTCCGAAGGTGCGCACTTTCAGACAGGAGACTTCTTTACGAAAGAAGGACCTGAAGGGCACGAGACTATAAGGAGAGGTGCTACGCATGGCCCTTTGGGCCGAAGGGTTCGGGGTTTCCTTTTTTATCGAGGGCCGTGGGTCCCTGCCTTTTATTACCATATTTCTCTATGAGGATTCATCGGATTCAGCCTTTATCTATCGGTTCTTCCTTATTTATCTATAATGATTCTTCATTTCTCTATGATTATTCAAGGCTAGGTACGAAAACGAGCTATTCATTATGGAATTACATAGTTAATAGCATAACTGGAAAATTCATCGTATATTCCGATGAATGAGACTTTATAATGCAATTACAACAATACTTGAAAAAGCAATTACATAATAAATTGCATTTTTAAGCAAATTAATAAGGCGGACAATGACCGACTTGGGCTCTTACGGACTTGAGCGAACGTATAAAGGCTGAAAAACTAATACACGTCCGTGAGGCCAAAAATATCTTTTTTTATTTTTAGCCTTTTTTATTAATGTTGATTAATCAAATCCTAAGCATTAATATAATATTCTTTGGGGGAGCCAAGGTGTAGCGCAATCTGGTAGCGCGTCTGCCTTGGGCGCAGAAAGTTACAGGTTCAAATCCTGTCACCTTGAATAAAAATCGGAGTCAACTAAAAAGATGAAAATAAATCGACCGTTATCACCTCACCTTACCATCTATAAGCCACAGCTTACTTCGACGTTTTCTATTTTCCATAGAATATCCGGGGCTTTCTTGGCCACTATGGTTTTGTTTAGTATTCTTTTTTTGAAAATAGGTGATCTTAGCCTTACGTTTTATCATTTTTACCAGTATTTTTTTTTTTTCACTTTCTATTTGAATTGGTTCATTATAAGCTTAGTCAATTTCACTTTATTAGCGTTGTGCTATCATATGAGTAATGGAGTTCGTCATTTATTGTGGGATTTGGGTTTTTTTCTAGAATTATCTAAAGTGTATACTTCCGGAATTCTTATGTTATTCTGTGCAGCTTTTTTAGCTTTATTGAATATTATCCGGCAGCACTGGTCAAATGGTCAAATACCTTATTAAATTAGACAAAAAAAAAGGAAATATTCTGAATCACTATCAGCACTGGCCAAAACGACCAAATATCACATTAGCTGGCTTATTTTGGTTACCTATTTTCAGTATTTTGTTTTATATTTTCAAACTTTATGTTAGCCCAAAAATGGTCTCAATCTTAGCCACCATTAAAACTCTTTTGAATACCTTGGACTTGGAGTCAGTAACAAACTGCAAACCTATTTCTAATTTTATATAATATATCTGCTAAATTCCACAGTGTTTCAGTTCATTTTGTTAAAAATTTTATGCTTCGAGCAAACGTTTCGTCTTTTTAAGGTTTTATCATTTTTGACCTTTTTTCAAATTCGGATTATTTTTGCTATCTCCATATTTCCTTCCAGTAATGAACTCGTAAGTGTTTTAGCAAAAATAGTAATTGTGTTTAGAATAATCTACTATCGATTAAGACGCGATTTTTTTGTGTTTCAAACTACCGAAAATTCACAAAAAATAAGAACGTGGGTTTTGATATTGAGGAAGCTCCGGGGTGCTATTCAACAACAGTTGGCCGGCTACAGGGAGAATATTGAAGAGTTTCTAGGCCCTTTTGTAAATAAACTATCAAACAAATCCTCAGTGACCTTCCCGTTTTTTACAAAAAAAAGGCCTTATTATTATGCTTCAGCTGCAAGAGAAGGTGGTGGATCTGCCGCTAGAGCCGGGAATTCTGCGGTACAGTGGGCAAGGCCCTGGGAAAATTTTTGGGGAACCCTGTCGTCTATTGCTGTCATTGTAGGCGGGGCGGGGGTTTTCGGTTATAAAATATACGACAATGAGCGTTTTCACGCTCGAAAAGACCGAGCCCTGGACCAAAAAGATGAAGAGCTTGCCCAAAATGAGAAAAAGTATGAGCTGGATAAAGGAAAGTTTGAGTACGAAAAGTCGAAAAAAAGGGAGGGCATGGAAGATCTTAACGCCCCGACTCCGGAGGATGCACAGTCAGAATTTATTCAAAAGGATGGCTTTCAGCCGGAGGAGCTCATAACAAACCAAGGCCCCTTTTGAGCCTACGGCCGAGCGGGATACGTTTAATATCTTCGATTTATTTTTTTCACTTTTCTAACGGAAAGAGCAGCGCTACGCGCCTGGTGCGGCTGATTATCTATCATATATAGAGAAATCCCCCCCCCTCAAGGCTTTAGCTCTCCGCAGGCCCGTAGTGCATAAAAGGCTTTCTGATTTCGTGGCCCTCTGGTCTTACATCCAAAGGGCCACCCCTTATCGTGAAGTAGCCGCTTTTGCTCAATTTGGTTCAGACCTTGATGCTGCGACTCAGTATTTATTAAATCGTGGGGCTAGGTTAACTGAGATACTTAAACAACCACAATATAGCCCAATTCCTATTGAAAAACAAATCGTGGTTATTTATGCAGCTGTCAAAGGTTACTTAGACCAAATACCCGTCGTTCTCATAACGCACTATGAACAAGAGCTATTGAAATCTATTGACCCAGGTATACTTTCTGCTATTGTACAACAAAAAAACATCACTGAGCAAATTAGTAGTCAACTGGCTACCTTTTGCCAAAAATTTACGCAGAGCTTCTTAGCAACTCATCAATCATAAAAAAAGAAGAGGCTTCACGGTTACCGGGTAGTCATGACTTATGAAAAAAGTAGGGCATGCGCAGTTTGTCTTTGGGAGTTCGTAAAGTCTCTCATTTTTAAGTTATAATCGTAACCGCGCCCCCTCTGCAACGACGCTTCCTTTCCGGAATTAAGGATGGGATAAACAAGCGCTTAGCGCCTCGGGTTTTCACATTCGTTGTTAAATCAGGAGAAAAGGGATTCGAACCCTTAACCTTTGGTTTTGGAGACCATTGTTCTACCATTGGAACTATTCTCCTTTTTAAAAAGTGGTTCTTGGTTTATGGAATTTGCACCTATTTTTGTATATTTAGTAATCAGTTTGCTACTTTCTTTGATCTTAATTGGTGTTTCTTTTTTATTTGCTTCTTCTTCCAGTTTGGCTTATCCAGAGAAATTGTCAGCTTACGAATGTGGTTTTGAGGGCGGCCGTTAGGTCACCTACAGTCATAAACGTGTGTGGCCGAACTTCACACGAGGGGTATATGGCTTACTGGAGGCTGGTAACAGCAGAGGAACCAAAGCATGCCATAAAAGCATCACTGAGGGCCAGAGGCGCAATAGGGGAGAGGGCCGACCAAAGCGATACACTCGACCAAAAGGTCCGAGTCCAAAGGAGACTTCTTTGGCTTTACAGGGTCAATAGGTTGGGAATGGCTTTACGATTTGAGCACACGAAGACCCGACGGGCCCAAAGGGCACGAGACTTTCCGTGAGAGGTGCTGCGCACTTTGGGCCAAAGAGTTCCGGTCGAAGGAGCTTTCCGGGGGCCTACGGACCTCGCTTTCTGCCCGAGACCGTGATGCGAGCCTCCTGGCACTAATGAGATGAGGTGCTGTTATGGCGAATCGGAGTCGTTTTCGGGAAGCATCCCCTGCCTGCAGCAAACTCCGTGCCTTGCGCACGCGGGAACGCACGCGAAAGGACGCAGTCATGCCCTCTGCCTGCAGATGATCAAAATCGGCTAGGCCACAGGTCGGAGTGAAAATATGGGGGCAGATTACCCAACACATTGGGGACAGACGACTAAATGACATCTCGAAGTGCTACAGCCTGTAGGCGATACCGGCGAGGTCCAGCCAGATGAGCGCCGGCCGAGGCGGGTTGGAAGTCAGAAGGCCCGTAGTACCCGCCTAAGCCTTCGCTCCGGGAAGGGGTGAAGGCACTGGAAACACCAGTAATCGGGAAGGGGCCTAGGTCTCTGCTTAGTCTAAGCAAATCTAACTCTACACAGCTTACCAAAGCAACTCCCACAGATCCCAGATTGGATGTGACCGACACGGTACGGTATGGGGTGGGGTTTGCTCCCTGTTAGGCCTTTGGATCTCTAGCTATAAAAAAAAGCGAACAGGCGGACAAAGCGGCGTTGAAAGTCCTCTAGCTTCTCTATCAAGCTATAGAGGACGGCGCAGCACAAAATAAAAATAGTTTTCATTCACACTTAGTCCACCTGCCCTGGCTCCCCTGGGGAAACTTGCCAAGGATGCTCGAACTCTGCAAGACGATAAGTATAAACTCTGAAATCGTTCAAAAGGCGGAGCAACCCGACAAATACGAGATCATTCTATGCCCTGTCTTGTGTGGCTTTACTCAAAAGGCTGTTCAGCACTACAGAGGCTCCCGCGCTCTCTGGGCCTCGACGGAGAGCGTGGAATAGAATCATGCTTTTGATACAAAGAAACCTATTCTGTTTATCAGAAGATACCACCTGGACGCCCATGAGGAAGACCTAGAGAAGATAATCGGTTTTCGAAAACCGAAAAAAAATATATAAATATATATATATTCACATAATATATATGCTGCGCCCGTAGTAAAAAAAAGACCAAAGCAAGTAGAGTGAGTGAGCCGTGTAATGGGCAACTATTTCGCACGGTTCGGAGGGCACTTCAGTAAGCCCTACATGGGCTGAAGTCTTGACCCCTATTCCTTTTGATGATGCCAGAAGTCGTTTTGATATACGATTTTATCTTGTTTCTATTTTATTTATTATATTTGATTTGGAAGTCACCTTTTTATTTCCTTGGGCAGTTTCTCTTAACAAGATTGGTTTGTTTGGATTTTGGTCTATGATGGTATTTTTATTTATTTTGACGATTGGATTTGTATATGAATGGAAAAAGGGCGCTTTAGATTGGGAGTAACTCTTCATTTGCTTTCGCGAATAAAGTGGGAAGAAAAAATATAGGCCCGTAGGGCTGAAGCTCTCATCGCTCTCTTTCTCCCTCTCCGGACACTTTTTTGGTCCAAAGGACACGAGACCTGCCGGGTATCGTGTGCGGATTCCAGCCAAAAAGATTTTTTGCTTTTCTGTGCGTTTGATTCTCTTCGACCCGCTTGACTGTTTCATCTCTTAAACCCTCCGAGTTGGAAGTCTATAAAACGCTTCGCGGGACTCTATGTCCCGCACAGTGAATGCTCTCTCCCGTAGCACTATGTGCCTAAAATAATAGATCTTTCTTGCGATGGGGGATGCAACGAACACCATAACAAAACCAAACCACTCGTTGTGTGTGCTTTTTAATAATTGATTATTGGGCACATTAGGGTAATTAGCTCAGTTGGTAGAGTGCCTCGTTTACACCGAGAGAGTCAGCGGTTCAAGTCCGTTATTACCCAAGGGTTTTTCATTATATGTAATTATGAATTGAATCTAGCGTCTGAATAAATTGACTAATTTTATTGATGTTGGTTACGAAAATATGAAAAAAGGGGGGGCAAAGTGGATTCTATGGTATCGGTAACCTGAGCTATAGAGATTACAGTAGGGAGTAGAAAGGCCCCATAAAGGATAATAAAAGAATTCTATTACTCAAACTTGAGTAACGTAAACGAGAAATCCCATTAATAGACAGATCACGTGAGGGGTGGGGGAAGGGTCAGGATAGCCGTAATATATAGCCCTAGCCTAGGGAAAAGACCAAATAAGAGGATTAGAAGATGGAACCCTCGTAAATGTGATCCAATTGTGAAAATCAATCCGCGAACGTGACGATGTGACAGATAGATGGATATATAGAAAAATAAAATGAGCGGCCGGGGAGGCTAGTCCCCAGGGACCGAAATGCGCAACGGTGACGAATTATCGCAAATGTAACGGAGATATCAGGAAATAATTCACATTTTTTTTTAAATTATCTCCTATCCTGTAAAGTGACTTTTGGCAATGGGGTTTTCGTCATAATGAACCTTTTTTTTTTAAAGTGTAGTTTAAGTGTAGGTAGAAGTGTAAGTTGAAATGTTCGTTTTAGGAAAGGAATACCCAGTTTTATGTAGGTAGTGTAGGAAGTGTATGATTGATTGAACAAAAAGTTAATTGTAAATCTTCTTGACTTCTATCTTTTGGGGATATCTCAACCCCAACTGGTATCCTAGGGGTTCCATTTGTTCGGAAAACCGTTTAATAATAGGCCTTTGTAAATCCTTAGGGATAATAAGAACATTACCATCATGATAATGGCCTATAAGTTCTATTTCCTCAAATTCCTCCATAACTCGTAGAGTGGTATCGGCTAAGAGGGCAAACTCGAAACTCTGAAGAAAGTTAGGATAAGCAGTTTTGAAACTATCCTCAGTCACTCTATATCCGTGACCCGTGGGTCCTATTAAGAAATCGTTCATATATGCTTCTTTAATCGTATTTGATATGGAACGGAAATCCGTTATTACAGATGAATTTTGCATTTCTTTAGCCACTTCCCTGGCAATGGTATGACAAGCCTCATACTCTGGACCATCCTTGAACTCATGTTGGGCCAGTCCCATATCCTTTCTAAAGGATTCTAGGATCCCTTGGATCATTGCTTTGCTTCCCCCCATGAAAAAGGACGAATAGGTACAAATTTTTATAGCCTGCTTGTTATATACATCCGCTCGACCATTCTTTTCGAACTCTTTATAGATATATTTCCATAGTCCATCCCCTTGAATAGCTATTTGTAAAGCCTGTAATTCGGCCGGATATAGTCCTATGAGGATGGAAGTAAAACAACTAAGAAGGTCTATATCGATAATTACTTTATTATGGACATTTAGTAAATTACTTAAATGAGAATAAACTTCATCTCTAATGATACGTTTTGTATTATTTATAGAATCCTTATAGCTGACAGGTAAGATTCTAGGGGACGTGCCCATGGACTTGTATTTGTATGAGATAGCTCCAAAGGATTTGATCTGTTGGATACCTTTGGTAATTACTTGTCTCATTCTCGTTCTATAAAAGGTGGATGGATTTCGTACATCATTAAAATATGTATCCAGTAATTTCTCCGGATCCAAGGTGATTTTCCTGGAGAACTTATTAAGTTCTACTTTTAGAGGACTAACGTCTAGTTTGGCCATATAAATTTGGTAGAGATTTGGTAAAAGGGCGGGACTCTGTCGATTAATTTCTGGAGGAACATAGGTTAGGTTACCATTAATACCCTGTGGGGTTTCTATATTGGACTTTTCGTGAGCGGTTATAAGTAAGGGTCCTCCGTAAAGAAGATCATGGTTATATACATGGTCCTTAACAACGATGCCACTTATATACATACCCTCATGTCTTCTGGTCTTATTCCCTTTGTATCCCAGCTGGCTCAGATTCCATATCAGTTCATTAGTAAATCTCCTATGTCCCAGAAGATGTATATCTCTTTTTCCAGCCCAGATTCTATAAGTAGGATACAGAAGTTTCCTACGAGAGATTTCCAGGTGACTTTTAATGTCTTGTTTCATCTTAAATCCCACATATGATCCTCCCCCTACTTCAAGCTCCTCCTTAATCCAAGTAAGTAAAGGGTTTAGATTCTCGTGGGCTTCTTCGTTACTAGCGGCTAAACTAGGAACCATAGTAGTAGTCTGAGTTAAATACTTGGGGTAATCTGGGATTTCATCTTCTGTACGATAGATATATGATCTTATTTTTGGGAGTTCCTCTGCTAGGGGACCTATAAACTTATTTCCATCCCACTGGATAAGAGGTTCTCTCTCCTCCTCAGCTACTACTATGTTAGCTGGGAAGGCCCTTATTCTCCTCGCTAGGCCCCCCCATTGAATCATTACGAGTGAAAGGACAGTTAGAGGTCATCACAATGAACCCGCGGCAGTAGAAATCATCCACAATCATCTCGTATTTTCTACGACCCGGGTCCCCACCCACTAGCTGTTTCAATATGGATATACTACCCTTATAATCGTCCAGGTCATTGAAACAAATAAGTTTCTTGTTTTTGAGTGACGAGGTCTCGAAAGGATTCCTAGTTAACTCCCTAAAGGTAGTAGAGACGCTATTCTCCTTTCCAACAAGAGCTTGCAAGACGTTTGCAAAGGTAGATTTACCTGATCCTCCAGGCCCATACATGAATAAGAAAATCTGGGCATCGGGTGTTCGGGAGGTAAAAGCCGCATATGCACAAGCCCTTAGGAATTTCACTTTTCCTGCGTCATTTCCACATAATTTATTTACAAATTCAAGATATCTAACTGGAGGATCGTTGGAGGTATCCCAGGGGTCGTCAATCTTTGTAGTCACAAAGACTTCGGGAGTCCAGGGAGTAAAGGTTCTTCCTCGGAGATTTACTAGCCCGTTAGTAAAGGCGATATACTCCTCATGATATTCGGGGGCTCCCAATTGCGCATTTAAAAAAAATTTAATATATTCACTCATTTGTTTTATATGATACATAGAAGTAGAAATACGAGAAACTTCACATATTTTTGTTATAATTAAGATAAGCTCGTTTTCTGTATACTCTCTATAGATGCCCTGATCTGGGTCATATATGTATATGAGATTCATCTTGGGAAACGATCTCGAATCATGTAAGAAGGTCTTCCTCTTAAATACCTCCGTTACCTCCCACGGTGTTTTTAGTCTGTCACTCTCCGTGAATAGATCCCTGTACTGTAAGGGATCCTTTATTTATTAGTTGTTCCGGATCTAATTTCATAGTTTCCTTAATTTTCTGGATGGTTGCCCTCAAGGAGAAAGACTAGTCCTGCTCCTATTCAGTTTAACTCCCAAAACGTCAAATTAAGATGGCCTATTCTAAAGAAGTATCTTCTCTTTCCTTTAAATTATAGTAATATGACGGGGTGGGGGGGTGCGCCCTTTAGAAGCCAGGGACGCACCTTATTAATCTTCGAGCATAAATACACATAAGCAATTGCCTACAATAAAGTATAACCTTTAAGTATACAATATTACTTTTTTTTCATTTATCATACATATCATACATATCATACATCTCACTCCCAAAAGGTTACCTAGGTGCGTACCCCTATATCCTACACTTCCTACATATATCCTACACGAAAACTCCTAAAGGGTACCCTTTGTTTGCTCCTTACCTACGTGAAGATCTATTAAAGTAGGTTTATCTCTTTATTGGATCGAATGATATCTAGTATATGTATCAGTACATAGAGTCTATTTTAACCATATGAATACCCCCCATGAAATCTAGTATATGTACATATAGTAGATCTTAACCATAGGTCTCTGAATATTCGCCCTGAAATCTAGTATAAGTACATATAGTATATTTTAACCAGTGCTTTTATGAATATTCACCCTGAAATATAGTATATGTACATATAGTATATTTTAACCATTTTTGCGAATATTCAGCCTGAAATATAGTATATGTACATATAGTTAACCAGTGCTTTTATGAATATTCACCCTGACATATAGTATATTTTAACCATTTTGTGAATATTCAGCATGAAATAGCCTGGGCCTTATGGTTGCTTTTTATTACTAGTTTTCTAGTCTTTTAAATTAAACAGAGTTGCAGTTAACTCGGAATTTGGTTCTGGCATTTCCCCTTTTGTTACTCGTATGGGGCGAGTCCCCTCCCACGTTCTGTCCGATGCGTATACTTTTTATCTTTTCCGCTCAAATGCACCTAATGAAAGGTGTATTTCACTTGAGAAGACACGGAGCTTGCTCCAATTGATTCTAAAATTTCCGAGTTTTATGACTTCTGTCGCGCGGCTTGTATTTTTATTCTGCAATTCGAACCAATCCCAATTTACTTTAAAGGGCCCTTTATGCTTTATTATAGTACAAATCCCCGCAGTTATGTATGCTATGACTTTGGGTGCCAGAAAAAAAGCTTTCACTATTCTGCTTTCTAATTTCATTTTACCCAATGCAGGTTCAACTTGAGACTCTGGCGGAGGCCTTTCCGTCACTGCGGATTCCGTATCAGTATAATAGCAGGACTCTGTTCGAATAAACGGATACATATGAATCTGTGCGTGAGCGGTGACCGCCGCATAAAATTTAACTGTAACGTTTAAAACCACTTTTTTATTTATAAGACTCGCCTCTACCACAACTGCATGTCTCAGGACATCCGGAGACTGATTGCCTATCACCTGCATTTCATCAAGATAGGTTATTAAAAAACGTTCCATATCCAATTCGTGGAAACTAAAAATGCGGTAACACTAATCTTTTCTATTTTTCCTAAAACCCTGTCAGTTTTTTTATTTTTTTGAAAGCATCGGTTTTTTTCCTTTTTTTGTCTGACAGTCCCCCCCCAGGGGCCTTGTCAGACAGACAGTCGCGGGCCCCGCCCTTTAAACTCCACCACACTATACAATTTATCTAAGATGTACAATTATATGTATTATACCCGAAATCATCAACAACCAAAAAATACAATGTCTTTTTTTTGTAATGAATCATCGTAGATAATTCATTACTTTTGGGGAAATAGCTTAGTGGTTTATAGCGCTGGTCTGTCAAGCCAGAAGTCGCGGGTTCAAATCCCGTTTTTCCCGGTGAAACTTGAATCCAATTATAAAACCCAGTTCATCAAGATATATATATTTTTTTTCTGAAAAAACCAGCTTAGATAAGCTTTTTTTTAAGCTTTGGCATACTGGCGGAGCTCTTACACCCCGCAGCCTCCGCGCATATGCCGAAGCCAAGGTAATCAAAAATCTTTTTTTGTGTTTTTTTGGAGGTATGGCTGAGTGGTTGAAAGCATTGGTTTGCTAAATCAGTGCGACAAGAAACTGTGCAATGTAATGTGGTTCAATTCCACAGGACGTAACCCCCGTCCTACCCAACCTAGACATGCGTCGGGAGTAATCTTGAGGTGTGAAGCTCTAGGGACAATGTAATGATGCTTGGGATTCCGTACTAAGCTAATGCTAGGGTAAAGAGACCCGCCGGGTGTGCGGAAATCGTAAAGCCGGCCAGAGGAGAGGACCTGTAAAGCCAAAGAAGCACGTAGTGCCTGTAAAGGCAAAGAAGTCTCCTTCGGACCCCCTTCGGGCCCTCAATAGATGAACAGTTCAAACGAACTAATACAGAGACCTCGTAAAAAACAATCCAAGGCGGAACCAAAAGATCTTCTGGATGGAATATCGTAGGTTCAAAATTGGAATGGTAGGTATCCCGAGCAGGAAGCCTGCCGTGGAAGGGGTGGTATTTCTGATTTTGATATCACCGTGGGTTCAGATTTCCATCGGGGTTTTTTTAGGTTCTTCCTATTGAGAGAAATGGTACATTGCGCGGAACTTGGTAAACCCGTATCGCTCCTTTCGGGAGGCTCTGTGGTAATGCAGAGTAACGCAATGCGGGTAAAGGACAGCTCAAAAAGCAAAAGCCCGTCTGTAATTGATGGGATAGGATCTTGTGATCTACACCGAAAGGTGGCAGACTTGAGCATGGGTGACTTGTACTATCTTGAGACTTTGATAAAAAGGATATAAAATTCATTTTTTTTTATTGGCACAAGGACCCGAGGACACCACAAAACCAAAAGACTGTCCGACAAAACAAGGAACGGGGCTTAGAGCTGCGGGTTCACCCGTAACACTTAACTTGCCATTTTACACTCACCCGTAACACTTAACTTGCCATTTTACACATGGAACAAGTTCTAGTAGCCAATGATTTAAACATGACTCTTGCGGGTTTACATTTTGGACAGGTTGCTTGAGCCGTATGCGGGAAAACTCGCACGTACGGTTCTTAGGGGGGAAAGCTTGAGAGGGCCTACCTATCCCGACAAATACAACAATATTGTATCATGGGTTCAAATCCCATTTCCTCCGTAGGGGACGTAGCTCAATTGGTAGAGCGTATGTTTTGCAAGCATAAAGCTGTCGGTTCAAATCCGATCGTCTCCACAATCTACTGGAAAAAAATAGAATAAATACTTGTAAGAATGCAACTTTCTAAAACCTGCGGGAGATCTCGTTATGCTTCGCACCTTAATTTGGCTTCGGGGGGCGGGGCTCAACCCGAACCCCATGGTCCAAGGGACGCGAGACTGTAGGGAGAGGTGCTACGCATTTTGGGGGTACGAAGGGTCCGAAGGTGCGTAAGCACTTTCCAGACCCACAAAGTTCAGCGCGGGCCGGATAAAGTTATAGTTGAAGGGGACGCCAAAATAGCGAAGTCGTAAGGTAAGGTCGCCCGGCGTGCTTACGAAAAAAAAGGTCCGGGATTCTTACAATAAGGCCGGGAAGAGCTACATCAGGCTCGCAGAGTCCGTATAGATAAATGATTAAGGGGGAGCACCGTAGACAACAAGAGAATCCGTTATTTCCCGACGCACTTAAAGGCGCAACTACTAGCGTACCTTCGATTTACGAAGAGTACGGCCGCTTAAGTTTGCTTCTTTGGCAGTTAGTTGATTTTATATAATTCTTGGAATGGCTTTACAGTTGGAAGATAGATTTTGTCACGAAACAGAAAGCTTTTATGCGTTTCGCTTATCCCACCGTAGATATTTATGCTATGGTTTGAATGGTAAACAAAAACAATTAATAAAAAATACGAATTATTAGATATGGCTAAAACAAAACAAATCAAGAATTTTACTTTTAATTTTGGACCTCAACACCCTGCTGCTCATGGTGTTTTACGATTAGTATTGGAAATGAATGGAGAAGTGGTAGAACGCGCGGAACCGCATATTGGATTACTCGGCACAGAAAAATGAATTGAGTATAAAACGTATCTTCAAGCTTTACCTTATTTTGATCGTTTAGATTATGTTTCTATGATGGCCCAAGAACATGCTTATTCTTTAGTTGTAGAGAGACTTTGTAATTGTGAGGTACCTTTACGAGCTCAGTATATACGAGTGTTATTTTGTAAAATAACTCGGATTTTAAATGTGCGCTATTTAAGTAGCAATGTGGTCTCAGCGATAGGCGGATTAATGATGTCTAATATAAAGCATCACACTATCTTTGAAGGGAAAGCCCAACGGGTATTGCAGCATGTGGGAAAAAGTGGAACCCGGCGTGAAACCGATAGCGTTATGATGTTCTACGAGCTATAGGTCTATGGATCTTAGTAGTTCCTCTGGAATGATCCGGCTCAGGCCGGTTGGCCTAACAAACACACGTGGTTGTGATTGGGGCCAGAACCATTATGCCGCCAGCGGACATTGCGACCTTCTCAAAGCCACCGCCTCTGATTTAAGGGTTCGTCGAAAAAATGGAACATCCTGGGTACAGCTACCGTATAAATACGGGCATGGAAGTTAAGAACCTACGGAACAACAAATGATACATTGAAAGGAAAAATGGGATTGCCTAAAGCCACCCTCCCCTGAAAAGGAGGACCGGCCAAAGAGATAGAAATATCTCTTCACCCTCACCAGATGTGTAAAGTCTGAAGAGGGAGGGCAACGGGGGATTCGCAGTAACGGCCCCAACCGGCGACGGTTCTTGAGAACGACAAGGGACCCCCCCACGCCAGCTCGCGGCCCCCAGCAGCTGTCGGCCGGCGTAAACGGACAACAACCGCAAGGACGCTTTCAACTGCGACGATCAGGGGCATGAGGGAACGCCCTAATAAGTCTCTTGAACACTTACCACAGAAAAACTGCGAAGGGACCCAAAATGACCTCTCCCCCGGCTGATGACACGATAAGCTGAGACCTTATACTGACCATCATTCAGGGGCCTTTTAGCCACTCAAGGCAGGATCGGAAAACACCCAGTAGATTTGAAGTAAGCCTCCGGGCTTACCTATGCACCAAATGAGATAACCCGACACAGTTCGGACCTACGTACTGTACGCGGTTAGTCCCCAAGGACCTGAAACACCAAACTCCAGGCCCCCTCCGAGGTTAACTCCATCGCTCTGATTTCGGCTTACAAACTATTAAAAGAAAAAGACTACATGAACTACCTATATCTTACAAAATTGCTACTCACATTTCAAACAGAACTTATATACCAGCTACAGAATCATGAAAATCTTTGACGATTGACCGCTCAGAAAGGATTATACTGTAAACTATTCGACACAAACTTACACATAACAACCTATGGTAAACTTAAATCAAAGCAGGGAAACATTACTCCGGGACTGCGGACTCCCAAACCCTGGATGGCATGGGAGATTTTGAAAAAACCATTGCCGGACTCAAGGACAAATCATTCCAATTCAAAACACCTCTCGGAGAATTTTTATTCCCAAACCAAATAGAGATCAACGTCCCTTGGGTACACCACGTGATAAAGTTGTACAAGAAGCTATACGGGCAGTTATCGAACCCGCCTTCGAACGAAAATTTTTGCTCTCTAGTCATGGGTTCCGCCCAAGCCGGTCTCTTCGCACTGCACTGAGAGAAATAAGAACCAATGGAAGAGTGTAAACTGGGCAATCGAAGGAGACATTAAAGGAGACTTTTACAATATCAACCACCACAAACTAGCTTCGTTCCTCGATGCGGAACTTCGAGATCCATAACTTTTACAACTTTACTGGAAACTAGTCGGGGGCAGGATATGGACTAAAAAAGTAGTCCCAAACTGGAGTTGGGGTACGGGGAGTACTATCCCCTATGCTGCCCAACATATACCTGCGGCCCCTAGACCAATTCTGTGAAGAATTGAAGATAAGATACAAAGCCCCAACCTCTCTAATAACCCGATAGACGATTCAGACTGTTAAAAAAATCTAAAGAGGAAGACCCCCCGAGAGCACGACTGGAATGGCTTAGAAAAGCAATAAAGAGGGGGGAGTAAAAATCTACTACCTACGATATGCAGACGACTGGATCGTAGAGGGGGTGGTTGGCTCCAAGAAGGTAGCGCCGGCAATAAGAGCTGAAATAGCATCATTCCTCAAACTCCACCTGTAACTAAATTGGGACAACACAAAGATAACTCATATAAGCAGCCAACTAGCTCTCTTTCTCGGGACCCATATCAAAGTTATGACGGCGGAATACATCAGAAGTCACAGGATACTCGTGGTAGGACAACGTAGGAGAAGTGCCACCCTTAGACTCCACCTGCTCGCTCCCATAGAAAGGATTGTAAAACACCTACATGGGAAAAGCTTATGTACCCCGACTGGGAACCCCAAACCCGTTAGATAATGGATCTTTTTGGATCACCACAAACTCATCTTAAGATACCAGGGCATCATGAGTGGATACATGAACTACTACTCCTTTGTGGATAACTATGGAATGTTAAAACGAGTGGCGTACATCGTGAGGTTCTCGGCAGCAGGAACTTTGAAACGAAAGTTAAAAATGTTGTCTGTAGCAAGCGTCTTCAAAGGGAGTGGGACAGGCAGGGGAAAAGAACTATAGGCGGCTACATTACCCAACTGACTGGAGAAACGATGTTTTCCGTTTTGCAATAAATAATAAAAAAATAATGGAATTCTGCACTAGAATCAGACTCTGAACCCATGCGGTCCTAACTAGCCCTTGCTGTATATGCGGGAACCAGGAAAACATGGAAATGCACCATGTGAAGCACCTTCGGAAATCGAAGGCGAATGGCCTCACAAAACTAATGGTCCAGCTCAACCGGAAACAAATTCCGGTGTGTCGGACCTGTCATCTTAAAATCCACCAGGGGAAGTATGACGGCAAGAAATGAAGTCTATTCAATAGGAAAGTGTAGCCCGGCCTACCGGCCTCATATTAGGTGGGAGAGGTAGGACTCTCGTAATTGGATTGCATAGACTTCAAAGCTACCTAGCACCCCCTAGACAGAAGCGGGCGCCAAGGGGAATAAGTGAAGGCCACTGATAGTTCAGGTCAAAAGCTCGGGGGCCTTCCATAGCCCGAGGATTCACTCGGAAAGCCGTATGCGAGGAAATCTTGCACGTACGGTTCGGAGGAAGGTCACGGATACCTGACGAAAGGCTCGCAGCTGAATAATTTGGGTTAGTGGGACATCTCTTACCATTTACTTGCTTTAACTCCCCATGCTATGGATGTAGGAGCACTAACTCCATTCCTTTGGGCTTTTGAAGAGCGAGAAAAATTTTGATAATTCTCTGAAAGAGTCTCGGGAGCCAGGATGGATGCCAGTTACGCACGACCGGGGGGAGTGACGCAAGATCTGCCCTTGGGCTTAAGTGAAGATATTTTTCTATTTACACAACAATTTGCTTCTCGTATTGACGAATTAGAAGAAATGTTAACCAACAACTGTATCTGGAAACAACGATTAGTGGATATTGGTACTGTCACTGCACAGCAAGCTGTGGATTGGGGATTCAGCGGTGTAATGCTAAGAGGCTCCGGAGTATGCTGGGATTTGCGAAAATAAGCGCCTTACGATGTTTACGACCGATTGGATTTTTAGGTACCAGTAGGTACCAGAAGAGATTGCTATGACCGTTATTGTATTCGTATTGAAGAGATGCAACAAAGTATTCGAATCATTATTATGCAATGTCTTAATCAAAAGCCTAGTGGCATGATTAAAGCCGATGATCGTAAACTAAGTACTCCCTCACGATATCGAATGAAACAATCCATGGAATCTTTAATTCACCATTTTAAACTTTATACAGAAGGTGTTTCTGTACCAGCTTCTTCTACCTATACAGCAGTAGAAGCGCCTAAAGAATAATTTGGTGTGTTTCTAGTCAGTAATGGAACCAATCGTTCTTATCGTTGTAAAATAACAGCACCAGGGTTTGCTCATTTACAAGGACTTGATTTTATGTCCAAACATCACGTGCGACCTGTTCACAGGATAAGATGATGAGTCATACCTGTGCGCTCTACTCAGCGTACATCCACACTGGGATGACAGAGTGATTGAACTGAGTTTTCCATGAAGGTAAAAGTCCTTCTCCCCGTAGAACGGGGTAACAGCGTACCCACACGCGTTTGGAGTGGCATCCAAGGGTGTGAAGCTGAGTAGAAAAGGTAAGAAGACCCCTAGGATGTGAGGAACTCAGAATCTCGAACAAGGGCGTGACCATAACCTCCTTGGTTATTGTCTGGGTGAATACAACAGTGCGGATATTGAACTTCCGAAGGCTCATTAATGAACCGCAGCATCTGAAGCGTCGTAATGGACAAAGCCGGGCGGTATTGCTTCCTACTCTTATATATAAGAGACCCCCGCATCTGGAACATCGGATATAGGCCTGAGGTAAAGTAATATTATGTCCTTTCCCGTTCTTTCAACGCGCCTCGGGCGTATAGCGGGAGCCTTACGCCCCCTTTCGGATAAATTAACTCCGGAACTAGGGAACCCCGAAAACCTCTGAGGTTATACGCGCCAACCGTAGGATGGGCAGGAATAGGATAGGGCAAAAAGCTAAAAAAAAAGATTTTGTTCCCCCGGCTGTCGGGATATGCTGAATTGTCCCTGCATCCGCAGAGTAAAAAAAAGGTAAAAGCTTCAACAGGAAAATGAGAGACTTGGATTGGTAGTTGCTAGACTGGAAATCAATTCAGGTACATGTCTCTAAGTTGCAAACCTTTCATTTTCAAGCTAAGTCGAGAACAGAAGTACAAAGAGATGCACGCTTTCTAACATAAATTGGTAGGCCATGCCAAAGAATTGGCCGGGGTTCTGCAAGATAATCGAGGAAAAAGCACCGTGGTCTGCCCGGCCTCACCGCTAAACAGCGAGGAGCGCGATCACTCGAAAAAGACTGCGAAAAAAAGATTTTTTTCCACCACTCTCAACATTGAGAGACCGAGCTAAACAAACGTGAGCCCTTATGGCCTTCGAACCCCAATGGGAGGCTAGATTTCACCCTAATAGTTACGGGTTCCGCCCAGGTCGTTCCTGCAGCGACGCCATCGCAGCGATTTACACATCTATTAATAAGAAAGATAAATATGTACTTGATGCGGATATACACAAGTTTTTTGATCAGGTTAACGCACTTATCGGGAAACTTGAAACTTTCCCACAAATGAGAAGACAAATAACACCGTGGCTGAAAACAGAAATATTAGACCGGGGTGAATACCCAGAATAAGGAACCGGCGGGATCTTTGCCAATGTGGCACTTCATGGATTAGAGTAGTCGCTTAAGATTTGGGGAGACAAAATTTCATGTAGGGACACCAAAGGGAAAACCGTTGGGCGAATAGAGAGACGGACCCAGCTCTCTTTCATCCGGTACGTCGACGATTTCGTGGTCTTACATTCAAATCTGGGAATAGTCCAACAAGCCCGTGTGAAGATCGAACGACTACTTCATTCAGCCGATGGGGCTGAAGCTTAAGTAAAACGCACGTCTGCCGCGGCCAAAAAAATATTTTTGACGGCTTCTGTCTCCGTCAGTCCCCTGTGGGAGCCTCACATTGTGGGCGTACAAAACCCTTGTAAAGGCTAGTAAGAAAAAGATAAAAAACTATTTAATGAAGCCCGTAGGGCGGGGCACTGTTACGACCAAAATACGACGGAAAAGCGAACATTTTAGGAAACTGGCTCGATGGGATGCAAGGAGCCGTAGGACGGGAAACTGTCACGTACGGTTCTGAATTGGCGGCCAGGCCGGAGACCCCTGGTCGACCATAACATGCTAGCAGATGTTGTCACCATCATAGGTACTCAAGATATTGTGTTTGGAGAGGTAGATAGATAGGACTACTAATTGCACAGGTAGGAAAAAAAAATCTATATTGTTTTCCAGAAACTTATGCTTATCATTTTCTGCCTTTTTTTTGTCTGTTTTTTTCGCCCCATTTTTGTCAAACAGTCCCTGGTCCTTTGTTTTGTCGGACAGTTTTTTTATTTTGTGGTGTCCCCGGGCCCTTTTTTATCTGACAGTGCCCCCGCCCTACGGGCCTACTGTTTCAAATATATAAATATATAGATATATCTATATATTTTGCTTGATTAGGATTATCATCAATATAATGCGAATGAAGGCCGCAGGAATAAATAAATATATATGTATTTTCAAATCTTCTAACCTGCCCTACAAGCCTCCATAATGCTTCCCTTCGGGCAGCCTTATGTAATTAAAAAAACACGGGAAAGCATCAAAAAACATGGCCTTTAATAGGTTATCTATCAATAAATAGATAAACCTTAAAAACGGCCTGTAGAGCATAAAAAGAGAAAAAAATATATATATTTTTTTTGCCTCCGCAACGCCGCGGAGGGTCGAAGAAGCCAGCTTAGTCAAATCTTTTTTTTTTACACTTGTTCCAAGGACACTAGACTCGAGTACGCCCTTTTTTCTATAGTCTCGTGCCCTTTGGTCCAACGGGTTCGACCCGGGGGCTCGACCCGAACCCTTCAGGTCCTTTTTTCGTAAAGCCGTTTCCTGGCTGAAAGTGTTTACGCACCTTCGGCCCAAGCAGTAGTGCGCGGGGAGTGTGTTCGGGTATCGTGCGCGGTAAAGCCATTTCCGGGCGCTTCTTTCGTAAAGCCAAAGAAGTCTCCTTCGGATCCTGCGCGGAGCGAAAAACAAAAGATATTCCCCAATATTTTTTGTTCTTTTTGCGTGTTTAAAAAAAAAATGCTGTACCCGAGCCAAAAAATATTTTTTCTAGCGAAGCTCATAACGCTGATGAATTATCTATAATGATTCATCAACATAGCTTGCGGAGAGGTATATACATAGCGACTTGCTAGATACGCGCAATTGACAACTTTGAGGCTTTTCCTCTCTGGAGCTCCGCACTTTGTTTGCTTCGCGAACAAAAGGTGCAGCATAATATAGATTTTTTGGGCTTCGCCCCCCCGCGTAAAGCGTCAGCTTTCCAGGGGGGGGGGGGGTGCATGAGAAAGCGAAAAGCAAAAAAAATATTTTTTTGCATTCTCTTCTCAGCTTTACCCCAGCATAGCGAATGATGGGGAAGGGTGGAACGATGAAAGCACCCGAGGCCCATAAAAACCATCAGAATGATGCCATTATTACGTAATGGCATAATAAAAAACTAAAAAACCACGTGGAATGACTGCCAAAATATGCATCGTTATTAAATCTTTTGAGAATCAAAGGTCAGGCCTTCTGCTTAACACATGCAAGATTGGATTGCCTAAAAAACAAACCTTATATACAGTATTACGATCACCTCATATTGATAAAAAGTCTAGAGAACAATTTGAAATGAGAATACATAAACAATTGCTGGTCATAGAAACGGAAACGCATAAATTGCGTGAAAAGTTAAATTGGTTAAAACTACATGATCTACTTGGAGTTCAAGTGAAAATTCTTTTTTATTATCAAACCCGTTTGGTTTGCAAACCCTAGTCAAATTGCTTTTAAGTCATGGAAGTCCTTATTTATAAAAATACAAAATAACACTGTGTTTACTTTGTCCAAGGGCGTAGCACTACGTATAATCAAATCAAGGCCAAAGGGCTACCAAATCTATAATGTTGTATTGCGTAACATGCGGGGAGACATGCCCGGAGGGCGGCGGGGCACTGTCTGACCGATGCTTTCAAAAAAATAAAAAAACTGACGAGACACAAGACGAAATGCCGAGAAAGAAGGCGCGTGGCGCTTCTTCGGCCCTCCGCCCCCACGGTAGCGCCTCTCGTCTCGTGCCTTTGGCTGTTATAGGCACGGAGTGCGCGGGGAGCGTGTTCGGGGAAGGAGAGGTGCGTAGCACTCGACCAGAGGGAGAGCGCTTTACTAGGCGCAGCTCTCCCCGGCAAGGAGAGAGCTGCACCCTTTTTGAATTTGCTTTTGTTTGGTTCGTGTGCCAGCTTCAAAGAGACTTAACTTGAGATCATATAGAATAGTGGCCGCATAAACAAACATGATGCACACTTGGTGTGCTTAGCTTTCGTATGAGATCATAACACCTATGTAGTTTATTGGAAGGGAGTGTCTGTAGGGCCCCGGCGACGGCCAACCACAGGTCGAGGGTCCACTCCTTCGGCCTTACGTTATATATTTTATGGCTAGTAGCGAAGCCATCAATCATCGTAGATGATTGATGACACTGACAGTCGAAGAGAGGTGTACCGTAGGTACATTCGGGTTTTCGGTGTCATTGATGCTTCAAATGAAATAAAAAAGGCAAATACACTATGAGAAATAGTTGCTGGAAGGGAAAAGGTGCGCCAAGTTAGTAATAATGTGTCTCCGGCGACAAGCCGGCACGGAGTGTTCTGTGTAAAGCGTCCCACTATCCTCGCGGGGAAAGCCCAAGGGGTATTGTAGCATGTAGGTGAGAAGGGGAACACGGCGTGAAACCGATAACGCTAAGCCGTTCTCCGAGCTAGGGGTTCTATGGATCGTCTTGGAGGTCTACTGGAGGTATTCCACTTAGTCTGGCTGTGGCCTCGGCCCAGCCATCATGTCGCCAGCGGGAAGCGCGACCTTCTACCCAGCCACCGCCCCTGCTTTTCGGGTTGAAAACAGAGTGTAACACACTGAGAGACAGCTACCGTACAAATACGGGAAATGACCAAAAAGCCTAATGAATCGGCTCGACACACTAGAAACGAAACTTGGGATTGCCTAAGGTCACCCCCGGGAACCTGGCTAGGAAAATACAAATATTTCCCATCCTTTGTGTCAGAACCGAGGAAAGGACGGCAACGGGGGGCTCGTAGTAACGGAAATACCGCGAAGGGGCCCAGAGCAAAAGAGATCGGAGATGACTTCGGTAAGGAAGAACCCTATCCCGTTCATCCTGACTGGAAACTTACCCCAACAAGTACGGGGAACAGTCCCGTGTGGAAGGACTCCTGTTAACGGATACTCCTAACCAACTGGTTAAGTCAAAAGGATCGCTTGGAGAGCCGTATGCGGGGAGACTCGCACGTACGGTTCGGAGGAAGGCCTTCCCAGACGAGAAATCATGGGGGCCCATCTCCTACCACTAAAACAATTAACTTTTCATTTAAAACGGAGTTCTGCTGGAAGAAATTCATCAGGGCGTATTACGATTTTTCACCGAGGAGGTGGATCGAAGCGATTGCAGCGAAAAATTGATTTTAAACGAAGCACTTCGTCTATGGGTATTGTAGAAAGAATCGAATATGACCCAAATCGTTCGTCTTGGATTGCTTTAGTACGATGGATCGAAGGGGTTCTACGCCCGCGCTTGGCTTTATCTAAAGCGAATAGTCGAAGAGAACAAAATATGTTCTTTTTCGGCCTCTTATTTTCGTTCTCTTCGCCGCCTAGACAAGCTCAGAGAATAAAATACGAAAAAACGAGGGGCCTTCGGCCCTGCGGGCAGATACTGGAAAGTTCCTGGATCTTAGGGACACGATACCTTAGGCCCAAAGAAGTGTCCTTAGGATCTTTAGGGAGCTTTCTTGGGTTACCCAGCATAGCAGTAGCTGGGGCAAAGCCCGCTTTCTTCGCTTTTCGAATGAAAGGCCCTTTCTCACTAATGGGAAGAGAGCGCCTGTCGGGCCTCATAGGAGAAAATACGTTCTCTCAAAGCGAAGGCCAAAGGTGGAGAACGCAGAGCGGGGCGCCGAGAAGAAAAAGCCTAGAACTCTCTTGGTCCCAAGGGGCGAAGGCCGGAAATGGCTTGACGATTTCTGCACACGATATTGGGAAGAAGGCACGAAGGTCGGAAATGCCTGGTCCGCACACGATACCCGAACACGCTCTCCGCGCACCCGTCGGGCCTTCGGGTTCGGGTCGAGTGCTACGCACCTCCGAGCCTTTCACTTATATATTAGCCAGTGAAAATTTGGAAGCAGGCAAGACGGTGATGAATTTTCATGGGTCTAAACTTTCGACTCCGTTAAACTACCATCAACCTTCCCAGAAAGCTCACGACCCTTCGGGGCTTAGGGTGGAAGAGACCGCGCGGGATAGCCAGGCTTGGCTACACCCCCGTGGAGACTACGCTTCTAGTGAGAATAAATACATACTTGATTCATATTATCAAATGGTCGGAAATTGTATACCATTAGCCAAAATACCTATAGGCACATGGGTACATAATATTGAAAGGAACCCAGGTCAAGGCGCAAAGTTGACTCGAGCTGCAGGAACCTTTGCTCAAATAATTAAGAAAGTTGAGAATACACCACAATGTATTGTGCGGTTACCTTCGGGTGTTGACAAACTAATAGATTCCCGATGCCGAGCTACTATTGGTATAGTTTCTAATCTTAATCATGGTAAACGTAAGCTTAACAAAGCAGGACAAAGCCGGTGGTTAGGCAGACGCCCCATTGTTCGGGGTGTTGCTATGAATCCAGTGGATCATCCTCATGGAGGCGGTGAAGGACGCACTAAAGGAGGTAGACCTTCGGTATCACCTTGGGGCAAGCCTACCAAAGGTGGATTTAAAACAGTAGTAAGAAAACGCAGAAATTAGTTTATGACACGCTCTATATGGAAAGGTCCTTTTGTGGATACTTGCTTGTTCAAGCAAAAAAAGCTCAGGTGGAGAATTTGGTCACGTAGATCTTGTATTTTGCCTCAATTTGTTGGTTGCTATGCACAAATTTATAATGGAAAAGGTTTTGTTGGTTTAAAGATTACTGAAGAAATGGTTGGTCATAAATTTGGAGAGTTTGCTTCTACACGGAAACCCTCTTCCTTGGGTAAGAGAGCTTTGCCCTCGAAAACCAAGATCAAACCAATCAAAAAGGTACGATAGTCAACTATGGCACAAAAAGTAAATCCGATTTCAGTCAGACTCAATCTGAATCGTAGTTCAGATTCCAGTTGGTTTAGTGATTATTATTATGGAAAATTGTTGTATCAAGATTTAAATTTTAGAGATTATTTTGGTTCAATACGTCCACCTACGGGAAACACGTTGGGCTTTCGTCTCGGTAGGTGTATTATTCATCATTTTCCTAAAAGGACATTCATTCATGTATTTTTTCTGGATCGACTTAGCCAATCAAGACATCAAGGCCTTGGGGCAATACCATCTGTTAAGTTGATCAGGCGTATTAACGACAATACAGTAAAACAGAGAAATCAAGTCGGGATTTGGCCCAAAAAACGCTATGAATACCATGATCGATCGCCATCAATACAGAAGATTGACCAATTACTTCGAGTCAGTGATTGGATGGCCGACATACACTCTACTTTTCAAAGTATCTGGCCAAAAGACGAAAATGATGACAGAAGAGCGTCAGAAGAACGCTATGCGTTCTCTCGCTTCGCGCCTTCCATTCTGGTAGCTGTGCGTGCTGAAAAAAAAGATATTTTTGGGTCCGAAGGAAACTTCTTTGGTTTTACCGGGCGTGCTTTCTTGGATTATTTTGTAATGCAATACTTCTTTAATCTAAAGAACCAAATTCAATTTGATCCTATGGTTAACAGAAGTCCCGTGGCACAGGGCGTAGCTAAAACATCTACGATTGGGGAAGCAATTCCGGCCAAGACCGAGCAAGGAACACAAAGCGGGGAGTCAATTCGTCAACCCAGGTCCACATTATATTTCGATGCTATCATATTTTTAAGGTATGCCCGATTTAGGAAAGCTACATCTCTTTCCAGTCGTTATTATTATTTGAAAAAAATGCAATCTTTATTTTCTAATCAAACAAAAACTAATACTTTAATTCAGCCAGTCAAAATAGCTTCTGTTTATCAAAGTGCGTCTCTAATTGCTCAAGAAATATCTTGGAAACTAGAACAAAAAAAATCATTTCGACAAATATGTAGATCTATATTTAAACAGATTAAAAAATGCCCATATGTGAAGGGGATCCGTATTGGTTGTTCAGGTCGATTAAATGGTGCAGAAATAGCTAAAACTGAATGCAAAAAGTACGGTGAAACATCTTTACATGTTTTTTCCGATCAAATTGATTATGCGAAAACACAAGCATCTACTCCTTATGGAATCTTAGGTGTCAAAGTGTGGGTTTCATATTTTTTAACACAAAAAAAAGGGACAAGTTGTGCTATATCCAAAACGTACAAAATTTCGTAAATATCAAAAAGGCAGATGTAAAGGTTGCAAAGCAGACAGTACACAACTTTGTTTTGGAAAATATGGCATTAAAAGTTGTGAAGCTGGCCGTATTTCATATCAAGCAATTGAAGCAGCGCGTCGTGCTATAAGCAGAAAATTTCGAAGAAATTCTAAAATATGGGTAAGAGTTTTCGCAGATATTCCTATTACCAGTAAACCGGCTGAAGTGCGAATGGGAAAGGGCAAGGGAAATACTAAAGGTTGGATTGCTCGTGTGTTGAAGGGACAAATCTTATTTGAAATTGATTGTGTTAGTTTGTCAAATGCTCAACAAGCTGCTACATTAGCCGCGCATAAACTGGGGTTGTCGATAAAGTTTTTTAAGTGGTCATAAAAAAAAGAAATAAATATGGCAAAAAGTAAAAATTAGCTTGTAACCTTCGTTACGTTATTTAGCTCTATTAAAGAAGTCCGCCCTCAAGACAAAAGTGGCATTCCGAACGCTCTCTTTCTGGTCGAGTGCTATGCACCTCTCCCTCTGGTCTCGTGCTACGCACCTACAATCAAGATGTTTTTTATGTTCCGATCATCCTTATGTATATGTTTAATGGCGTTTCGCGCCTTTACTTAGTTTATTACTGCGTTTTATTGTTCCGACGGCCCCTTGTGTCGGCTCGTATTCTGTCAGACAGTCGCGGGGCGGACAGTATTTTGGTTTTGTGGTGTCCGACAAAACAGAGTCCGGGCCCTTTCTTCTATAGATTAATATGATTTTATATTGCAGGGTTCGACATCGACCCTGATAGTAGGAGCAGACCTTGCTATGTTCACGGGGGTCACTTATATCTTAGGTAAAGCGGTGCCGCCGACCGGGAATCCCTTGGGAATTGGGGAGGAATCCGACAAATCGGGCGCTCGGTCACTGAGCAAGCAAAATTTATTGCAGCTAGTAATGAGGCGAAAGCAAGAGCTGCCGAGGCCAAAGCTACTCTGGCCATGTATGAATACAAAACAGAATTACTTAAAGCGGTTCATCGTACAACCCGAGGAACGAAAGGTAGCCCTTGAACCCTCGGAGACCAAGTATTTGGGGACAACCCCGGCCTAACCCGAGGATTTTATTTGGGAGACGTCACCCCAACACAAGGGCTAGAAGCCGCCGTGAATCATTGGAAAAATAGTATGATACCTCTACCTCCCCCCAGCGGAGCCCAATATATGGGGCTCCCAGCCCCGAAATCGATCCCTTCCATCATATTCTGATTGAAGATCACCGTCTTCTTTTGCATCTTACTAGGGATTTTGCTAACCTTAAAAATTATCATTAGGGACTTCAAGGAAATTATAAGAGCCGGCGTTCAACGCCTAAAATACTCGAAACTAAGAACGTTTGTCCTTGTATCTTTTTGATCGGTACCTTACGTACTCAAAGTATAATAAGATCTTGATACTCGTATTGTTATATGTACAGCTTGGCGTAGTTATTTACGGATTATCCTGCCTTAATTGTTGCAGATGGTTACTTATTTCTAATTCCTCATAGTGGGAGACCTTATTTAAAGATCTCCCGCTCCCTCTAAACATCCCTTACTCGCCGGTAAAAAATAAATACATTTTGCAGATAGTTGCAGATCTTTCTGAGCTAATCTGAGCTAATCATCCATGACCCGTCACAAATAAATATATATATTTATTTTATCAAAATAAAAAAAATAGAAAAAAAGATGATACATTTAAAAAACAAACTCTTTGCAAAAAAACAACTTGTTTTCGTCTAATGAACCGTCAATAATAACCCCATTTTGCTAATTCGGTGTTACTATTGAAAAGGGATATTACCTTTTACTATAAGTAGTCGCTTGGCAAGCATCTTTCACCTTCGGTCGCGACTGGGCGCATAACCCAAAGGGCACGAGACCAGAGGAAGAGGGGCACAGCACTCGAGCAGAGGAAGAGCGCTTTACGATTGAAGGGCTTGTAGAAAGAAGGTGCGTGGTGCTTTCTATCTTTTGTGCTGCGCTTACCGGGCATTCTGGCTCCAACTTGACTTCAGCCCAGATTGGCCGCGCAAATGGGTAGGCTTTAGCACTTTTCCATGGTTAGGAAACCGGCATAGCTACTTATTTCGCTAGTCGCACGTTGCACAATATTGTTAATGACTGGTGCGTGGATAACAACGCTAAAAATCTCTTTGAAATGTTACCGGACTTTCAGAAAACGCCAGAAGACTTACAAAGGATTTGAACTCAGTCCTGCCAAGAGTTCGGCCCGTCATTTACGCGCAGTCTTTAGGAAAGGGTCCGGAAGGTCTTTATGGGTGTTGTCAAAGGTGCCCGCGATGAAAAGTAGGTAGAATCTATAGGGTGCGTGGTCTTAACTTCGCACTATGCTGTCAAGTATTACTTTCTCTATATCCATCGGGGTGAGCTCATGACTGCTGGCCCCTCCCGATAAACAATTAGGCTGGTACATTGGTTTTCGATGTCCTTGATGCTTCAATTTTAATAAAAAAAGGCCAAATCAAATTATGTTCTCTCCAAATAGAAATAGACTTGAGTTTCATTACAATCAGGTAATACGTCCAGATTTATTGCTAAAAATTAATTATGAAAACATAATGGAAGTTCCCAGATTGTGTAAAATAATAGTAGTTCCAAAGGCACCATCAAATTTCATAAAAAATGTTAAATTAGCTATGGAAATTGTTTGTGGTCAAAAATTCATACAGACACGAAGTAGAGGTTCGACAGGAAAGTCGTTTCGATTCAATAAATTTGTATTAAATCAGGAGTCCACGAGAGACACAGGATATGTCACTTACCTAGCACGAAGCACTCTACGAGGGCATATCATGTATAATTTCTTGGAAAAACTTGTTACGATAATCTCTTTTTACGATTATCCAGTAAAAATACAAAAAAACTCCATTCAATTATCAATGGCAACGTCGTTGTTACGATTATTTCCGGAAATACAAGATCATTTCGAGATTTTTGAGCATATTCGAGGGTTTGATGTAACTATTGTCACTTCAGCCAACACACAAGATGAGACTGTAATTTTGTGGAGTGGCTTTTTGCAAAAAGAGGTTTAGTCATATGTCAAATCAAATTATACGAGATCACAAACGTAGATTGCTTGTGGCTAAATATGAATTAAAACGAATGCATTATAAAGCCATTTGTCAAGATAGAAATCTTCCTAATAAGATAGTGCGGACCTGTTCACAGGTCAAAACGTTGAGTCACGCCTGTGCGCTCTATTCCGCATTCATCCGCACTCGGATGGCGGAGACGGAGTGAGTGAACTGAGTTTCCATGAAGGTGAAAGTCCTTCTCCCTTGAGAACAGGGTAACAGCGTACCCACATGCGTTTGGAGTGGCATTCAAAGGTGTGAAGCTGGGTAGAAAAGGGATGAAGACCCCGGAAATTGTAAAGCCTTTTCCGTAATCTTCGCCCCCCCGGGGGGATAAGCGGGGTTCGCTCCCGAGGGAGTGGGGAACGAATAATCTCTAGCAAGGGTGTGACAAAGACCCTTTGGGTATTGTCTGGGGGAATACTACAGGGTGGTTATTCTACCTACGAAGGCTAATTACTGAACCGTAGCATCTAAAGCGTCGTAATAGGAAAGCGGGGTGGTATTGCTTCCTACTTCTATTATGTAGGAGACCCCCCGCGTCCGAAATATCAGACAGAGGCCAAGGGAAAGGAATTGTCTGCCCTTTCCCGTTCTTTGAGCGCGCCTCCGGCGTAGAGCGGGAGCCTTACGGCCCAATCCAAAAGGATGAATGGAATCTCGGAACTGTGTAACCCTGCGCACCTCTGAGCTTACGCTCAGGCGGGCTAACCTTATGGTGTGTAGGATTAGGATAGGGCAAAAAGCTAAAAAAAATTTTTTTTTGCCCGGTTGTTATGATCGGGATATGCTAAAGTGTCCATGCATCCGAAAGGAGAAAAAACAGTCAACATATATGCTTCAAAATCGAAGATGAGAGACACAACGTGTCTTTAAGTTGTAATCATTTTTCAATCTGGATGCAAGGAGCCGTATGATGGGAGACTATCACGTACGGTTTTGAATCAGGGGCGTCAGAGGAAATTCCACGTCTACTGTAACCGTTATGAATATTTTTTCAAGTTGTCTAAGTTGCCAAGAAATAGTTCCAAAACACGAGTAAGAAACCGGTGTATTTTCACAGGGCGCCCTCGTTCCGTATATAAGTTATTTCGCATTTCTCGTATAGTTTTTCGTGAATTAGCTTCTAAAGGTTCTTTAATAGGCATAAACAAATCGTGTTGGTAGCCAATAGAACAAAGGTGAGCTTTTCAAGTACCCATAGGTCTTTTACTCCCTCTCAACCTGCCAAGTATACGAGGCGCTCAGAGAATAAAAATACGTTTTTTCTCTCGGTTATGATTCGAACATTTGTTTACTACGCGCTAAACTTTCTCCACAGAAAATCTAATAGCTGAATAATTAGGAATAGAGCGAAAACCCAATATTTTTCCGAACCCTACGGTCGCCAAAGGCACGAGACTAGAAGGAGAGGTGCTACACGCCCCGGAGGGCACGAGATTATAGGGAGAGGTGCTACGCAGTTTCGAAAAAAAAATTTGAGAGCCCTGGACTTTGTTTTGTGGGACACCACCCCAAAATACTGTCCAACAAAACAAAGGGCCCCAGGGGGACTGTCAGACAAAAAAAGGAAAAAAACCGATGCTTTCAAAAAAATAAAAAAACTGACAGGAAACCTGACAAAAAAAGGGCTTAAGCTCTCGACCCCAGGGAGAAGTGAAACCACCAATTTAGATATATCTCTTAATAAAAAATAAATAAAACGCCCCGCGAGGCGCAAAGTGCTGCTCGAAAAAATCGAAAAAAATATTTTTTTTATGCATACATTAAGTAATCTTTTATCTAGTATAAAAAATGCGCAAAAAGCTAAAAAGCGTGTTCTTTATTTTTCCTCTTTCAAAAAAATAAGCAAGAGAAAAAAACGCTTTGTCTGCTCTGCTTGTAAAATTATGCCTCGTGTTTTCGTTTCGCGTCTTTGTTGGGATTTTTGTAGAATTTTGTACAATGAGGGTTATATTCACGGATTCTCTCAGGAAGCAGACGGAAGCTTGAGAATAGTCTTAAAGTATCATTCTTCTGGAATAGGTGTAATAAAAAAAATGAAAACAATATCTAAACCAGGTTTTCGAATTTATTCATCAAAAAATCGTTTATCAAAAAAAAGGGAAGGACTTGGTATAACCATCTTATCCACTTCAAAGGGAAATTTAATATGTGATCGTGAAGCACAAAAAACCAATTTTGGTGGCGGTGAGATTCTATGCCAAGTTTTTTAAAAAAATAAAGTAAAGTTTATGGAAGCCAAATTCTTTTGTTTTTTGGAAATACTTGGAGTTGGATACAAAGCCAGTACTAACGCACAAGGCTCTATTTTATATTTAAAATTAGGATTTAGTCATGAGATTCGACTTCAAGTTACACCTTCAGTTCGCGTTTTTTGCTTAAAGCCTAATCTCATTTGTTGTACTGGAATGGATCAGCAAAAAGTCACTCAATTTGCTGCCATTGTAAAAAGTTGTAAACCTCCTGAAGTTTATAAAGGGAAGGGTATACAATATCGAAACGAAATTATACATAAAAAACAAGGAAAAAAAAAATAAATCATGTCATATATTTTAGGAACTAATTTAAATTCGAATAAACAAGTAAAAATTGCCTTAACTCGAATCTTTGGAATTGGCCCTAAAAAGGCAATTCAAGTTTGTGATCAATTAGGCCTCAGCGATACCATTAAGGTTAATAAGTTAACTAAATATCAATTTGACAAAATTCTAAAAATAATAAGTCAAAATTTTTTAGTTGATTCAGAATTGAAGAGAGTCATTCAGAGAGACATCAAACGATTAATTAGTATTGGTTGTTATCGTGGGTTTCGCCATAATGCAGGATTGCCCTTACGTGGCCAACGAACTCATACTAATGCTAAGACTTGTCGCAAATTAAGATACGTTTCGATTAGAAGTTGATAAAAAATTTATTTTTTTTTTCAGTTTGTACAAAATATCTTTGTAATTAGTCAACGGATTAGATGGATCATAAAAAAACAAAATCGATGATATCAAACAACACCAAAAACATTCAATAAACACTCATGCAAAAAAAGCACGGTATTACTAATATGCAAAAAAAACACTGTATTACTTATATTCAATCAACTTTTGGTAATACAATTATTACTTTAACAGATTATAACGGAAATACAAAAACTTGGTCCTCCTCAGGTTCAGTGGGGTTTAAGGGATCTCGTCGCTCAACCAATTATGCTGCTCAAGCAACTGCAGAAAATGCCGCGCGAGTTGCCATTCAACTTGGATTTAAGTTTGTTGAAGTGAGAATCAAAGGATTAGGTTATGGAAAGGAATCTTCGCTACGTGGTTTAAAACTAGGAGGTCTTATTATTACCAAAATTCGCGATGTAACCCCAACGCCACATAATGGATGCCGACCCCCTAAAAAACGTCGTGTTTAAATATCATCATAAAATCCTATGTCATCATAAAATGGGAAATTGAGGTTCAAGAGTAAAAAAAATTTTTTTAGGGTCCGAAGGAGATTTCTTTGGCTTTACAGGGCTTAACCCTTTTTTCGTAAAGGCAAAGAACGAAATCTACAAGCCATGTCTGGCCTTCGGCCCTTCGGACCCACAAAGTGCGTATCACCTCTCCCTATAGTATCGCGCCCTTTGGCCCATAGAGTTCGGGCTTTAGCCGATACCAGAGCGCCTTCAGCCGTGCCGGGCCGGTAGAGGGTTGAAAACAAAACAAAAATTTATATATATTTTTTTTCTTTCGTTTTATGTCCTATGGGCCTGCGGCTTACAGCTGCACGGTTATCTCTCATTTTGAGAGAGCTTGGGTTGTTTTCGTTCGCGGACTGAACGAGTCTCGCTGACTTCAGTCCTATTTAACCATCCGGGGGGGGGGTTCCAGTCGAAAGACGAGAAGGCTGGGCGCAGCACAAAAAAATAATTTTGTTCTCCGCACTCTCTAGCAATTAGTATGCCCTACGGGCCTCATGAAACTGAGTATGAGGGCGCTGCTTAGTCTGAAGGGCTCTATAAGCAAACAAATTAAGTGACAAAAATACTAAAAAAATAAAAAAATAAAAATGAGCTTTAGTCAATTATTTCCCAAATATAATTCTAGTTTTAATCCATTACGTGGGAGTGCTATACAATGTTCAGTGATACAATTACAACAAAACAAGGTCTTGGTGGATACAGGACTGAAAACTCCAATAATTTGTTTCCAACATGAACTGAAAAGAGTACCAATCACCAAGCAAGCAAGGTTTAATTTTGGAATCGAAGATGTAGAAGTGTTTGGTGAACCGAAGATGCTTTTGCCAAAACCATTAGAAATAAAATGTAAAAGAAAACTAGTTTGGATTGAACTAACCAAGATTTGGCGAAGTGACCAAAATTTGGTCAAAGGATTTATTTTGAATTCAGTGAAAGGAGGTTATGCTGTAGCAATCGCAGGTTATATAGCTTTTCTTCCCAAGAGTCTTCTCAGAAGTAGAAAAGTATTTTATAGTCAATGGAGAATATTCTCCATTTTGAACATGAAACCAAAAATAAGGAATATCGTGGTAAAAGAGATTGGTGATGGCAAAATAGATTATTTTTCGCCGACAAAATCACATCAAAAACAAACAAAGCATTTAGGCGCGAAGCTAAAACACTGGCGAAACATGAAAAAAAACACCAACGTAAAAAAAAAATATATTTTTTCCGAAAAAGTTCCTACGACCAAAAAGACTAAACAGGGCTTTAAGCATTTAGGTCCAAAACCTCTCGCCTATACTGAGAAAAAACGTGAAACTCCTAAACAATCCACAAAAAATAACGTATTTAAACTAAAAGACCAAGGCCGGGGCAAATAATTAGTTTTTGTTGGTGTGTTAACGCAGAGCAGCTAAAAACTAGGATCGAAGAAAGGATGTCCCCCAAATAATCCATTAGTGCGACGACAAGCGATGTCTCATCGACCCAAGCCTCAGGGAATGCGGGGGGGGGGTATGCCCACATGTATACTCAGGACCTCAGTAATGAAAAGGGGAGGCTGCCTGCGGTCCTTTAGCTAATCACTGAAAAATGATTTTCTTTGCGTTTTCGGCCGGCTTTACAATTTCCGGCCTATGACAGAGGACCCTTCTTCCCTTAGGGTTCGGGCGGGTCCTTTGCGAAGCGAATAAAAGCTCTGCTTTTTTGTTCTGGCCTGATACAGGCATGATTCCCCTGTGTCCCTCGGACCCGGACTACGCGCATGGCCTCAGATAAGAAAATAAGTCTCTCGCAGAACGACTCAAAGCGCAAATAAAATATATATTTTATTTGGCTGGGCAAAGCGCGATTCAATAAGTATTGGAATCGGTAAAAAAAAAAGTAAAAAAAAATGCCTCAACTAGATCAATTTACGTATTTGACACAATTCGTTTGGTTATGCGTGTTTTATATGACTTTTTATGTATTATTATATAATGATGGATTACCCAAAATAAGTCGAATTATCAAACTAAGAAAACGACTGGTATCGCAGGAAAAAGTAGGCGCGGAGCAGAGCAATGACCGTGTAGAACAGGATGTGGTTTTCAAAGAATGTTTTCAAGCCAGTGCAAGCTATCTGTACTCAAGTGTATCCGGAGCATCCAAGTGGTGTAAAGGAATGGTCCAACTCGCAAATGTTCATAAATTGCAACGAATGAATAAAGATTATGTATGTTCTTTGGGAGAGATTAGTGTATCACAAGTGATCAAAAAGAACGCACTTTCAACCTTGAGTCCCTCTACTTATCAAAGCACTTCTCTAGCTTCACGTCAAACCACCGCTCTTAACAAAATCTATGTTTTACGCGGACAAAAGAGAACTCTGGCAAAGATCAAGAACGGACCAAGAAAAAAAAAAATTTCATGAAATGTCACAAAAAAAATGTTATGTAGAACTAACGTCCTACATCTTCGGCCTCAACTAGATCAATTTACGTATTTGACACAATTCCTTTGGTTATGTTTGTTTTATATTACTTTCTATTTTGTCTTGTATTCAGTATTGGTTTTTACCAATACTGAATGGCCTTTTATCCTACTAAAAAAACGACTGGTATCGCAGGAAAAAGTACGCGCGTAGCAGAGCAATGACTGTGTAGGCCAGAATGTGTGTTTAACAAGTGAACCAAGTGGGGCGGTTGTTGGAGAGCTCTAATTTGAGCCTACCTGACTTCCATTGACTTCTTTCCTATTCTTGGTTCTTTTCCCCGAGTGTTAAAAGATCAAGTGGATTTTTGGTATATTCCTACTGTGTGTATTTTGTTATACGTAATTTTTCTCTTTTTTTTTTATAGTTACAGGAAAAGTCTTTTTACTACGGCTCTCACACATTATTTTTGGCTCTAAGATTTTCCAATACCTGTTATTTCAATGTATTTCCATGGATCATTTTTTCAAGGAGTCCGTTTTGATGTCCTTAATTATAGGATTTAACTTAGGACAGCTGTTTGGTTTAGCTTTTTTTTAAAACCACGGATTTTTTCGTGATGTTCTATTCCGGGGCTTGTTTGCGTTCGTCATAGTATATTTTAAGTTAAGGCACATACTAAACGGACTGGTACAAGGTTCGAATTTATTAACCGATGCCCTGGAGGCCTTCCACCCGCATGGGAGGGTATTCCTCTGGTGCTCGAAGAGTACCTCCGGGCATTTGCTCTGCAAGAGCAAATAGCTGTTGAGCTACCGCGAATACCTAACCATTATCCCAGCAAATGAGATGTGTTGCTTGGTAACTTTTATAAGACCAGCCGCCACTTCCATACTACCCCCCACGGAAATAAACCTTCTAGGGTTATATACCTACCCACTGGGCACTACATTTGATAGTAGCATAAAAGGGTTGCCCGAGCGGCTCGGGTATCGGTGGCTGACTACATTAAGTCTCAACCTATAGAACATAAAGACCGTGGTGGGGGGCGACAGCCACGGCCGTGGGGAGCGCGGTCTACCTCAAAGTCGAGTTAGATAAAGCGAAGGCTGCTAACGAGGCAGCTCATATCCACTAATGGCTTGAAGTGGCAGAAGCTTAAAATAAGCATTTGGAGCCAACAACGCGATTATCTTAATAATAATAGAACACGCGCGGAACAGGAACTAAAGGATGCTATACGGCACGATGAGTCACTTGCGCGTAACAGGGGGTTTGGCTCTACAGTGAAATACGGGGGCAACAAATGGGAATCTGAGGCTACTGTACGGTCACGTACCAAGGCCTCGGAAGATAATAAGAAAGCTTTGGACGACGCAAACCTCCCACATGTACCTACTCCTGAAGGAACTTCAGGCGTCCCACAGCCTTCAAAGGCACCGACCCCCCCTCTGGCGCCGCCTCTACCGCAACGTCCCGCCGCACCTGCTTCGGATATACCTCAGCTTTTTTCTAACTCGCTACCACCTCACATTTAGCTAAAAAGTAGGGGGTTCATAATTTATTACCAAACGAAAAATCGGCTACGGGAGCAGTTTCGTATTTGGCAAAAGGTCAAGATTGGTGCTGTTGGTTTCTGGAGAATCTCGCGTATCTTTTTTAGGGCTTAAGGCCTATTAAACCAGCAATAAGCTTATAGTTTTATTGGACATGTAGGTTATCTTTTCATTGGTTTTTCATGTGTAACCGTATAGATTTCTTAATGACCATTAATGCTTTTGCCATAATTTTAGTATTACGTCAAAACAGTTTCAAACTATGGTTACAGCTTTTTTTTCGATTGCACTTAAAATCTCTATTCTTGTTCATCCCTTGATTGGTTTCACCCATCAAGACTTGCAGAGAAGGTGGGAACGAAAAAAATAGATTTTGTCGCGAAACAGAAAGCTTTTATGCGCTTTGCTTCTCCTACCGTAGATATTTATGCTATGCCCTGGAAGGGCTTTTGCCATCAAGACCTAGGGCCCGTAGGGGGCAAGCACATACAATTGCTCAGACAATTTTTTTGGGCTATACCCGGCGCTTGAATGGTAAACAATACCAATGAATAAAAAAATAGCTCTACGCTAGCAATCACTGTCTTTTTTATTACTTTTTTCTTTCTATAACCCTCTCCCTTGTTTTTAGTTACTCATCAAATGGCACTTTGCCTATGTTTATGAGCTTGATTATTTCTCGATGAGGGCACGGGAGGACGCAGCACAAAAAAATATTTTGTTTTTTCAAAGTATAAATCATTTAGGTTAACACGGGCCGGGCGCTTGCGTTTAGCGGAGCCATATATTCTATTAGCAAAGCCGCGCTGGGAGGAGCCTCCCGCTTTGTCCGAGCGCCCCGAAAAATTTCGCGGCTCGAAAAAAAAGGTGAAAGCAATGAAAACTCATAGAGAAACCTTAGGACATTGGCTTCTTCAAAGAATTACTGCTGCTTTTTTAATCCCTACCATTCTTATAGCAAATGTATCTACTTTGATTCTGCTAAATATCTTGTTATTCTGGCATATTCATGTGGGAATCGAAGAGATTTTGGCAGATTATGTTCACCATGAAGTAACACGAAATTGGATTTTGATTCTTCTCAGAGTATTCTGTTTAATAATTATCAAATATGCTTTTGTGTTTTTTGTTTTTTAAAAGAATTAAAAACCATCTGAGAGTTAAGATGGCGCCTTAAATCAAAGGTAGGCGCGGAGGCCCTAAGGGCCTCTCTTCCCGTAGGGGAGCGGGTCGGAGACATTAGACTAACGGCCCAAAGGCCACGAGACCCGAAGGCCCCTAGGGGCCTTCGGGTACTCGGGCCTCTCCTTCTAGTCTTCGTGCGCGGAAATCATCAAGCCATTTCCGGCCTTATCGGCCCAAAGGGCCCACGGCCTTTCGGGTACTCGACTATAGGGGGAGGCCTCGGGACTGTCAGACAAAAAAGGGAAAAAAAACTGACAGGGCTTTGATAATTATTTTATTTATTTATTGGGTTGCATGTTCGGTGATTATTCCGGGGGCGGCGCTCCCCCGGAAAATAGGAAATAAATATTTTTTCCTAGAGCACTTTAACCGAGTTGGCTTTCAAAATAGAGACTATTATTATGGATCTAGTAAAATATTTAACATTTTCTATGATTCTTTTTCTTTTAGGTATTTGGGGAATTTTCTTAAATAGAAAAAATATTCTTATTATGTTAATGTGTGCGCCGCGTAGAGTAGAGTGTGCTCGTACGAAACGTACCATGAATATGTTCATCATGTAAAGCATCCCGCTATCCTTTAGGGGAAATCCCAAGGGGTATTGTAGCATGCTGGGAAAAGGGGAGCGAAACCGAAAAAACATTTTGTTTTGCCCCGAGCTATTAGGTGCTATGGATTCGTTTTCAAGTTAACTGGAGGGTGTAACCTCAGTCTGGTAACGACGATCCGTCGATCGTGACTATATGCCGCCAGCAAGAAGAGCGGCCTTCTTACAGCCACCGCCTTTGGCATTAGGGTTAGTTGAAAGAGTGGAAATATACTGCGGGACAGCTACCACAAAATGTGGGTAATGACTTGAATCCTAAAGAACCTATTTTGACACACAAACACGAAACGTGGGAATGCCTAAGGTCGGTGACGGCTAATCTACTTAGGGGGTGACACCCTATCTTTTTGGGGCCCCGTCGGAGAGAGGCATCGGGTGTTCCGTAGTAGCGATTATCGCGAAGGGATCAAGAGAGAGATAACTTACCAGGGACGACTGGCTCGTATGAGTTGTACCGTCTGTTGTAGGGAAGGCTCAGCCCGAATTAATTGGGACTCGGGGACGGAAGAGAAGAGAGAACCCTGAAATCGTAAAGCCGAGGGGCTATAGGCACGTAGTGCGCGGGGAGCGTGTTCGGGTATCGTGCGCAGAAATTGTAAAGTTCTTCGGAACCTTCGGCGCTTCTTTCGTAAAGGCAAAGAAGTCTCCTTCGGAACCTTTGTACCCGGCCCCCCACACAATGTCCCTAAGAAGTCCGTATTTAAATGACCATGACTAGATAGTTGTTGGGGTGGCTGGATTGACTCCTTTAAGTGTCTCTCACAACTCTTCCTTTCAAAAATCCATGAGTCTGTGGGCTTGAGTTTTCCCCGTTAGGGTTCGTATGCGGAAATCGTAAAGCCATTTCCGACCTCTCGGTCCTTCGGACCGAAGACCGTGAAGTATCTGTTTTACGGGCAGAAAATTACAAAAAAAGTCCCTGGGCCTCGACCAACGGGAGAGGCGGGTCCGACGGAGACTTCTTTGCCTTTACGGGGCCTCTCCCTATAGCACTCGTGCGCGGGAATAAGTCATTTCCGCAAACTTTTTTGCCTTTACGAAAGAAGGCCCATAGGGAGAGGGAAGAGATGCGTAGCACTCGACTATAGGGAGAGGTGCTACGCACGGTCCGAAGGACGCTGAACCTACGGGTCGAGCACTACGTGCCTATCGGGTCTCGCGGCCCTCGGACCTGCCGGGAGAGGTTGTGCAACTATCTCGAACCGATGGAGGATTTGTTTTTTCGTCTCGGAGAGCCGTATGCGAGGAAATCTTGCACGTACGGTTCGGAGGGAGGCCACCCAAGCATAAAAAATATTTTTTTCCCCTACGCACCCCCTCCCTCTGGTCTTCGCACTACGTGCCTCTCCCTATGGGTCCGAAGGTTCGCACTTTCAGACAGGATACTTCTTTGCGAAAGAAGCGCCGAAGGCCGGAAATGGCTTGATGATTTCCGCGCACGAAGACTAGAAGGAGAGGCCCTGAAACTTCAAAGTTTATGCCCGCAGGCTTGTAGTGCTCGACAAAAGGGAGAAGGTCTCTGCTATCGGGCGGGTGGCCCACCCCCTACCAATTGAGTTAATGTTACTTGCTGTCAATTTGAACTTTTTGGTATTTTCTGTTTATTTGGATGATATGATGGGTCAATTATTTGCTTTATTTGTTTTAACGGTGGCTGCTGCGGAATCCGCTATTGGGTTGGCCATTCTGGTTATTACTTTTCGAATTCGCGGTACTATTGCAGTGGAATTTAGGGCGACCGTTCGCGTCGCTTACAGTCATAGTTTGGCCATATGGAGAAGAATTGCTATTCTATGCTCACCATATAGCAAACCACGCGAGACCCTATTCCGCGTGCCGGGCATAGAGCTGACCTAAACCCCGTGTAAACGGGTGGGAACCACAGCATGCTCTAAAAGCGTAGTTGAGGGGGATAGAAGAGAAGGCTGATCCCTTAGACTACTAAGTAAGCTCGCTATTGTACGAGATGAGAACCAGCTCTGACAAATCGAAGTCTCTTTCGGTTAAACTGGACCCGCGGTTAACCGTGTGAATGTGGTGACGCGTACGAATACACGCTGTCAAGCTCTCAGTCTGCTGTTGATAAATTACGGTAAGACCAGAATAGGAACTTTTGGCCTGCAAACATTGAGCCTTAACGAGGGAGCAGATTACCCAAACTACTGGGGACAAGAGACTAAACGACATCTCGATGCAAAACGGCCTTGCACCAACAATCGGCCAAGAACTGTAGGCAACACCGGTGAAGTCCACTTCAGTCATCTGGACGAAGGTGGACGTCAGAAAGCCCGTAGTACTCGCCTACCCGAAAGGTAAAAAAAATAAAAAAAATATTTTTTTTTTCGCTAATCAGCATAAGGGAAGGGGCTTAAGCGTCTGCTATATCTTAGCAGATCAGATTCAACCAAGTCCTCTAGGAAGGCTCCCAAGGATCCCGGACGGGATGAGTCAATACACGGAAAAAGAATATTTGGGCTGACGCGGATCTTTGGATTTTTAGATTTTGGAAAAAAAATACGCTACGTGCCTCCAATCATAAGAGATTGCGGAAATGCACCATGTTCGGGGTCTCAAAGATGAGCTCATATAAGAGAATGCTTGGTTTTATTCTCTCCCACTAGAATCGCACATGATCGTTATAATGAGAAAGCAAGTGACTTTATGTTACTCACGCCACTTGTAGGCCGGTTACTAGCAAAACAAGCCAAGACCTTACGACAGAAGCAAATCCAAAGAAAGGTTGAATTGGAGAGCCGTATGATGGGCGACCATCTCGTACGGTTCGGAGAGGGCTCGAGTACCAATGCATTCAATATGTGGCTGGGAAAGAACAAATATATATATATATATTTATCCACTCTATTTAATTGCATGAAGGGTTAAGCACAAAAATATGTGCTTCGCCTCTATTTTCAAAATACGAAGTATACTTGGGAGAGGCAGGATTCGAACCTACGTAGAAAACCTTCAGCAGATTTACAGTCTGTCGCTTTTAACCACTCGGCCACTCTCCCTATGATAAGTAAGCTTCTACTTTCCCGTGCCACGGGATTCTGGTGAAAAATAGGTCAATCCACGCGTGTAACGTTGTTCCTTTAGACTAATTAAACAAATAGAAGGATTACCGTTGGTATATATTATTCATTGTGCACTTTACGCATCCTACAGGATTTGAACCTGTGACCTTCAACTTAGAAGGTTGTTGCTCTATCCAACTGAGCTAAGAATGCAGTACATTACTAACCACTTCGCAAAAAAAGAGTGAACTCCAGAGAAGAAAGAAGCAAGCTTCTTTCTTCTCTCCCGCTTTATTCGCATCGCGAATGAAGGCTGAAAAAGAAAGGGTCGAATAGAATAAAACGAACAAAAAAATCTATATATTTTTTTTTGCTTTGCGTTTTTTTGGGTTTGATCAGGGTCAACACATGACGAAATATAATGAATTTTGTATTAAAAACTATTTTGGAGGAAGTTCGAATTCGTGTTTTTTGGATATTGATTTGCTTTAGTTTTACATGGTTTACGTGTTATTGGTTCTCAGAAGAGTTCATTTTTTTATTAGCTAAACCCTTTCTTACTTTGCCTTATTTAGACTCATCTTTTATTTGTACACAATTAACGGAGGCCTTGAGCACATATGTGACTACGTCTTTAATATCATGCTTTTACTTTTTATTTCCTTTTTTAAGTTATCAAATTTGGTGTTTTTTGATGCCGAGTTGCTATGAAGAACAAAGAAAAAAATACAATAAATTGTTTTACTTAAGTGGTTTTTGCTTCTTTTTGTTTTTTTTTGTCACTTTTATTTGGATAGTTCCCAATGTTTGGCACTTTTTATACAAATTAAGTACAACATCAACTAATTTACTTATAATAAAGTTACAACCTAAGATTTTTGACTATATTATGTTAACTGTTCGTATTTTATTTATTTCATCAATATGCTCTCAAGTACCTGTACTTGTGATCTGTTTGCTAGAATCAAAGGGAGTGAAAACCTTTATAAAAAATCGTCGTTTTTTTATAGTTTTTTCGCTTTTCACAGCAGCTCTTTTTACACCTCCGGATATCTGGTGTCAAATTGTCGTTTGTTTACCTATTTATTTGATAATAGAGTTGACCATTTTTTACGCATTGATTATACAAGTTTATAAAAGGCAACTAGCCCTTTAACCAACACTAAGCCATGGTCAAATTTTGCTCGCTACTACGCGCCAAACTTTAATCATTTTTCCTTCTTTTGTCTGGCCAATTTGTTTTGTCTCCGGGTTATGCAGGGAGAGACGCGGAAGCCTCACAGCATCTGTTCGCGCTTCGCGCTTACCCCCCCCCCCCTAGATGGTTTATCGTTTATACGTATCTGGCCAAGCGCAGCGAGGCAATGCGAATCCATCAAGCAACAAAAAAAACCAACCCACGTGTTTTGCGTGCCTGCAGGGCCACTGTAAAAAAATAAATCTTGCCCTTGCACTCGCGTATTCGGCTTTTTCGCCCGCGCCCCGCGCATGTAGTGCTTATGGGTCATCTGTAATGTAGACTTCTTTTGTAAAGAAGTCTACATTACAGATGACCCAAGATCAAAATTTTTTTGATTTTTGACTCAACATCTTTTTTGGTTGGCAGGCCCTCTCGCGTTGGTCGAGCACTAGGGGCCCTTATATTGAACCCAGGGCTGGAGTAGTTTATAAAAAAACCAGAATATACCTAATGAATTTGATATGGATATTTCCAATTGCTTTTTGTGATGCTGCGGAACCTTGGCAATTAGGTTTTCAAGACCCTGCCACTCCTATGATGCAAGGAAGTGCGACATGATGACATTGAGAGCAATATGGGGGGGTCCCCATCTGGCAACGGTTTCTGCCGGACCCTACTCAAGCATGCCTTGACTCAAAAGACTGGGTTTGAAGCCTTGGGAATAGGGTTAGCTGATAAAGGCAGCGTAAGCGAATGTATATAAGCCTCGTCAATCGTAAGGCTCGATGTGAACGGATTAGCCTCTTTCCTTTGGGCATATCGAAACCGCAAGTTCACCGGGGCAAAGTACAGTCAAAAAAATCAGCAAAGGTTAGGTGCTATTAATGTAACATGGTAAGCCCAGATTTATCCACTCCCTATGGAGGTGCGCCCGTAAGGGCACATAACGAGATGTGGGTAGAGGAAGCCCCACAAAGCAAAAAAGGTGGCTGACTTGGGGCGGCATTCAGGACAATGAGATCGAAGCAAGTCTGAGGGCAGCTCGGCGCAAGCAGACTGACGAAAAAACGAACACGAAAAAACAAACAAAAAAGTAAACGATTGCCAAGAACCGATGGTGGTGGCATGGAAGTCTGGAGACCTTAAAAAGGGCTACAAACTCCAACGCGAATTAGTAACTAGTCCTGGCGTCCGAACACGCTCCCCGCGCACTACGTGCCTGACATTATGGTGCCCGGGTGTAGATGGTTAAAATTGGGCAACAAAGAAGACTGAAACGGTTCAGCCTATACATCAATATTCCGGGCAACCCCGAGTGAGAAGCGCCACTCAATACAATATACCGTAATGACCGTGTGTAGTCTTTTGGGGGGGGGTCAGAATGGGAACAGGTGTATCTGCACCACATGAAAGTAGGCGGCCCGTGACACAAAATTTGCAAATGAATCTAGAATGCCCTCTCTTTGGTCGAGTATTTGAAGGACACTCTTTGCCGAAATGGCTGAGAAAGAAAGGTCTTCGCACTACGTGTCTCTCCCTAGAGTGCTCGTGCGCGGAAATCGTAAAGCCATTTCCGGTGCGTAGGCGTGTAAGGGAGTTTTGAGAATGAAATGGAGCTGTATGAAGGTAAACTTTCACGTACAGTTCTTAGGGGGGAAAGCCCGTAAGGGCCTACCTATCCAAACTAATTGACTTACATAATGATATTTTTTTCTTTTTAATCGTTATTTTGATCTTTGTATTATGGATGTTGGTTCGCGCTTTATGGCATTTTCACTATAAAAGAAATCCAATTCCAGAAAGGATTGTTCATGGAACTACTATAGAAATTATTTGGAGGGCGACCGTTAGGTCACCCATAGTTATGTCAATGGGGCTCAACACATGGGCTCTAAACCACGCGAGCCTATCTTCCGCGCGCCAGGTATACGACTCATCCTTGCCACGTAAGTGGTGGGAGACCAAAGCATGTCGTAAAAGCGAGATTGAGGGGTCCTTGTCGTTCGCAGCTGGACTGTGGAAAGCCCAAGATCATCTTGCTAACCTGCCATCGCTATTCGAGATGAGGAGCTGTTCTGGCGAATCTAAGTTCCTTTCGGTCGAATTAAACCTAATGCTTTCCGGATCCAAACCGGTGACACGCACGAGCGCACGCATTAAAGCTCTCAGCCTGACAATGGTCCAAAGTGTACAGGCCGGAGATAGTGCGGTGCCTACACCCCGCATGAGAGCAGATTACCTACATCACTGGGGACAGGGAACTAAAAGACATCTCGTGGCGACACGGCCTATCGGTGATACCGGTGAGATCCCAGCGTGGTCACACGTCCTGGGAAGTCAGAGGATCCATATGACCTGCCTACTGTTAACGCAGCCTCGTAAGAGGAAAGCGCTTTGCGAACACAAAGCAACGGGGAAGGGATCTAAGCATCTGCCATACCTTTGCAGATTTTACTCGATATCGTCTACAAACTCAGCCCCCTGGGATCCCAAGGTGGATGTGTCCGACTATGTGCGGAATGGGGTTGATGCCCTTGTGGACCTTTGGATCTCGTCTTTTCGAAGGCGTGACTGGATATACCATGATCTAAGCAATTACCTAAAGAATATGGATATATGGAGCATAGCCTACCAAAAACTGAGACCTAATCCAGGATCAATGAGCCCTGGGACTGACGGCCTGACCATCGAAGGCACGTCTTTCCGTAAGCTTCAAGCGCTGAGAGATGCAGTCCTGGACAGCGAAAGCCCATATGAATGGGGAGGCACGAAAATCATAACCAAGCCGGGTAAGCGCAAGAAAATATCACTTGGAATTCCCTACTTCCAAGACCGTATCGTGCAAGAGGTACTGAGAATGCTTCTAGAGCCTATCTATGAATCAATATTCTCTTGTAGATCCCACGGCTGGCGACCTGGGCGTAGCGCGTACACGGCCCTACGAACCATACGCAGCGACTTCAAAGAAACTAATTGGAGTGTACCAGGCAACATTAACAAATTATTCGACACCGTGAACCATGGCATCCTCTGCCACATCATGAGACGTAAGATCCGAGACAAAAAACTGCTAAAACTCATTGGTGGCGGATTGAAAGCGAAGATACACATGCCCTATGGGAACATTCAGGAGTCAAACTTGGTAACCAGCAGAATACTAAGTCCAATACTGTCCAATATATATCTACATGAGTTCGACATATGGATAGAAGAGCGCATCCAGCAATACAACCTAAGAAGGAAGGATAATCGTAGCTGGGTGCTGCTTCGGAAGCAGGGAAAGATGCGTAAAGCGCGCCCCCGCAGTGACCCATTCGACCCATTGTATCGAAGAATGGAGTACAGACGATACGGAGATGACTTCCTTATAGCTATCCGTGGCCCCCTGTCTGATGCTAAAGCCATTCGTCAGGAATGCGAAACCTTCCTAAGAGAAAAACTAAATTTGCTACTGAACATGGAAAAGACCCATATAAAACATATATCCGTGGGAATTCCTTTCTTGGGGCACCGTATCGGACGCCGAGTAGTACACACGAAACAAAGATACCAGACCCAAGAGGGTTGGCGATGGAGGATAAAAAAGAAAGTGATCCTCACCATGGACGCAGACATGAACCAGTTGAAGCTGCGATTGCAACAGCAGGCTTCCCTTGCTGGGAATGGAGATCCTCTACCAAACTTCGGCTTGATGAGCTTACCTCAAAGCGAAGCAAACCGACGAATGAACTCAATCTTGCGCGGATACGCCAATTGGTATCAGTTTGCCGGAAACAAACGCCGGGCCATCGCCTATTTGGCTTACGTCTTGCGTTCCTCCTTGGCCAAGATGTTTGCAGCGAAGTTTAAACTGCACTCTTTGAAGAAGGTATTCCAGATAGCAGGTAACGACTTAGGTAGGGCGCTCGAAGCCCGATATCCAGTGGGAGTCACTGACTCCCCAGTGGAAGCTTGGCAACAGTCTGTGAGTGGGAAAGGTACGCCTAGAGACATCCTGGGCTTTTGGGAGATCACTCAACCGAACAGGGTTCGAAGTAGACTTCTCCGACACACGAAAAAGCGTTGATTGGCCTGAGCGATAAAGCAGAGATGTATTAACAAGAGCGCGCGAAATTTCGGAAGTAGGTGTACAGTCGTGTAGTTTCAACTGACCCAATGACGCGCTACTCGTGTGGCGTTTTGCTAAAGGAGTTAAAAAAATCCCCATGTGGACGATCTCCGGACAATGTAAAAATCATGTGCGGGGCCCGGCCCTTCGCCCGAACAGGCTCCCCGCGCACTCCGTGCCTATGGGTCCGAAGACTTCTTTGCCTTTACAGGGCCCAGAGGCTCGAAGAAGTGCGCGGAAATTGTAAAGCCAAAGGGGTTCTACAAGCTAAAGAAGTCTCCTTCGGACCCTTCGGCTCAAAAAAACGCTACGCCCGTAGCGCCGCGCCCTAGGTGCCCACCGGGCAACTGGCAGACTCGGCCAGCCCCGCTATCTGAACTCGGAAAGTAATCCAAAGTAAGTCGAGTTAGTGAGCCGTAGCACGGTGACGTGCTCATACGGTTCGGAGAGCACTTGAGTAATCTTATAATGAGGTGAAATTTTTACTCTATCTATTTTTCCAAGTATTATTCTGATGTTTATTGCAATACCTTCGTTCGCCCTTCTTTATTCAATGGACGAGGTAGTAGATCCAGCTATTACTATCAAAGCTATTGGACATCAATGGTATTGGACTTATGAGTATTCAGACTATAACAGTTCTGATGAACAGTCACTAACTTTTGACAGTTATATGATTCCAGAGGATGATTTAGAATTGGGTCAATTACGTTTATTAGAAGTGGACAATCGAGTGGTTGTACCAGCAAAAACTCATCTACGTATCATTATTACTTCTGCTGATGTACTTCATAGTTGGGCTGTACCTTCCTTAGGTGTAAAATGTGATGCTGTACCTGGTCGTTTAAATCAGACTTCCATTTTTATTAAACGAGAAGGTGTTTACTATGGTCAGTGCAGTGAACTTTGTGGAACTAATCATGCCTTTATGCCTATTGTCGTAGAGGCTGTTTCCTTGGATGATTATGTTTCTTGGGTATCCAATAAATTAGACTAGAAAGCAAACAAAATACCAATTATGTGTGTCCCTCAAAAACATTCTTTTCCAAGCAACTTTTTCCAAAAACTTCCAAGCAACTTTGAACATTTTTTATAAAGGTTGAACTTATTATTCTTTGGTTCTTCTTAAGTAACACTTGGCACTACCGAATTTACTTTGTTTTATTTTAACTTATAAAGACTTTATTATTAAAATGAGTACTTTTTGGCAAAATTTGTGGTTAATTTAACTTTTTATTGTTTTTTATGTTTTAGGTATGTCTTTTGTTGTTTGACTATTGTTAAGGTCGGCGAGCATAAAAAACTTTATTTATACCCTTGTGGTAAAAGATTTTGTAATATCTTGTATAGGGGGGGCAAAAGCCGTAGGGAGAGCTCTTATACCTATATTAGTTGCGGGAGTCGCTGAAGCTGCAGCGCAGGCGACCCAGACGGAATTCAATTATCACGCATGCAAACGATATACCAAAGCCTGTAACGACGTCGACATTCCGGTGAACCCCCATAAAATAGAAGAATTAACTACCCCGTGAGGAGGCCTGGGACCTCTAGCACGGGACGCAATTGAAGCTGTCTGTAATTTATATTCCAAAAAATAGATGACTTAAAATATTATGTCACTATTGGGAAAAAGCTTCTGTTTTCTATTTTGCTTTTCTGTGCGTTTGATTCTCTTCGACTTGCTTGACTGTTTTATCTCTTAAAACCTACGGGGTGTCACTAATCATGCTTTTATGCCTATTGTCGTAGAAGATTTTTCTTTGGATGATTATGTTTCTTGGGTATCCAATAAATTCGACTAAAAAGCAAACAAAATACCAATTATGAGTGTCTCTCAAAAACATCCTTTTCATTTAGTAGATCCCAGCCCATGGCCTCTTTTGGGTTCACTCGGAGCTTTGGCAAGCACTATTGGTGGTGTTATGTACATGCACTCTTTTACGGGAGGTGGAACACTTCTTTGTTTAGGCTTGGGAATGATCTTATATACCATGGTGCGCCCGGAGATACATCGTACGACAAGAGGAGCTATCCACTCTTTTTTGTGCCATTCAGGCTAGCTCATAAGCTAGGACACAGGCTCAACTTGCAGAGGAGCCATAGTAACATGGCTTACTCGGGAGCAGCAAGTTTCAATCAGAGAACTGTGGGGCTGTCACCGCTAAGACGCTCTGAAAGAGCAGAAGGGTAGGGCTAGGATAACTAACTTGATACGCAATGCTCGCGTCACATAGCCCCTCTTGTCTCAAGCAGAATATTACGGCAAGAGCACGGTAAGTAGGCCTCCTCGGAGGCCGAAACAGTCCACAATACATGGTGTGTGTACAGTACCTGAAAGACCGTGGGGCACTCCGACAAGGAACTAGCTGAGCGATCAGCTAATTGCGCAGGCGCCTAAACCCTTCTGGATCGTTGTCTTCCTAAAGACACGAAAATAAGTACTATGTTGAGTCGGGGAAATAACCCATCGGGTGATGGGGTTCGGAGGGCTCGTAATAGCTTCGGATTTGGCAGTCCAGCCTGGCGGTTAAGGAGCCTAGCTCTCGATCGTACTGTTCTACCGTAGAGGTCTTGGATGGCGAGACATTGTCTCGTCTCAGCGGCGCGGCCAATCAGCCGTCGAATGGTCCGTCCGCGTTCGTATCTCCATTATTCGGAACAGAATCAAGCTTATTCTGGGAGTAATCCCGGCCTTTAGTTATGAATCCATCCCAGGTAAGCCAGGAAATTTATGCTACAACGCCCTTGGGGGGTCTCTCTCATAGAGATTTGAATCATAAGATTTAAAGTTCATAGTTATAAGTGGAGATCGGAGGTGAGAGCCGTTTGAGGTGAAAGCCTCTCGTACGGTTCGGAGGGCAGCTGTGTTGAAAGACCCGACTGACCCCTACTTTGTATGGTGGCGCGATGTTATACGTGAATCCACCTACGAAGGACATCATACATTTGTGGTCCAATTAGGACTTCGCTATGGTATGATTCTTTTCATCGTTTCTGAAGTCATGTTTTTTTTAGCTTTCTTTTGGGCTTTTTTTCATTCTTCTTTGGCACCTACGGTTGAGATCGGAGCTATCTGGCCCCCAAAAGGGATTTCTGTTTTAGATCCTTGGGGAATTCCTTTTCTAAATACCCTTATTCTACTTTCATCTGGAGCTGCCGTAACTTGGGCTCATCATGCTATACTCGCAGGTTTAAAACAACAAGCAGTTTACGCTTTAATAGCTACCGTTTTCCTGGCTCTAGTCTTTACTGGGTTTCAAGGAATTGAATATATAGAGGCCCCCTTCACTATTTCCGATGGAATTTATGGTTCTACGTTTTTTTTAGCTACAGGGTTTCATGGTTGTGCGACTTGAAGGACATAAGACAATGCGTATAGTCCACCGGACTATATTGCCATCCCCACCGACGGGATGCTCCTACCTCCCCTTGCGCTCCTGGAAACGGAGAGGGCTTGAAGCGTGAGGGACAAAGTAAGAAGTTTATGATACAGCATACAACCTGCTAGGAGTGACAAGGCTACTGATCAACGCAAGTGAACTGTGCAAGGACGTTTCGTAAAACCGCACCTACGACGAGTTTTCATTGAGTAGGGCCGGATGTGATTTGGGACACGATGAATCGGTGCGTGCCCCGATCGGAAAATAATCACCGGAGTATAGCACAGGGTCTAAAACCTTGCATTAGAGTCAAAATGTCAACAAGGTAAACCCAATGGGCTCCCCGGCGTCGGGAGGTTTGGTCGTGAGATCGGATACCGTCCAGTGGGCAGAAGACGATTCAAAAAGCCAAGCGAAGTCGGCCAAATCTCTTTTTTTTAATCTATTTTTTTTAACCGGCCCCTCCTTTCTCAACCATTTCGGCTCCCGGCCCCCCGTAGGGAGGCCCCCTCCCGGCGCCACATTCTCCACCGGAGGGCCGGAGGGCTGGTTCTACAGGTTTGGAACAATCTACATTTTGTCTTTGGTGCTGACTTGAATCTTGAGTGACGAAACACTAAAAAAGCCACTCACCACGCGAAATTCAGGTGAATAACTGCAAGCAGTGCGCGCGTAAATATTGGCCAATCGCGCAGTTGCGACATAAGCAACTCGCAGAGTTACAGAACACTTTAGTGATAGCATAGTGCATCATGGGCGCAAAGCGCACCAACAGCCGGAGGTCAAGTCGCGGGGCCATCGCTTGGGGGGCCTAAACTCTTCGTTGCTTGAGCCGCATGCGGGCAAACTCGCACGTGCGGTTCTTAGGGGGGGGAAGCTTGAAAGAGCCTACCTATCTCAATTTCATGTCATTATAGGTACTATTTTCTTAATAATATGTGGGATTCGTCAATATCTGGGTCATTTTACCCCAAAGCATCACTTTGGCTTTGAAGCAGCTGCTTTTTATTGGCATTTTGTTGATGTTGTATGGCTTTTTCTCTTTGTTTCTATATATTGGTGGGGCGGAAATTAGGGCGAAGCATATAGCTTCGCCCCCCCTCCTTATGTCGGGGGGAAAGCGCGGAGCGAAAAATAAAAAGTACCCGGAGCCCATGTTATGCAAAAAGCTCAACATCTTTTTTTACATAAGTTTGGCGTACATATCACAAGGCCATTTGTCTGTTTTAGCCTTAGCCATGAAGATATTTTTCGCTCTAACTATTATGCTAAAAGTTCCCTCCCGGGGGAGGCCTTGAAAGCCCAATTTCTAAGAAAGGCTTTTTATGGTGAACATACGGATGTTTACAAGCCTTATGGCGAGAATCTGTATGTTTATGACTCTAATTCCTTATATCCTTTTTCGATGACAAAAAAAATGCCCGGTGGTAAGCCGAAATGGACCGATGATCGAAGCCAGCACCAATGGGAAGAACGTTTTTTTTGAGGCTAATATAGAATGCCCCTTAGATTTCAATAGACCTTTTCTACCATTCAGACTCCCTCAGCTAAAGTACCTTATTTTTCCTACCGGAAACTGGAAGGGTACTTATTATTAAAAAAAACTAAAATACGCAAAAAGCCTGGGGGTATAACATAAATCCCTTAAGAGGTTATGTATTCGATGAAAGCCCATTTTGGATTTTGTGAAATCATCTTTCAGTTCCACAAACCCAGCGCTTGAGCGTACCCACATAGCGATTGTGAGCAAATAAGTGTTGTGATACATTCAGGGGAAACTCGTCAAAACGCGAGAGCATATTGTCAAGTATCGTATATATCGGGCTACGTATGTAGCCCAACCCCGGTTCCCAAATGCCTAAACTTCTCGTAAAATTCAACTATGCACCCCGGTTTTACGCCGTTTACGCTTGAAAAAATCCTCTTTTGAATTGTTGAGCCATGTTCTGTAAGTTATTAGTTCATCACCGGGGCGACGGTTTTTGACTTCGCCCCACCCCTTGTTCCTTATAAACCACTTTCCGATTTTAAAAAGTTATTTATGGTGGTTTTCCATATTATTAGGGAATTCGTCCGCCAATATATTACGAAATAGTTCATAAACAGGATGATTTTTTAATTGAGGATCCTCGAATTCCCGAGCCCTTCGAATTTTGTAAATAATATCATTACGACTTAGCATAAAAGCATAATGAGCCTTTTGTATATATGCCGCTTTGATGAATGTTTTGTCCAACTTATGTTCTATCTTAAAAGGAAATTTTCAAGTATATGATTTACAAAATTCTTCGATATTAATCATCGCCAATTGGTCTAACTGTTGTACTTCTGGCGCTTGACTTGGCATATCATACTTCTCAAATATTGTTTTCCAATCTATGTTGCTTAAAGAAGTTTGGTAATGTCCGCTCTTGGAGTTATACCATTGACTAATATCACTCAGTATTCCTAATCCGGGCTTATTTGCTTCGCTTTTGAAGTAAGGGACCGTGGTTAATCCCCCCCCCATCAGTAATAGATTGGCGAGTGTGAAGTGCTTTATTAATCATCCATGCACCCATTCGAGCCTTTGCTGTTATATTATTGGCTAAAACTGTATTACTAACCACAAAGTATGGCGAAGCCAGTACGCCGTAAGTGCTGTTTATGAACAATTTCAGGATATTCTGAAGTGTTTTTGCATGAGAGTGCTCCAACACGTTGACGTGCTTCAGGAGTCCTTTCAATTGGTTACGCTCGTCCACCAACTTCCCAATGAAATTTTATAAAGGAAGTCCGACCCATTTTATAGAACGTGAGGCTATGTCTTGATGAGTTCGATTGTTTCTATAGAAATATCGTCCGTCTTCAACTATTGCCTTTAACCATTCATCCATATCCGCGCACTTATTATCTTTATTCCAACTCACCACACAAAGTAGTTTAAGATTCATTAATGCGTGATATTCTTGGCAGGTTGCAACTTTTCTTAAAACTTCAAGAACATCCGAAGTAATAATGCCATTATGTATTTCCTTTCGAAGTAGGACGAAGTCGCTAGGAATGTGTTTGATGTCCTGAACGTTTTCCTGAGCATCGTTGAAAACAGTTTTATTCATTTGTCTGTGAGTCACTAACTTACTATAAATGAGATCTTGTGGGCCGGACGGGCGCTGTCCGACAGGAGACTTTGTTTTGTCGGACACAACAAAACGAAAAAACAGTCTGACAAAACTTTGGTAAATTGCCCTGGACAAGCGCCATCCTGTTCAGCAAATTGAATTCGTTTTTTCTTAACCAAGCCCCTAAGGTAAACGGAACTTGGTTTGGTTGAAAACTGTAAATGGTTGGTAACCCGATAAGAAGTATAAAATACCTAAGTGCGGTTCCATAACAACTCTGCAAATAAATATCCGCGTCATACTTTACCGAATATTGGCGGGGCCAGTTACATCTCCCGCCCTGAACCAACGCAGCAAATGCTGAACTATCCATAGTTTGACGTGCGAAAGATTTCACTCCTGCTTGGTTAATTGTTCGAAATTTAAATTTAGTTTACAAGAATGAATGAAGTAATTTATCTTTGTTTTTAGAATTGCATTCTAATTCTGACATTACTGAACACAAATCTGAAACAGTTTTGTATTTTTGAATGCTGTGGTTATAACATTTTCGATAAAATGCATATAATTTGTCTGATGTATCAAAAACACCCAAATTCCTCATGGCAAAATCGATTACCTTCTTATTGGACCCTTGACTGTAAATCCACTTTTCCAAAGTAAGTGCCACCAAACTATCAATAGTCATTGGAATATCATTCTCGGTAATGCAATCTTCTATTGGAATTCCAATCACTTCATTCTGAACCTGACGCACCAGATTCACAAAAGATATATAAATTGGAATCAGTTTATTAGCGTCATCCATAGAATATTTAAGATACAAATCGGGCAGTTGCTCAAGCGCATCTCGGGATTTTGATTAATCCAAGTCAGATTTCTTTATCATTTCTATACTCACTGAATCGGCAAGATTATTGAATTCTCCAGTTGACAAACCTCTTAAATCTTTTATTGAAAGATCGTAATATAACAAATTGAAGCACCTGTTTCGCTTTTATTCAATTTGTTGGTTAATATAGATAGATTGACAATTGTTCCAGCCTATCGCAAATTAGAAATCTTTTGGTGAGTTGAACATAAAAAGGTAAACTTTTGAATCCTTTGGAATTCTCATAAATTAAAAACCCTCTCAGATAAAAAAAGGCAAAATTTATAATCACATACATAGACGAGTTACAATTGATTGGCAATCGGAGATTTTGAACAATGCGGCAGCGGCCCAACTAAAAAAAAAAGGAGTGTGTCCAATGTTGCGATTAAAATAGCCGCTCGCGGCTACAACGGTACACGCCCGTATTCATATGTATCCCTACATTAGGTATGAAAACTGCCATTATAAAGACACGGACTCCTTTTTTACTAGCAATCCTATCCTTGAGGATCCAGTTTCACCAGCTTTAGGTAATATTGATTGATAGGACTCTTTTGAGGTAATAGCCATAAAAATGGGTCCCTTTGTAAATAAAAAAAAATAAAATCAATATGAAATTAGACATAAGGGTCCGGCTAAAAATATTGTTGACTGGGATTGGTTCGAACAACAGAATAAAGACCCACGCGTCACACGCACTAGAAAAAAAAGTGTCAATACAAGCGATTTGATGCTGTCTGCTTCAACCTGAGGGTTCATGCAAGCCCCATCGCGCGGGTCTCAGGAACCCGTAAATAAAATGTAATATAAAATGAATTTTTATTGGTTTTTCATTTTGCCGATTCTTGGAGTGTTGCCTAAGATAATCTACGTGTCTCCGGCTGGTATTTTTTCATCAGCCGTGTTTGTTGTTTTATTTCTAGTAAATTGCTTTGGTTGGTTAAAAAGGGATTATGGGGTTTTAACCTTTTGCAAGACTCGTTTTTTTCATTATTATTTGTTTTACTGCCTTCAAATGGAGGAATGGTTCCGAATGCCCGCAGTTAGCGGATTTCACGAACAGCGATCCCGACCAAATAAGATTCCTACGAGCTTCGATTTTGGCCGTGATTAATCGGATTAATCACGGCCAAAAATGCTTCAATTTAACAGGGCCTGGGGCTACATGCTTGCCCTTATTATTATAGCATGTATTGGTACAAAAAATACCATTACCACAACTCTCAGGCAGTTGCATACGAGCCCCTTCGAACCCACCAACCTGATCGGTAAAGCTCTTATTTTTATTTCCGACAGTGAGGTTTACCATTTATCCACGTTCAAACAGGTAGTCGGGGGGGACACCGGAAGAACAAAATTTAAACAGGGCTATGTCCGCGGAAATGTTATGGTAGTTGGTAACGCCCGCTTATTGGCGCTTCCTCCACCGGCTTGAGCCGAAGGCTCTTCAACTACACAGCGGACCGGATAGTCCCGGTTTCCTTGTCAACTCCTGGTGGAGGTTGTGCGGGGCCGGGATATCCAACCGGACACGGCAAATGTCTCCGGCGGCAATATACTAAAATTTCTAGAACGGCTGTGACCCGGACCGCCCCAGGGTGCTGTGAATCGATTAGCCGATTGCTTCCAGGATAAATTGGTAGTAGGTATTGGTGCTTAGGTGGACGTTCACATAAACTCAGGATCCAGAGAAGGTCATGACGTTGAACGTCGTAGGGCGCTTTACCCGGTTTATGAGCGTTGGTGTACCCGTCGGACTAATATCCTTTTCCTACAAAGTGCAAGACTCATGTAGACCGGGTACAATCTTGGATCTCATTATCAAACAGATGGAGCGCGATAGCTTTTTCGATAAATCAGCGGTCCGAGCTGCCGCTTACTCCGCGATACTTGAGGGATTTGTAACGCGATGATCGCTGCTATTTTAGAATCAAAACAAAAAGGGATAGGGATCAAAATGAATGACTTCAAGTCTTTGGCTGACTTCCATAATAGGCTTGAAAAGGCTAAAGAAGTGGCAGAGTGTCTCACATTCCGGGCTTAAGGAAGGCTGCCAAGGCCCTGCTTTTACGGATAGTACCTTTAGTCTTACGAATTTTCTCTTATAGCCGAAGCCACCATTCGGCTGAGGGAGAAGAGAAGGTGCGCAGCACTTGACCAGAGGGAGAGCGCTTGTAGAAAGAAGGGTCGAGTTTCCGAAAGACCGAGAGGTTGGAAATGGCTTTACGATTTCCGCACACGAAGACACTTCTAGAAATAGCTGAGAAAAGAAGGCACCTAGTGTTTCTTTAGTCGCGCGCTCCAACCGTAAAGCGCTCTCCCTCTGGTCGAGTGCTACGCACCTCCTTGCGTAAAGCGCTCCAATCGTAAAGCCCAAGGAGTGCGGCTATTTATCTCTTTAATATTTTAAGACTTTTGTCTTACCCCTGGTGAGTTTATTACGTAATTTTATGGATAATCCAAGATGACCAATCTTTCGGTTATGCCATTACTACGTAATTTATTTTGGTCACAATAAAAAAAAAGCCAACAAATATGAGAATTTATCTAATTGGTCTTGTCGTTAAGATACTTGGAATTATAATACCCCTGTTACTGGGCGTCGCGTTCTTAGTACTAGCAGAACGAAAAGTCATGGCGTCTATGCAAAGAAGAAAAGGACCGAACGTAGTCGGCATTTTAGGACTGTTACAACCTTTAGCAGATGGTTTGAAGCTCATGATAAAAGAGCCAATTTTGCCTAGTAGCGCGAATATTTTTATTTTTCTAATGGCACCCGTTCTGACGTTTACACTGGCTTTGTGCGCTTGGACTGTGATCCCTTTCGATTATGGTATGGTTTTTTCAGATTTAAATGTTGGGGTTTTGTATCTATTTGCGATATCTTCACTTGGAGTGTATGGAATTATTACGGCAGGCTGGGCAAGTAACTCCAAGTATGCTTTTTTGGGAGCATTACGATCTGCCGCTCAAATGGTTTCTTACGAAGTTTCCATAGGATTGCTTCTGATATCCGTCATACTATGCGCAGGTTCTTGTAATTTTAGCGAGATTGTCCTAGCGCAAACACGGATATGGTTTGTTTTTCCCTTGTTTCCTGTGTTTCTTATGTTTTTTATTTCTTGTTTAGCAGAAACTAATCGAGCTCCTTTTGATCTACCAGAGGCCGAGGCAGAACTCGTAGCGGGCTACAATGTAGAATATTCGTCCATGGGGTTTGCTCTTTTTTTTTTAGGGGAGTATGCTAATATGATCTTAATGAGTAGTTTATGTACATTGCTTTTTCTAGGAGGTTGGCTGCCCATCCTGGATATTCCTATTTTCCAGGGAATTCCGGGCTCTATCTGGTTTAGTATAAAGGTTCTTTTCTTTCTGTTTGTATATATATGGGTCCGCGCAGCATTTCCACGATATCGTTATGATCAATTAATGAGACTTGGCTGGAAAGTCTTCTTGCCTTTATCATTAGCATGGGTAGTCTTTGTATCTGGTGTTCTAGTAGCCTTTGAATGGCTTCCTTAATTCATTTAGCAATTTCACGCCACAAAAAAATATATATATTTAGGGCCGAAGGCGCAAAGCGCAGAAAACGCAAAGCGAAAAAATCTATAGATTTTTTTCCTTCAGCTCTCTCCCGGCCCGGAGGGTAAGCCCGAAACCGGCAAGGGGACACTTAGTAGGATCCTCAGAGATTTAATGTGAGGCTGCGCAACTTTATGTATAAAGATATTTCAACATAAACGAGTGAAACAAAAATCTAGTGATAGAAAATGATGCATAAGTTCGCAATTTACAAATAAAACTAACTTCGGCCGACGAAGATAGAGTCCTTCCCTACTTGAAAAAGAAGGGGGGGGCGGATAAGGGCAGACTGCTACAACTTAAGCTCTTACACGCTTTGGCCTCGTTGGACCTAGTCCGCGTCGTCTGTCCTAAGATTATCGTAGAAGCTTTTTCTCGAGATTAACTCAATTTAGCCTTTATTTTTTACTTCCTTTTATAGGTACTACTCTTCTTCATCATGTTACTATTGGACATATAGCCTCAGTTGGTTTTTTCTTTTCTTTTGTTATTACGCCCATGCTTGTCAAAAAAGTAGAAGCCAGATTAAGGAATTCTCGGGATTCCTTCTTAATTAATTTGAATTGGGTAAAGGCTACTGCTGAGTTTTCCATACGCAATCTTACTTCAATTTTACCAATTCTTTGGTGTTTGATTAGTGGTTTATATACGCCTCTCACTACGTCCCGCACACTGTATGCAGGACGCGGGGGGAAAGTCTCCTGAAAGTCTCGAGTTGACTGAATCTGAGCGTAAACGCGCTCATTCTGAATCCGCTTCACCTCCTGTCGTCCGGGATGTACCACAACTTAACGGAGAAGGGATACCAAGCCCCTGGCTTAGAAATGGCTCCTGGCTTAAACCAGGGGCCGACGATAACAGGGTACGTACAAGGACCAAATAGTTAAAATGGAAGTATTAGTTCGTAAAATTTACTAGTATCTATAGAGCAACTAACCAACGTGTTTAATACGACCCTACACAGCCTCGATTGTAATTTGGTTTGGGCTGTGGGCCATGCACTGCGAGCCCTTACTAGGAATGTACCTGCTGCAGGAAGATGATTAGTCGCAGGGACTGCTCTTGTTCTCATATTAGGTACCCAGGGGTTGGCAACTATAAACCGGGGACAACACCAGCAAGCCCAAGACACTTGGGGAATGGCCCAAATTAATAGGGATAATCAGCCATTACAAAACCATCATGACGAGACTATGGCTTTAATAGTGGCCCGACGTGAGGAATATATGGCAATGCTACAAAGACGGGCTGGGCCGATTAATGATGCTACTGTCCCTCCATGATTCCCTCTCCATATGAGGAAATCAGGAATTCCGTTCAATTTTTGTTGTAAATTTTGGAGCATCCAGAGACCATCGATACCATGACAGCCTATATTTTCTTAGGTCAATTTTTGGTCACTTGTCATTTTTGACTTTTATTTGCTTTAAGTTCGCAAATTTTAAGATTGGTCTTTGTCGAAAGAATCCAGGTGATTGTGGCCAAATATCAAACACCCCGACTACAACGGGCACTGGATTGGTGGGCCTCGAAATAGGGATCATTTGTTTGAAAAATGATCACAATTATACTCCTATACTATGAGTTATCTTTAATCTGAAGCACCCTGAAATGGGGTTTAAGCACATATTTCGTCGTAGGATAGCACGAATCGGACGCCTAGAAGCAGGCCGTGTCAGCTCAATGGATATCGTCACAGAGCATCTCAAGCGGGGTCGTTATTACGCTCCTGGAAAACACGCTGGGCCAACGTGCTTTTCGAAAAACATAGGCAAGAACAGTGCATTTCGGGACAAAATAAAAGACTTAAATATCAAAATAGAGAGTGTTTCTTTTGCTTGCGCCCATAACCAGCCTTTAATCGCATTAGTATATTATAAACAGCGTGAACAAATCGTTCGAGAAAGCAAACTACAAGGCAAAAATACCAGAATTGATTTGAGTTTTCTATTGCGTAATTTGATTTCTGAAGATCCTAATTCTACTTATACCAAAGAAAAGATTTATGAACTAATAACGGATTACCATGATGGCAGGCAGGATCTCTTGTTTTTTTTCTGGAACCACTTAGTTGATACTGTTAATTTCACAGAAATCCTGGTTGATCGAAAATCTGGAAAAGAGGTTTCAGCAATTTCGGCAAATTGGTGGCGCTGCTGGGTCATGGCTTTCGAAATAGGAGGCGGATATATAGAAAAAAGCTTGTCGATTTACGAAGATCCTATGAAAACATCAGGACCTTTGGATATGATATTTTTTGAGGTGTCATCGATCGAAGATATTTCCCAAAAACTAGGGGCAGGGCGAGGCTCTAAGACTAAAAAAAGATGGCTCACTAATATTTTGGGGAAGAAAACTCGAGAAAAAACGGGATTGGGGTGTTGGCTTTTTAGTTAATTTAGTGAAGTAAACTATGAATTCTTTTTTTTCATGATTTTGACTGTTCTGTTAATTATGTGAATTCATGATTTTTACTGTTCTGTTTGATTCTTTTGTAATGGCCTTGCCGGCCGAGGCGTGAACCAGCCAAAAGCGACTAATGGGGAACATGTTGGCCCTTTGCTTGGGCCAAGGGGCATTCGAAATGGCCGAGAGGTCCTTCTTACATAAATACTTATTTGGCTTTACGGGTCCTCTGGCCGGCTTTACGATTTCCGCCCTGAAGGCCTCCCGGCCTTGGGCTTTCGGCAGAGGCCCTGGGCCTTCGGCTTCGCCCTTGGGCTGCCGGCCTGCTGCTTGTGGGCCTAGCCGGCCTAAGGCATGTAGCCAGCCGAAGGCTGCCCTTGAATGATTGGGGTTTGACAAGCCCTCAAGCATTGTAAGCACGGGAGCTCGCCGGAAGTTTCTATTTTCATTTGAAACAAAAGCCAAAAAGAGTAGTTTACTATATGAATTTGTACTTTTTCATCTGGTTACCCATTTTGGTTCTATTGCCTAAGCTAATCTACTGGCCCCATAACACCCCTATTTTATAGCCCGTGGGTCGTCACGGCAAGCATGGTTTTATATTTAATAGATCACTGGGTAAAAACGGATTCCGCTTTTTTGTCCTTTTGCAAAACTAGATTCTTTCAGTACTACTTGTATTATTACCTCTCCGGCTCGAGGAATGGTTACGGGATAACTATTACGGGAGATTTATACTTGTTTCTATGATAGCATATGCCATGATAGCATATGCCATTACGTCTTTATTTGTTGAATCCGGGGGACAAAATGAAGTTATTCATACATATAGCATCAGTTTACTATATAAGACTCAGATATAAAATTCTAAATGAGAATCAACTCAAATTTTATAGAACTTATAAGGATTCTTGGGGCGCAGGCGGTTTGAATAATGCCAACCGCACCCTTTAAAATCCTTTGGATTTCAGTGGCAACCGGATACCCAAACGTAACATGAGGAGCTGTAGGATAGCAAACGCAGCGCCTAACCCTGCCCCGGAAACATTGTCAGCCGCCGCTACGGGTACGGGCAGACTAGCCTCCGCAGTTGTGGCTGGAGGGGCGGTCAACATTGCAACCACTAAGATGATCGCGAACTCAAACGAAGAAATCCAAAAGTAAAAAATGGCGCTGAAGGAATATCAACAAAATTTGGTCAATATGGCGTGGCATTAGAGCTTAAAATGAAACCGTTTAAGCACACGGAGACAAGTTATCACAATTTGCTTGAGGACGCACGGGCAAAGTTGGATATTGCACGCGCGGCACGTAACGAAGCTAGGGCAAACTGGCAGAGCTTGATCGTATCGCATTTCCAGACACCCGTACCAAGTAAGCATTCAAGTCAAGAGCCTTTATTGCCTAAAAAAGCTATTGACGCCGAAGCGACCTTTGGCCCAGGCGCGACATCCGAGATATCCGTTTCCGCTGCCCCGGCCGGTACTCATGTCCCGAGTCCTTTAGAACTATACAATGACCTGCTGCATTTTTTTTAAAGCTCCTGTCGGCTTCAGATTTTTTATATAAAAAAGGATGATAAAAATGAATCGACCGCAGCTCCGCGATAACGATCCGATTTTTGTGAGGCTCGGCGAAAAATAAATTTGATATATACATATAAAACGTAAATTGATCGAATTTGGGAATGCGGCATTTAAAAAAAAAGAGATAACAGTAACTACGCCAAGAATCGACGGGCTTCCTTTCATCGAGGTTTGGAGCGAGAATCCGAATCTTTTTCGCCGGGATGCCCGATATATCAGCCCATGGATTTAGCACTTTGCTTTATGTGAAAAAAATAATGACCTCTATTGCGACCCGGAGAACCCTAAATCCCTACTCATAAAACGCTGCGTCGTTTCGGGCAATAAATTAAGTAATAACCTAGTAGACGACCGCGAACAAATAATAACAGAAGTTGTTTTCAATCAAAAAGAGCCAAGCGGCCCGTTATAAAATTGCTTTCAATAGATATAGTACCCGAAATCTCCTCGCTAGCATGAAGGAAGCATTGCTAAATGACTAAATTTCGCTAATATGACTAAATTGCGAGGATTTGTAGATAAATATAGAGAATTAATACTCTGGAATCCTCATCGCTAATGACACCTTCGCGAAATGACGCATATTTAGCTAATATGACTAAACTTGTTGAGGATCTGTAGTATAATATAGAGGAATACCCTTTAATATGGAATTAAAGGGTGGGGAAGGTAATATATAATAGAATTATATATGGAATATAGAATAATTCTATATAATTAAAAAGGGTTAATAAATTAAATTAAAATAAATAGAATAAATTAATAAATTCATAAATAAAAGAAATTCAAATATATATATATATATTTATATATAATAGAAGAAATGCATAAATAAAATAGATTCTATTATTTATAGAAGAGACTTTTTAATCCATGTTTATTCTTCGCTCATCTTCCAAAAGAAAATGAGCTACTATTTTTCTTCTTCGAAGAAGAGGATGAGCTGCAATAGATATATATATATATATAGATATATTTATATATATCTATATATATATATAATTTATAGGTCAGGGAAGATAGCCTTGACCTCTAACCTTTGAGGATCCTGAAGGCCTAGATCTTCCCCTACTTGGGTTGGGTTACCATGTTCTTGAGATCTGTTATATAGGCCTCTAGTTTTCCTTCGGGAACGCCCAAAGACTTCCATCATGGAAATGACATAGGAACTCCGGTCGGGAGTCATGTCACTTCTCATAGAACCTTAGGGACGCTTCCGCCAGGAGTCCAAACTAATAGGACTGAAAATAGGAAGCATAACCCGAGGGGAACGTTTTTTCGGTTACGCGGTACGTACGTCCTGTAGGTCCTGTAAGCATCTCGTCCTTATGCAGTTTGTAAACGGTGTCCGCTATATTCCGAAGATCCAGAATTCTATTTGTTTGTTGGAGGGCGGGGTACTTGGTTTTGTCGGACACCACAAAACCAAAATACTGTCCGACAAAACAAAGGGCACTTACGACCTCTACAGCCTTGGCATACCTTTTAGGATAATCTGGCAAATCCTTGAACTCATTCATGGAAATTAAAGGAATTTCCTTTCGGATTCAAGAATTCCTTGAATCATAGCATTATTACCTCCTCGGAAAAGAGAGGAATGGGTTGCACTCTTTACAGTTGGCTTATCATAGGAATCCTCAAACCCTTTGTCCTTAAATTAAATTCCCCATAGTTCCAAAGTGATCCTTGCATCAAGGCTTCCATCACCGAAGGAAGAAGGTCTAGAGCCCTAGGAGTATCGTCGTATAGCACGACGCTAAATCGACATCTACAAAGCGATACCCCTCTTTGAGCAATTCTGGGCCTAAAATTCTTAGGGACTTGTCCCTGATATGCCGCTTTACCGAATTGAAGGAGTCCTTATATAGTTAAGGGTGGCGCTGATTGCATTGATCGAATAATAGAACTGGATAACAACTTTTTTTATTATCTAATGGACACTTGTAAAGAAGAAAAGATTTGTAAATTAGACCGCGTAGATTTTTGTATTGATTTTGACTACGATTTGAAGGGCCGGGGACTGTCTGACAAAAAAAGGTAAAATGCGCATCGCCAAAGAATTCTTTTTATTCGCTCTATGGACTCCGTCAATGCAGGCTTAAATCGGCGTTATAGAACGAAAAAAAAATATATATATATCTATTTTTTTTCAACCTAAGGCCCTGTATTGATGGGTCAATCCTGCCCATGATGTATGACGTCAATCATGAAGAACACAAAGTTTCCATGATCCGCGAAAAGGAAAAAGCACGAAATTTATGGCAAGACGACTATCGATTCTTAAACAACCTATATTTTCTACATTTAACAATCATTTGATAGATTATCCAACTCCGAGCAATATAAGTTATTGGTGGGGTTTTGGTTCGTTGGCTGGTCTTTGTTTGGTTATCCAAATACTTACAGGTGTTTTCTTAGCTATGCATTATACACCTCATGTGGATTTAGCTTTCTTAAGCGTAGAACACATCATGAGAGATGTGAAAGGAGGCTGGTTGCTTCGTTATATGCATGCTAATGGAGCCAGTATGTTTTTTATTGTGGTTTATCTTCATTTTTTTCGTGGTTTATATTATGGAAGTTATGCGAGTCCTAGAGAATTAGTTTGGTGTCTTGGAGTGGTAATTTTAGTGCGCCTAGGAAGTCTCGTTCAAAGATGCGAAGGTTGAAAGTGATCGCCCGGATAAGACTCCTAACCTAAAGCGGGGCCAGACCGCAGGGAACTAAAGCATGGGGCCTATCCGTTGTTTCGCCGCACGGCGAAAAAAATTTGTTTTTTCGTACGTAACAGGGTCAAGCCACAGCCCCCCCCCACCACGGGTGGTCCGGAAGGCAAGAGGGTCCATGAAATATTCTCGCGCGAACAACCCTCCGGAGGTAACTGTAACTAACAGGAAAAGTCGTACACGGTCCTAAACGGCGAGCAAACGAACAAACGTGAAACCTAGGGATCACCCAAAAGGACTCTATAAGGATTATGATTAGAGAGAAGCGGGACCCAGTCCCAAGAGCACAAGGCTTTGGCCAAAAATGTATGGGTGACAGATCAGCCATAAATGTACTCCGAGAGAGACACCGGGCAATGAATGTCGAGCATACGACGAAGCCCCAACGAGTGAAATGCTCGGAGGAAAGGGCTGTAGATGATAAAAAGCTATGCCGGAAACACGCGGAAGGGCTCTCTGCAAGTTATAATAACTGCCCCCTTCTACGTAGTGAGGGGTGAGCGCTCGCCGCGCCTGGAAAGCACAGCGGAATCAGAGAAAGCGAAGTAAGAGTAGAGGCTGGCTTACTGGGAATTTCGATCGAGTTTCGTGTGAGACAAACTAATAGCAAACCTCGAGGCTGGCTACGTTTGAGCCGAGGAATTTACGATGGACCCCATAAACTCAAAGGGCAAGAAACAAAGGTACCTTATGAGGTAGGGAAATAAAACAAAATTTCTGTCAATTTTTCCCTACAACAGCTACAACCCTAACCTGAATGGCGTATAGCAGGTTACTCTCGTGCTGTCTGACAAAGGACTTACAGGAGACGTGCCACTGAAATCTGGGTTCCTAGGCGTATGCCCTGGACATGCTTAGTAACTCCAAAATCCAAGAGAACGGCCTCCTGACTGGCCATCTGGGCATCTCGGCCTACCCGGACAGGACCTTTTGGGGAGCCTAAAGCTCCAACGTAGCAAACGTGATGCTCCAACCTAGATGCTTACGGCCGGTCCCCTAAAAACTCCAATCCGTCCACGCTGGATGTAAATTTTGGAGCCTTCAAACGGGGCTTACTACGTCAAAAAGTCTAACCCTGTCAGACAGTCCCGGGCCTTAATGAAGGATTAATGCAACAGCTGGTAAGCCGTTACGCGCCTTTCTCCTTCATTTGGACTTAACTACTATACCCCGAATCAGGATTTGAAATAACAGCGGAATGCCCCGAATACCGTTGGAAATATCGCTTATGCGGGCCACACGAAGGCCCGTAAAACCTGAATAAGTTATCATGGACGAGCCACATGCAGGGAAACTTGCACGTGTGGTTCTGACCGGGGGGAAGAACCCTATCGGTATTTATTAATGATTGTAACAGCTTTTATAGGATACGTATTACCTTGGGGTCAAATGAGCTTTTGGGGGGCCACAGTCATTACAAGCTTAGCTAGCGCAATACCTGTCGTAGGAGACACTATAGTAACTTGGCTTTGGGGTGGCTTCTCCGTAGACAATGCCACCTTAAATCGGTTTTTTAGCCTTCATTACTTACTTCCTTTTATAATAGCAGGTGCTAGTATTCTTCATCTGGCTGCATTACATCAATATGGTTCCAATAATCCATTGGGTATCAATTCTTCTGTAGATAAAATAGCTTTTTATCCCTATATTTACGTAAAAGATTTAGTAGGTTGGGTAGCTTTTGCAATCTTTTTTTCTATTTTTGTTTTTTATGCACCTAATGTATTGGGGCATCCCGACAACTATATAGGGCGACCGGTCTAGATCCCGCACGATAAAAAGCACAAGTCCATTTCTGTGCAAAGGCGTTGCACTCATTCTTGTTCGGCAACGAACACGGAGACCTTAGCATGTGCAAGAAGCTCTGTTGAGGGGGTTTCATTTACCCTCCCCCCCCCGGGGGGGGGGGTCACCCAAAAGTATGGAGCAAGCCGGTTTTCTTGTATTTAAGATGAGGTTCTGTACTGGCGAATCGGAGACTCTTTCGGTCCTTGTCAACCAGCAATTAACCATTGGCACCTGAGCTCTGCAAATGGTGAAGCGCATGAACGTACGTTGCTCGCTCCATGCCTATTGATGGTATATATCAACCAGGTCATAAATGGTTTGTCCTCTACCTACTCTCTTGTATGGAAGGATAGAGTTCAAGATGGAGCGGATTACCTATATTACTAGGGACAGGAGTCTAAACGACATCTTAAGCACAGGGTGTTCAAAAACGAAGGTTTTTGGACGAGCCGTGTAGGAAACAACGGTGAGGTCCTAGGGGTCGCCCCTAGGAAGTCAGAGGGCCCGTATTACCCGCCTACCTGAAAGGGACCTAGCAATAGGAAAGCGCTTGATAACAAGCAGCAGGGAAGGAGCCTATGTACTTACTAAATGGTTACCATTTGGCAAGTTTCACTTTGACGCAGTCTATCAGGCCATTTTCCAAGGACCGTGTAATAGGCGCTCGAAAGAGAGGGAATGTGCATTAAATAGACCTTCCGGGTTTGAAGAAGTTCCGAAGAAAGTCAGGTTAGAGAGCCGTGTGATGGGCCACTCTCGGTTCGGTTGTTTTTTTTTGTTTTTGAGGTCCGAAAGTCGAGACCAGCGGGAGAGTCATTTTATATCAGAGAAAAGGCCCGAAGGCCGAAGGGCTCTCCCCGGGGAGGCCGGGGGCCCCCCGGGTCTTTTATAGCTAGCTTTGCCCTTATCATGGCGTTCCTTAAAGATTTAATATATTATACAATGAAGTGTGAGCCTTTAGTTCGTACTAATGTTTCCTTAGATATTAATAAATAAAAAGCTAACTATGTAAATGAAATACAATCGATTATCTACCCAAAAAGAGATAAAATCCCACAGGCCTATAACGGAAATAAATATCGTTAATCCGAGCAACATCACAAAGGCATAATGATAAACAAATCCACTTTGAATTTTACTTATTTGCTGGGCCATTTTTCGAATTGTGTACGAAATTCCATAAGGACCCAAGATTTCAATAGCACCTTTGTCTAAAGCTTTAAATGAGACTTCATATCCAAAACGCAAAAACGATCTAGCTAAAAAGTCGTTAAAAACTTTATCGAAAAACCAGCGCTTATTGAAAAAGCAATATAGTCGATTACCAAAAGTACTAGTTTTCAAAGCGAAAATGAGTGGATTCACCACAAAATTTACACTATACGCCACAAATGAACCTAAAGTACTAAACAAAATAGGAATTAGTTTGATAATGGTTGGAGTAGCAAACTCAGATTCGGCCAGAATTTCATTTTTGGGTAGTATGAAAAGTGAATTAGCCCAAAAATGGGTACCTAAACCAATCATCATATCTTTGGCCAAGTATCCTACAAAAATACTCCCAAAAGCCAAAAGGATTAAAGGGATTGCCATAAGAATGGGCGCATCATGACATTTACTTAAGTCTCGCTTGAATGAATTAGTTGGTGCTAAAAAGGTTAAAAACAGTAAACGAAAAGAGTAATAAGAAGTAAAGAAGACCGATACACTTCCTAACCAGAAAGCAAAGTTACCACTAATAGTATATTTCGTGTAAGCAAGTTCCAGAATAACATCTTTTGAATAAAATCCCGTTAAAAAAGGGAACCCAATTAAAGATAAGCTACCTATAAGCATCATAGCATAGGTAAAAGGTAACAAGGAAGCAAGCCCTCCCATCTTACGCATATCTTGCTCATCCGACATGGCATGAATCACTGAACCTGCACTCAAGAATAAAAGTGCTTTGAAGCAGGCGTGATTCATTAAATGAAATACGCTAACAGAATAGTTGGAAATGCCGCAAGCAAAGATCATATAGCCTAACTGACTACAAGTTGAATAAGCTATAACCCTTTTTAAATCGTTTTGTAATATTCCGGTGGTTGCCGCGAAGAATGACGTCATAGCGCCTACAAAAGTAATAACAATTAAAGCATTGGGTGAGTATTCAAATAAAGGGGAGCACCTTGCTATCATAAAAACGCCTGCTGTTACCATAGTAGCTGCATGAATCAAAGCGGATACTGGAGTGGGCTACTCTCGCATAACCTTTTACGATTTCACAAGGCCGGAAAATGTATATATTTTTTTTCCACAGCATTGGGTAATTGGTTGGTGAGTCTACCTTTGGCAAGAGTAGGGACTGGATCTTCCACTTATTAAATATAGGCTCTCCCAATAGTCTTACGGGTGGCCGCTGTACCCTTAAAAACTAAGATGTGGTTTTTTCATACATGAATAGACTTGACGCCAAAAATATAGATTTTTCCTTAGAAGTTTCTGCCCTGTTTTTTTCTATTTTTTTTTGTCAGTTTTTTCGTGTCAGTTTTTTTTTATTTTTTTTGTCTGACAGTCCCCCCTTTTTTTTCAGTTTTTTTTCCTTGTTTGTCTGACAGTCCGGGGCCCTGTCAGACAACCCAAGTCCCCTGCCCTCCGGGCCTCTCCCTCTGGTCTTCGTGCCCTTTGGGCCAGCGGGTTCGGGAGAGATTAAATTTCGAACAAGAGGTCTTACGTACAGTCTCTGGGGATCCTATAGAGCTCCTTCGGCCTTTACTTCGCCGGGTGGATTTTACCCTGATAGGTTTCCTGCTGATTGGTCAAAATGAGATATTTTTCCGATAGGGACTCTCATTTGGTCGACGATTCCAGCATACAGTGAGATTGTTGGAATGTACCTAATGGCACATGAGAGCCCTCAAATATTATAAAACCCTCCATTGCATCGGGTAACCAAGTATGCAATCCAATCTGTGCAGATTTTCCAACAGCGCCAATAAACACTAAAATACAAATAACAGTTATGGCATGAAATCCCATGTTACAAAAAAGGAAATAATGATGGGGTTCGGAAAAGGCACTAGCACAAGCAAAAATAGTGGAAAAGTCAACTGTTTGAAAAATAGTAAAACAACCCATAATCCCGAGAGCTAATCCAAAATCACCTACGCGATTTATGAGCATAGCTTTAATAGCTGCTTTATTTGCCTGAATACGCGTAAACCAAAAATTTATCAATAAATATGACGCGAGTCCAACTCCCTCCCATCCTAAAAATAACTGAATAAAATTATCTCCAGTTACCAACATAAGCATAAAAAAAGTAAAAATTGACAAATAGCAAAAGAAACGTGGACTATGCGGATCCTCAGACATATAGGAAATTGAATAAATATGAACTAAGCTACTTACAATTGTGACGACCAATAATAAAATGACTGTAAGGCTGTCAAATAAAAAGCCCCAAGCAGCGTCAAAGAGTTCCGAAAAAATCCAAGGAGCAATCTTTATATAGCAAGCACTGGCACACAGCGCGACTTCATAAAATGCAATACAAGAGAAAATAGAAGATAATGAAACACACGTGGTTGTGACTACAGCCACTCCCCTTGAACCAAGAAAACGACCAAAAAACCCTGCCGCAAAACTCCCAATCAACGGTAAAATGACTATAAGTAAATACATAAGTACTATTTTTTTTTTTGCTTGAATTCGACTTGCCGGAAGGCCTTTTTATTTATCAATAGAAAAAGGACCTAATTTATGTAGGCTCTACTTTTAATCTTCGGAATAGATTCAGGCACCCTCAGGGGTCGGCCAGGTTTAATATAACTTACGTTTATAATATAGCGAGTTTATATGGAGTTGCTTTTATCCCTTGTAGTCTCTTGCTCATCGTAAGCTTCCCTTACATTGGCTTCGTACTCAGGCACTAAGTATTCTTTTTGCTCCATTTTATTAAAACAGTGTTCTCTGGGTCTGTGTAAAGTTTACCTGTCTGATAGTGCCCGGCCAGCGGTCAAAATTTGAATGAAATTACTAGTATATCCATTTTTCACTAATGTAATAAATAATTGCGGACTCCGGCTTGAAAAATCTACTAATCGAAAACCGAAAATACACATATGTTTTTTGTTTGCCGAAGCCGTACCGATAACTTCAAATTTTTATTTTAAAGAATGTTTGTTCTTCGATTCCTACCTTGATTTAGTAAGGTCGGTCTAGTTCGTTTTGATCGCCGCATACACTTTTTTTTGCCATTTTTTAGCCTATTGCTAAGGGAATCGTTCCGCGATAAGATGATCTCCTTTTCATGTATAATCATATATTGAGGAATAAAAATTTAATAATAAATTTACATAATAATTAATGTCCTGTACTCGAATTACGGTTTGATTTCGCGTCATCAAATTACAGTTGGATTACGAAGGAGAGAATAAGCTTGCTTCGGGAAACGCAAAATATATAGCTTAGAAGGTATTAGCCATGGAGCCATAGAGCGAGGCTATACGCTTTAGCAGATGTTGGCGAGCGCACAGCGAGACGAAAAAAACAGAAAGGACTAAAGCAATATATCTATTTTTGTCTCCGCTCTTTCGCGCATTTGGTGAAAAAGGTAAACACGACGGATTTAAAATCCGTTCCTCTTGGTTATTGGTTCAAGTCCAATAATGCGCATCTTTTAGAAACTTCATAAAAATGATGAATTATCATAAAAAACAAAATAAAGTCCTACGACCTATGGAAAATCTAAATATTAATAAGGTTAAAGCGTCGTCAAGAAAAGGGGGAGCAAGTATACAGAAATTCCGTTTGGGATATTCGCCCCCCCCCGGTATTATGGTGAGCGTGTGGTTAACGAGGCTACGAAGTGGTTTACCCGAAACTAAAAGCAGACAAGGCGATAGCTTCGGGTTTGCTGGACACGAGCTTAAAGGTTTAAAATTGGATTGATAACTGGCTTCAAGCTAGTTATCATCCTTGCTGAAGAAGCAACTATCCTTACAGTGTAACGAGAGCTACGACCTTTCCATTCTTTAAAAAAAACCTCAAGCAGAAGGTCACGGATGACAGGATTTTGAACCCGATATCGAACCAGACACACTATCAGGCAACCCGTTGATCTATTATACAGAGAAGGTCCCGTCTGACATGGTCTGCTTCAAATTGCTTCCATCTTTTATGGCCTTGAAGACTTGTATCTTTGCTTCTGCGGCCCTATCCGACTTGAACATCGAGGCTATCCAGTTCATCTCCAATGACTCGCCGGTGATCTCTCGTGTTAAGCGGTAATACCATAAAAAGTTGGACGAAATCACGTTAGTGGCCGTAAATGAAAACTGGTTTAATAAGCTAGATCTTTCTTTTTGAAGCATATTTTTGATCTAAGCAATCATACAGATCATTCTCAGCCTCTAAAACCCATGCCAAACGGTTCTATGAGTTCGCTCGACATACTCACTGGCCTGTCGGGGTGGTTATCTTAGGCGAGAATGATCTGAATGCTGGTCAGGAATTTAAGTGCGTAGCGATATCCAGGTACCTGGGAAGACTGCAAAACTAAGGTCGGTAGTTCGTAATAATTGGGACAGGACTCAACTTGCCCGATCGCAAGCGGCTCTTGATCAATGTGAATGTGTTCAAGCCGTATTCCACCTACGACGCCCTGTTTGATAAAATACGCATTAAAGTTAAGGTATATTTGATGGTTTTAGGTGTATCAAAATACATTATTTTCACAAAGCGTATATAATAAAAACAACTGATAACGCTAGTAACTATTCCTATTAAGGCTAGTAAGTAGGCTCCACAGCCTAAAGCGGCAAAAAACAAATAGAATTTGCTACAAAATCCAGCTAACGGGGGTATTCCTGCGTATGAAAACATAGTAATAGACAAGGTAATAGCTAAAAAAAGATTAGTTTTGGCTAAAGCACCTAAATCTGCACTCCTCGGTAGGTTTATGCGACGCACAGAAGAGTAAACTGCCCTACGGGCCTCGTGACGCGCAGAGTGGCTTTGTTGTTTTGGTCCCGGGTCCCTGGCCTTTGAAGTCTCATCGATAAGTGGTCTCTGAGAACTTTCATAAGGTGAATTTCATCAACGGTCGACGAGGAATGCAAAAAAAGCAGGGCAACCGCTGCAG